TAGTATCTATTTGATTTTTTTTTTTTTTTGGAAGAATGAAGAAAGATATTCTTCTAATTCTCTTTCGTTAATCTCTCGAATTAGAGACAGTAAAGAGAAACAATAGAAAGAAGAACAAGACAATTTTTTAATTCCTTATCTTAATTGAATTTAATTCCTTATCTTAATTGAACGAGAAGCCGTATGAGGTGAGAATCTCACGTACGGTTTTGTAGAGTGACAGTACAGGTGACTTTTCTGTCAACTTTTCCACTACCACACCGAAAAAACCTAACTCTGCCTTACGAAAAGTCGCTAGAGTCCGATTAACTTCTGGATTCGAAATCACGGCTTACATACCAGGTATTGGCCATAATTTACAAGAACATTCAGTAGTCTTGGTAAGAGGTGGAAGGGTCAAAGATTTACCTGGTGTAAGATATCATATTGTTCGAGGAACTCTAGATGCTGTAGGGGTGAAAGATCGCAAACAAGGGCGTTCTAGTGCGTTGTATAATATTATCTACCATTTGTATCATTATCAATGATTCCATATTAATATCGAGAATATGTCGGAAATATAGCTAACCCAATAATGAAAATATTGCAAGGGGACTAAAGCATGCTATTATAGGATTTGAATATTCGAAATCTATTTGAAACCAATCTATGTCTAAGGTTTACCATTCCAATTATTCATTGAGTCTTCCCTTGACTCTTTTTGTGTTTAAATAATCTTTCAATGTCTTGACTTTTTTAGAACAAGTTGAAGCTAGAATCAATAAGATTTTTAAAACCCTTTCATTTTCATTTCGTGAACCTAAAGACTATTGTTGTGAGGATATATAAAATACAAGATTTCCTTTTCTCGAAAGAAATATCTGGAAGAAGAAAGGGAAACGGATACTCAATATTTAATGAGTAAATATGATGTTCTCCAAGGATAGAGAGAAAATATTCTATTGATGTAGAATCATATGGAAAGCCGTATTCGATGAAAGTCGTATGTACGGTTTGGAGGGAGATCTCTCAGAATCTGAAAGATCCACCCTACAATATGGGGTGAAAAAGCCAAAATAAATAATTAAATAGTAATTCAAGAATCAAATAGAATACCTTTTCAAACTCATGTCACGTCGAAGTACTGCAGCGGGAGAAACTGCAAAATCAGATCCAATCTATCGTAATCGATTAGTTAACATGTTGGTTAACCGTCTTCTTAAAGACGGTAAAAAATCATTGGCTTATCGAATTCTTTATCAAGCTATGAAGCAGATTAAGCAAAAGACGCAAAAGAATCCACTATCTGTTTTACGACAAGCAGTACGCAGAGTAACTCCGAACGTAACAGTAAAGGCAAGACGTGTAGGTGGATCAACTTATCAAGTTCCCGTTGAGATAATACCTGCACAAGGAAAAGCACTTGCTATTCGGTGGTTATTAGGAGCATCTCGAAAACGTCCAGGTCGAAGTATGGCTTTAAAATTGAGTCATGAGTTAATGGATGCTGCTAAGAATAATGGCAGTGCTGTACGTAAGAAGGAAGAAACTCATAGAATGGCAGAAGCCAATAAAGCTTTTGCACATTTTCGTTAACGTTAATTATTAGATTCAACTAAAAATGTTCTATAGAACGTTTTTAGTTGAATCTAATAATTGATGATATAATCTATTTAATCATCTTGGGAATAGAAACTGGAATTCCGAAAGAGAAATGGTGTAATAAGAACAAAGAGAGAATCTGAGGAATCGGAAGAAGAAAAGGTCTTAAATATCCCTCTCTCAGAATATATTGAAACATCCGATATAAAACATCTAATATATCATCCGATAGAAAATATCTAATATCTTATTACTATATATATCTATATATAGTTATTTATCTATATATAGTTATTGTAAAAAGTAGTTATTAGTTATTGTAAAATATTGTAAAAAGATCGAGAAAAGAATTGTTCAAAATGGAATAATAGTATAGGTTTCTAATAGTTTTGGGAAATGACCAAATATCTTAATAAATTACTTATGCCTTCTCGAACGAACATATCGAAAAATAATTACTTTCTCTCTCAATTTATCTTGAATTTCTCTTATGAAAGATTTTAATTTGTTTCTCCTATATGGTAATTCCATTCTGCCAGAATGTATCTTAATTCTTAGCCTAATTGTTACTATCATTATTGATTTACTATCCAACGAAAAAAATACACCTTGGCTCTATCTAGTATCATTAACAGCTTTAGTTACCAGTATAGTAATCTTATTATTTCAATGGAAAGAAGAACCTGTATTAATTTTTTCTGAGACTTTTCAAATAAACAGTTTTAACAATATATTTAGATTATTTCTTCTAATTTGTTCATTATTATGTATTCCATTATCTATTGACTACATACAATGTACAAAGACGGCCTTGACAGAATTTTTATTATTCATACTAACAGCGACTTTAGGAGGAATGTTTTTATGTTGTGCAAATGATTTAGTAACTATTTTTGTAGCTTTAGAATGTTTAGGATTATCATCTTATCTATTATCTGGATATACAAAAAAAGATGTACGGTCTAATGAAGCTACCATGAAATATTTACTTATGGGTGGAGCAAGTTCTTCTATCTTGGTTTATGGTTTTTCCTTACTATACGGATTGTCTGGAGGAGAGATTCAACTTCAAAGGATAGTCAATGGACTCTTAACCACACAAATGTATAATTCTACAGGGATGTTTATCTCAATGATATTTCTTCTTGTAGGAGTTGGATTCAAACTCTCGTTAGTTCCTTTTCATCAATGGACTCCCGATGTATATGAAGGAGTGTGATTCGTTCAAGAAATCCTTAGATCTGTAATAGATTATGGAATAGATCGTTAATCTACTTTTTAAGGTACTTTATAGACATGTGAAAAAAGAAGAGAACACTTTATATCCTCACTCGGATTACTAAATAACTTTTACTAAAGATTCTTGTAAGATCTTTGTTTAATGATTAGGGTAAAGCAAAGTCAAGAAAGAAGATCGATTTTGGAATACTAAAAAGATCTCTTTATAAGTTAGTTATTAAGGGTAGTTTTTGCAAAGATCAAACAAATGACGTATAAAAATATTATTTTTAATAACTTTTGTAAGATGCTAAATAGTTAGTTTTAATCCTTCAAAGACTACGGGTGTAGCAAAAGCATCCGTCAACAAAGGGATCACCCTAAAATAATAATCTCATGTCTATAAAAAACGAAGAAACTCAGATGGTTTTCTTATTTAATCTTTTTTTCCCGATTTTGGAGGAAAAGACTCTAATGATTAAACAAGTAATAGATTTTCATAGAGACTACTGATAAAGGATTCCTCGAAAAGTTAAAGACTCTAATAATTTTGAATAGATTCAATCTTATACACACGCGAGGAAGGTTATAAAAGAGATGATCGTATAAACTCTTTTTTACTTAGGAGCCGTGTGAAATGAGAGTTTCATGCACGGTTTTGAATGAGAGAAAAGATTGAGTAATCTTCTTTTCGACTCTAACTCCCCCACTCCAGTTGTTGCTTTTTTTTCCGTGACTTCGAAAGTAGCTGCTTTAGCTTTAGCTATTCGACTTTTCAATATTCTATTTCCTTCTTCATCAACTGAATGGCATCTGCTTCTGGAAATATTAGCTATTCCTAGCATGATATTGGGAAATTTCATTGCTGTCACTCAAATAAGCATGAAACGTATGCTTGCATATTCTTCTATAAGTCAAATTGGATATATTATTATCGGAGTAATTGCTGCAGAATCCAATAATGGATATGCGAGTATGATAACTTACATGCTAATTTATATATTTATGAATCTAGGGACTTTTGCTTGTATTATCTTATTCGGTTTGCGTACAGGAACTGATAATATTCGAGATTATGCGGGATTATCTACGAAAGATCCTCTCTTAACTCTATCTTTAGTGCTATGTCTACTATCTCTAGGTGGCATACCTCCGCTATCAGGTTCTTTTGGAAAACTCTATTTATTCTGGTGTGGATGGAAAGCAGGTTCATATCTCTTGGTTTCAATAGCACTTTTTACAAGCGTTATTTCTATATATTATTACTTAAAAATAATTAAGTTATTATTTACTAACCAAAACAGACAATTAACTATTTATATACAGAATTATAAGGTTTCGTCGTATGTTCTAATCCCAAAGAGTTCTATCGAGATCACTATGATTGTATGTGTAGTAGCATCTACTCTACCAGGGATATTAATAAATCCTATTATTGCAATCGCACAGAATACTTTCTTTTAAAGAAAGCTCTTCTCATTCATTGAATATTCATAGAAAGAGATTCTTTCTTAAATAAGTTGATTTTGCTATCATCAATCTCACAAGAAAAGAATATTCTTTGAATTGCGGAACAAATACTTCTATCTCTGATTAGAGATAGAAGTATTTATTCTAAGAGGAAGAGGAGTTAACATCGAATCGAAATTGTTGTTTCCGACACTATAAGAACATCACTTAGTAGCTCATTTCTTAATCGATTCCAGTTTCAATCCAATAATCTATTTAGCTCTTGACAAAGGTTCTTGGATCTATTACTATTTGAGTAGAATACTCAAGATTGTTAGTAACTATTGACAAAGTCTATAAGATATGCTATATTAATAATAAAGGGCTATGAAAACTAAGGCTTATTTTCTCAATAGAGGGGTAAAGATTGTTACTAATCGAGGGCTAGAAATTGTTAGTAGCTACTAATAAAGTCTCTGAGATATGCTATTCTACTCATAGAGGGGTTCATAGAGGGGTAAAGATTGTTATTAATCGAGGGCTAGAAATTGTTAGCAGCTATTGACAAAGTCTCTGAGATATGCTATTCTAGTAAAAAAGGGTACGAACTTGAAACAGAAGGACCTTCCTTTCCAGGTCTCTTTTTCCATCACCTGCTTGGAGAGCATATCCCATCTCTCCTCCCCTTGCGGGATAGGAACTTCATCAATTGCGGGATAGGAACTTCATCAATCCCTGGGATTCTGATATTCCCTACGGGACGCAAAGGAATAGGAAGAACCTCTCCCAGCTCCTCGAAAGGCACCCAGTTCAGAGTCTTTCTTCCGACCCCTAATATGGTTATTCTGCCTCTGGTCAAATATTCGAGGAAAATACCGCACGTACCCCTGCTATTTCTTTTTTGGAACACTCTGGTTTATACCTCTTCCCCAGATATGCAAGCCACCTGAGGGTGTACTCTCCACACTAACTGGGCTATTCTCTTCTGCAATAGCTTCCAAGATCCCTGGGCTCAGAATGGGGTAATCGAAATCGATGATTCCCACTCCAGCTGGTAGGGTCCCTGCATCCACAGCTATTGAGTAGTCACTAATTTTGAGTAGTCACTATAAGAAAGGTTTTTTAACAACTTCTCCTCCTCAATCAAATCAGAGGAGTCGACTCTGTTTCCGTCCCTATAACCATACATGGGATCTTTTCCTTTCTGATAAAACAAGTGGCAACCTATTGTCAATAAGTCACTAATCATCTTATAATCAGTTTGGGAGAGTTTGATTTCGGAACGACTAACGACTAAATACCATGATTGAATTCTCCTTTTTTTGTATAGATTGGCTTATTTGAACCCTATGCAGAACGCAGCTGTAAATTGTATCGCAAACAATTTTGGCTTCTTCTTTGGAGGCTCTTGCAAAACAAAACCCCCTTTCTGCTTCGGCATGGTGGAGATACCATAGCGCAGAATGGTGTCTTCTTGCGCATTCGGTTTCTCTGTTGCCTTGATGAGAGTGAAGAGGGTTACAAGAGCCCTTTCCAAAGCGTGTGTATTCTCAAGGATTTGGTTGTTTCCAGCGTCAGGTCGGTCAAACGCTTCGTAAGCGTCGGCCACTCCTCTTAACTTGAAAGATTTGCTTTCTCTCGAGTTATTACAAGAAATCAATTTGACTTCAAAGAATTTGTCGAGATTCTGTCCTCCTTGATAATTGCCATACTTTCCTACCAGTGGGACTTGAAAATCCTGTCCTGAACCAACGAATCTTATGATCATCTTGGTCCATTTCATATCGGACGACTGTAATGGAAGTATGATCTTCTCCAACCATTGATGAGTGAAGGAGTATGCAAAATCCCTCAGATTCATTGTGGTTGGCCACGCCAGCACTTCAAAATCCATCCTAAGCGGATAATTGGTTTTCTTCGAGGAAGATTTTGTTCCAGAATATCCGGTAATCCAGAATATCCGGTAATCCAGAATATCCGGTAATGGTGATTATGTCCCCTCTGTTAGCTTTCAGAGGAACTTCATGAGAACAATCGATTGGCATATTGTTTCTTCAATCTCCTTTTTGTTTTTCTTATTATTTGAATAGAGTCAACTTTTTGCCTATTCCTCTTTTTGGGTTGGAGAAGATATTGATATCCATTCCAGGGAACTTTACCCTCCCCTTTTCTAGTGGTTGCAACTGATGGATTCGATGTGTTATACTAGAAATAGAACAATCAACTAGTAATTGAGAGTTGTAGTGATTGATGGTTGATTGATAGTGGTTGCAATTGATGAATCCGAAGCGTTCTACTAGAAATAGAACAATCAACTAGTGATTGAAAATTGTAGTGATTTCGAGAGTTGTAGTGATTGATAGTTGATTGGTAGTGGTTGCAATTGATAGATTCGATGTGTTATACTAGAAATAGAACATAGAAATAGAACAATCAACTTGCAATTGATAGATTCGATGTGTTATACTAGAAATAGAACAATCAACTAGTGATTGCTATTGATGAATTCGATTGATTGCTATTGATGAATTCGATTGATTGCAATTGATGAATTTGAGTGATTGCGTGATTGCAATTGATGGGTTCGATGTGTTAAAAAAAAAGAAGAAACAAAGAAACAATCAACTAGTGAAAAACAATCAACTAGTGATTGCAATTGATGAATTGGATCCAATTTGCTCTGATGAAATCAGAAGGATCAACGAGTAGTTGACATCGATGGATTTTTTCAGTAAAATAACATTAGAACAATCAACAAGTGCGAGTGGTTGACATCGATGGATTTTTTCAGTAAAATAACATTAGAACAATCAACAAGTGATTGACATCATCAATCAACTAGCAACTAGTGGTTGACAGATTCCATTTTTGTTCGAGTGAGGGGTTCGATTTGTTCGAATTTCGGATTAAAAGATTGAATCGGAACAATCAACGAGTGCGAGTGGTTGACATCGATGGATTTTTTCAGTAAAATAACATTAGAACAATCAACGAGTGATTGACATCATCAATCAACTAGCAACTAGTGGTTGACAGATTCCATTTTTGTTCGAGTAAGAGGTTCGATTTGTTCCAATTTCGGATTAAAAGATTGAATCAGAACAATCAAGTTGACAAGTTGACTTGACATCGATGGATTATCGGTATTAGAATATTGATAGAAAGAAGATGTGTGAGAAATCCTGAGAAGCCTTGATGGTGAAATGGTAGACACGCAAGTTTCAAAATCTTGTGCTATAGGCATAGAGGTTCGAATCCTCTTCAAGGCAGGAGATTGCAAGGATCTCCTTCAGGCAAAGAAGTCGAAACCATTTTTTCTCTTTTTCTAGAAAAGCTAATTTTATATGGAATAAGTCAAATGATTTGAAATCTCTCCTCTATATAGAGAAGAACTTCTTCTTTTTAAGAAGTAAAGGATAAGAAATTCTTTAAGACGTAAGGGACAAGAAATTCTTTAAGAAATAAAGGACAAGAAATTCTTTAAGAAATAAGGGACAAGAAATTCTTTAAGACGTAAAGGACAAGAAATTCTTTAAGAAATAAGGGACAAGAAATTCTTTAAGACGTAAAGGATAAGAAATTCTCGTAAAGGATAAGAAATTCTTTAAGAAATAAAGGACAAGAAATTCTTTAAGACGTAAAGGATAAGAAATTCTTTTCTCTCTCTATATAGAGGATTTGCTTGAACGAATGTTTGGGAAATAAGGAATGTTTGACATAGGATGAGGCGTTATCATAGAATGAGTCGTTAGACTGAGTCGTTGGAATGAAGCGTTAGAACGAGGCGTTATCATAGAATGAGTCGTTGGAATGAGGCGTTAGAATGAAGCGTTAGAACGAGGCGTTGGAATGAGGAGTTATCATAGGATGAGGCGTTATCATAGAATGAGTCGTTACCATAGAATGAGTCGTTACATCTATCTATATAGACATCTTGTTAACAAGTAAAAGACAAAAAATCGTTTTTCTCTATATGGATGGATAATTTACAGAAAAGAGATTCTAACGATTTTGTTCTATGTATTACCTTTACAGGAAATAGAGGTACTAACTTTCTTTACAGAAAAGAGATTCTAACGATTCTGTTCTATGTATTACCTTTACAAGAAATAGAGGTACTAACTTTACAGAAAAGAGAGGATAACGGCTCTTTTCTATGAATTACCTTTACAGGAAATAGAGGTACTAACTTTACAAAAAAGAGAGTTTAGCGATTCTTTCAATGAAATAAGGATAAGAAATCTTCTAATGAAATAAGTCTGACGATTCTGTTCTATGTATTACCTTTACAGGAAATAGAGGTACTAACTTTACATGAAATAGAGGATAACAATTCTGTTCTGTATTACCTTTACAAAAAAGAAAGTCTAACGATTCTGTTCTATGTATTACCTTTACAAGAAATAGAGGTACTAACTTTACATGAAATAGGGGATAACGACTCTTTTCTTTATTCTTTCATTTCTTCCCTTTAGAAGAAGTAAAAGAGAATTCTAAGAAGTAGAGGATAATGACTAGTTTCTCTAGTACTTCATCGATTACATGGAATATAGTCTAACAAGTCAAAGATTAGAAATCTTTGACTATATAGACTATATAGACGCTATAACAAGTCAAAGATTAGAAATCTTTGACTATATAGGTGTCTTTTTTCAAGAAGTAAAGGATAAGAAATCTTTTACTCCATATCGATGGACGTTGAGAAGATCGGAGACCTTTTGACTATAGATTTATGGACGTTGAGAAATTCCGAATAAGGCCTATTTACTAGATATCGATGAATAACTTGAATGAATATGTGAAAAATTTCGGATTTTTCACATATAAATACTTTAATGTCTTTCTTTCAGGACTGTAAATCCTTCAATAAAGACGTTAACTATTTCTGACTTTCTTTCAGGACTGTAAATCCTTCAATAAAGTCTTTGTTTCGGAACTCTGTTTTTAAAAAGTCTTTCTTTCGGGGCTGTAAATCCTTCGAGAAAGACTTTATCTCTTATAAAGACTTTATCTCTTTAAGAAAGAAAGACTTCAAATCTTTACGTATTGTCGCTAGATAGCTAGGATTTCAAATATTGTTTCCGATATGACTACTAGATAGCTGAGCCGGGACCGTAACTATTTCTCTATCTAGTAAAAGATGCAAAGTTTTTGGTGCTGCTATACAGCCGGGACTGAAAACTCGAAGGGATAGAGAGAATTTGAATGGTTTAGCCCTCTAGATAGAAAGAGAAGTAGAGAGAAAACAAAGAAGAAGTCTTTGTTTTCTCTCTACTTCTCTTCTGTGAGGAAATGGTACATTCGCTATATCAGATACATCATATTCTTTCTCGATCCTTTTTTTATCCTTTCTCCCTCCCTCTATTGTCTCATCCTCATGAAGCTTGAACGTGAAAGATATTCTTATCCCATCGAATGAGAGAGAAACATGATAAGAAACAATTTTTATTTTTACAATCGTATTTATACCATACTATTCCTACTAAGATTCCTTTAATAACTATCTAGATAGAATATTCTATCTATAGAATACTATAAAGACGTACTTTAGCATCCATGGCTGAACGGTTAAAGCACCCAACTCATAATTGGCGAATTCACAGGTTCAACTCCTGTTGGATGCATAAAAATATCCTATTGGGAAGAGGGTATATAGAAAGAAATGAGATATAGTCTGCGGATAAACTGAGAAAGACTATACAGGGATTTGAAAAGGTGTTACTATTACTTCGAAGAAACACAAATCAAAGTTATAATCAATTTGTTAGTGGGAAAGAATTTACATGGATGAAATAAATAACCAAGTACTCACAGAGAAAACTATTCGTCTATTACAAACTAACCAATATAGTTTCGATGTAAAGTTGGAATCAACTAAGACAGAAATAAAAGAATGGATTGAAAAATTCTTTGATGTTAAAGTTAAGTCAATGAACAGTCTTCGATCTTCAAAAAGGAAACGAAACAGACAAGGGAAAGAAATTTCATTGATAGACCATAAACGAATGATTATTACACTTCAAACAGGCTATTCTATTCCACTTTTTTTAAATGAATGAAATCCATTGAATCATATCAAAACATGGCCATCCGATTATACAGAGCCTATACTCCAGGCACAAGAAATCGTTCAGTTTTGGGTTTTGAGGAACTGATACTAATCAAACCTCGAAAGAAACTAACCTCTGGACAACATTCTGGAAAAGGACGTAATAATAGGGGAATCATAACCAGCAGACATAGAGGAGGAGGTCATAAACGTTTATATCGTCAAATTGATTTTCGACGAAATAAATTTAACGTTTTCGGAAGAATTGATAGTATAGAATATGATCCTAATCGTAATACATACATATGTCTCGTCAATTATGAGGATGGTGAAAAGCGATATATTTTACATCCTAGGAGTATTAAGATCGGAGATATAATTGTATCTGGTTCTGAAGCGCCTATTTCGAGAGGAAATGCCTTACCTTTGAGTGCGATTTGAATTATTGATTCACGTATCTGGAACTAACCGATTAGGTTTAAAGCAAAACCTATGAATCTATCACTATTGAATCAAATCTGGAAAGATTTTGGAAGAAAACCTTGAAGGGAAACCAAAAAGGAACACTAGCGAGTGAATAAGTCGAATAGTTTTTGTATACTTATCGACTTGAAAGATATGATGATAATATGGAGAAGACATAACGTCTTAAATATCAATAAATTGAATAAAGGCATCCCTTGTTGAAACATGAAAGTAAACAAGTTACTCACATTCGATTTGATGGTCAAAGGCAAATTTGAAGCTACACAGTGAGAAATTTCTTTTTGAAGTATGGAGTAAAAAAGAGATACTGAAGATGTCTCCTAAGTTATTCAAAGCATAAAAAAAATGTTAACGTGAATTGATAAAGTCATTAATTCTGTTGCTGAATGAACTAATAATTCATAAGCCAGATGACGGACAAAAACCGAGGATATAAAGATTAAAATTTGAGATCATGAATTTTCATTTTAAGACTCTAATTTTAATCTTCTACGATATCTGGAAAGCTGTATGCCTCGAAAAAGGCTTGTACAGTTTGGGAAGAGGCTCTTTCGTTTCTAAATAGAAGGAGTCGACTTCAACCAAAATGCCATTAGGGACAGCTATACACAATATAGAAATAACACCTGGAAGAGGTGGACAATTAGCTAGAGCAGCTGGTGCTGTGGCGAAACTTATTGCGAAAGAGGGTCGATTTGCGACATTAAGATTACCTTCCGGAGAAGTTCGTTTAATATCTCAAGATTGTTTAGCAACAGTTGGGCAAATAGGAAATGCTGATATTAACAACAAGATTTTTGGAAAAGCTGGTTCTAAACGATGGTTAGGGAAACGTCCTAAAGTAAGAGGTGTAGTTATGAATCCCGTCGATCATCCTCATGGAGGTGGAGAAGGCAGAGCTTCAATAGGTAGAAAAAAGCCATTAACTCCTTGGGGTTATACTGCATTTGGTAGAAGAAGTCGAAAAATAAGTAAATATAGCAATATTTTTATTCTTCGTCGTCGTAGAAAAAATTGACGAATAATTAAAAAAGGTAATTAACCATGACACGTTCGTTAAAAAAAGGTCCTTTTGTAGCCAATCATTTGCTGAGAAAAATTGAAAATCTTAACTTGAAGAAGGAAAAAGAAATAATAGTAACTTGGTCACGTGCCTCTACGATAGTACCTACCATGATTGGTCATACAATTGCTATTTATAATGGCCAAGAACACTTACCAATTTATATAACAGACCGAATGATAGGTCACAAATTGGGAGAATTTGTACCTACTCGAATATTTCGCGGACATGCTAGAAGTGATAAAAAATCTCGTCGTTAGTTAGGAGATAGATCTTTATGAGAACTGACAATAAATTGAAAGTGGACAACAAATTGGAAGTAAAAGCTCGGGCTTCAGTTAGATATTTAAAATTGTCAGCTAATAAAGCACGGAGAGTAATTAATCAGATTCGTGGTCGTTCGTATGAACAAGCACTTATATTATTGGAATTTATGCCTTATCGAGCATGTTATGCTATCTTACAGTTGATCTCTTCCGCAGCTGCAAATGCTAATCATAATCTTGGTTTGAGCAAAGCTAATCTATTTATTAGTGAAGCTAAAGTCGATGAAAGTACTCTTTTAAAAAGATTTCAACCTAGAGCCCAGGGACGTGGGTATCCAATACATAAGCCTACTTGTCATATAACTATTACGATGATAGAAAAAAATTAGATGGGAACGTGGAAAAATTGGAAATGAAATTCATTGATTGAAATCAATCTAATAGAATGGAAAAAAAAACGTATGGGACAAAAAATTAATCCACTTGGTTTTCGAGTTGGTGTGACCCAACAACATTATTCCTATTGGTTCGCACAACCGAAGAATTATTCAAAATTTCTTGAGGAAGATGAGAAGGTACGTACGTGTATTGAGAAATATGTGCAGAAACAAATAAAGAATTCATCGAATTACGGAGGAATTGCACATATCGAAATCGAGGGGAAAACAGATTTACTCCAAGTTGGAATCTATACAGGATTCCCTGATTTGTTGATAGAAGAAAATGGTTTAGGAATTGATAAATTAAGAACAAATATAGAGAATTTGTTAAAGAAGAAAAATCAAAAAATTCAAATAACTCTAAAGAATGTTCTACAACCTTATGGAGAACCAAGAATACTTGCCGAGCATATTGCTTCACAACTAGAAAATCGAGTTGCTTTTCGCAGAACCATTAAAAAAGCTATTGAACTAGCTAGAAAAACAGACATTAAAGGTATTAAGATACAGATAGCTGGCCGTCTTAACGGAAATGAGATTGCTCGTGTCGAATGGGTTAGAGAAGGTAGGGTCCCGTTACAAACTATTAGAGCTCATATTAATTATTGCTATTACCCGGCACAAACAATTTATGGGGTTCTAGGAATAAAAATTTGGGTATTCCGAGATGAAGAATAATTAATTCTTTTTTGATATAATTTTTTTTTGTTGATCATGATGAAATCGCATAGACCCATTATGAGATATCATAAAATTCAATTGATAATAAGATAATAATAATATTAGTAACAATTTCTATCATTCTTATTATCTAGATCTATATATATAGATATACGTAATATAGAAAAAAATAAGAATAATTGCTATGCTTAGTGTGTGACTCGTTTCAATAAATCTTTTAGAGTTACTAAAAATGAATTTTTTTAATTCGTAAATTTTTATTAATTCGTAAAAAAGACTAACTCATTGCTTCATGATATCAAGATCCAATAAGCTGATTAAAAAAAAATCTATTTTTATTGGCTTAAATTTCTTTCCGCGGAAAGGAACTTTTTCCGGTGCAGCGAAAGATATACCGAAGTATTGAAGAAGAATAGGATTTAATATTCTTTGAAAACGATCGTATGGTTAATAAATTACTAAATCCCCTTTGGAAGAGAGAGCAATGTAATAAAGCATTAATGAAATGGGAATAAAAAAACTATTGAATGAATCAATCAAAGAGAGCTTTTGGTCAATGAATACTAATAAAGTTGACTTGATGAAAAGAAAGCTTCATTGCGGAGAAAGAACCTAAACGTTCGGAGAAAAAGCTATGAGAACGATGGAAGCTATGAATCAATAAGTTTTTTTCTTAATTAAATCTCAATGATTCATTAGAAAGGATAGCGAAATAAACCAATACATTATTAATCTAGAATTGATTAAAGAATTAATTAAAAATTCTGACAACTGATTGATAAAAAGAGTTAATATTCGCTCGTGAATAATTTATCACAAAATTCAATGAGATAATTTCGTGATGAAAAAAAATAGGATATCTGTTGAAGAAAATAATGATTTATCAATTGTGATAGTAATATTAATAAATAAAATTTCCATCAAAAAAAAATATAGAACTAATTTTTTTATTCCCGAGAAGCCGGATGAAAGAAAACTTTCACGTCCGGTTTTGAATTAGAGATGATGTAGCTATTATCGACTATAACCCCCGAAGAACTAGATTTCGTAAACAACATAGAGGAAGAATGAGAGGAATATCTACTCGAGGTAATCGTATCTGTTTCGGCAAATTCGCTCTTCAAGCACTCGAACCTACTTGGATTACGGCTCGGCAAATAGAAGCAGGAAGACGAGCGATTACTCGTTACGCTCGCCGTGGTGGAAAGTTGTGGATACGTATATTCCCGGATAAACCAATTACTATAAGACCTGCGGAAACACGTATGGGCTCGGGAAAAGGATCTCCAGAATATTGGGTATCTGTAGTGAAACCAGGTCGAATACTCTATGAGATAAGTGGGGTATCAGAAAACATGGCACGAGCAGCTATGAAAATAGCTGCGTATAAAATACCAATACGTACTCAATTTATTACTACTACAAAAGTGAAAGAATCAATATTAGATAGGAAAGAATAGAGAGAAATATTTTCACCGAAGAATTACTAATATGAGAAAGAATATGTTTCTGAGACATTTCTTTCTCGTATTGGAAAAGAATAAAAATAAATAATTTCGAAAAAATGATTCAACCTCAAAGTTATTTAAATGTAGCAGATAACAGTGGAGCTCGAAAACTAATGTGTATTCGAGTATTGGGAACTAGTGATCGTGAATATGCAGATACTGGTGATGTAATTATTGCTGTGGTTAAAGAAGCAGTATCTAATATGCCATTGAAGAAATCAGAAGTTGTTAGAGCAGTAGTTGTACGTACTTGCAAAGAACTAAAACGTGATAATGGAATGAGAATACGATTCGATGACAATGCAGCAGTTGTTATTAATCAAGAAGGAAATCCTAGAGGGACTCGGGTCTTTGGGCCCATCGCTAGAGAATTGAGAGAATATAATTTCACCAAAATAATTTCACTAGCTCCTGAAGTATTGTGAAAAAGAAATACTATTGGAACTAGGAATAATTAATATTCAATGATAATAGGATTCAGAAATAATAGTCTATTTCTAATTTTTGAATAACTGGATAAAAGAATGAATAACTGGATAAAAGAATTTCCGAGAGATAAAAACGAAGGAGAAAAACTAAACAATTGATAGAAAAAAATCGTAAAACTATTATCAAATTCCTTTTGAACCTGTTGAAAAATATCTTAAATTATAGAAAATCTGACCGATTTATATGTTTTATTATTAAGTACTTCCGAATCGGTTAAGAAAACAATAAGAAATTATTAGATTTTCTTACTAATTCGGGATCTATTTAGAATTTGATATTTCGAGTAAATCTTCTTAATGTAAGAAAAAATTTTCTTTTTTTTATATTATTATTATTATTCATAATAATTTTATCTTATGGTTAACGATACCGTCGCCAATATGATTACTTCCATACGAAATGCTAATATAGTAAAAGCAACAACAGTTCGAATACCTGCTACTAATACTACTAAAGAGATAGGAAAAATTTTATCACAAGAAGGTTTTATAACAAATCTTCGAGAACATAAAGAAAATACGAGATCTTGGTTGATATTGACTCTGAAATATCGGGGAAGGAGGAAAAAACCATGTATAACCAATTCAAAACGTATAAGCAAACCTGGCTTGAGAATATATTCCAATCATCGAGAAATTCCTAAAGTATTAGGTGGAATGGGAATTGTGATTCTATCAACATCTTCCGGAATTGTAACAGATCGGGAAGCTCGACAAAAACAAATTGGAGGAGAGATTTTATGTTATGTATGGTAAATTATTAAAATATTGTTCAAATCTATTGCTTCTTGTCTATTGCTTCTTGGAGAAATCTTTGGAAAAGATGATATCGTTAGTATTATTTATTCCTAATAATATTAATCAATGATAAAGATTTCTTATTCGAGAATGAAAAAACAAGACCTGATTGACATGGAAGGTATAGTCACTGAATCACTTCCCAATGCCATGTTCCGAGTTTGTTTAGATAATGGATGTCAAGTTTTAACCCATATCTCAGGGAAAATCCGACGTAATTATATAAGAATATTACCAGGAGATAGAGTAAGAGTCGAATTAAGTCCATATGATTTGACTAAAGGACGTATAATCTATCGTCTTCGAAATAAATATCCAAACGCTATTTCGCAAGAAGTCTTCAGGAGTACCCGAGATTGAAGTATTGGGAAATACTAATAGAAAAGCTTAGCATTAGTATGAACAAAATAATTTCTAATGGATTAGTCAGTCTATCAATTTAAGGAATATAAACATGAAAATTCGTGCTTCTGTTCGTAGAATCTGTGAAAAATGTCGATTGATCCGTCGACGAAGACGGATTCTGGTAATTTGTTTAAATCCGAAACATAAACAACGACAAGGCTAATCTTTATTTCCGTAAAAATTCACTATCATTTCTATTCTCTATATCATTTACTACATATATATTAACTATGGCAAAACCGATAAGAAGGATTGGCTTACGCAAAGGAAAACGTAAAATACCTAAAGGAGTTATTCATATTCAAGCAAGTTTTAATAATACTATTGTTACTGTCACAGATATTCGAGGACAAGTTGTTTCTTGGTCCTCTGCCGGTGCTTGCGGATTCAGAGGTACTAGAAAAAGTACACCATTTGCTGCTCAGACTGCAGCAGAAAACGCTATTCGTACACTTATTGATCAAGGTATGAAACAAGCGGAAGTTATGATAAGTGGTCCCGGCCCAGGAAGAGAAACAGCTTTACGAGCTATTCGTAGAAGCGGTGTAGTATTGAGTTTCGTACGTGATGTAACTCCTATGCCACATAATGGATGTAGACCCCCCAAAAAAAGACGTGTATAACTATTAAATACATTTTATAAAAATTGTATTATGATTCAAGATGAAGTACCTGTATCCGCTCAAACAATACAGTGGAGGTGCATCGAATCGAAGATAGAAAGTAAACGACTTCATTATGGTCGTTTTGCCATATCCCCATTCAGAAAAGGTCAAGCTAATACAGTCGGAATCGCTATCCGGAGATCCTTACTGGGAGAGATTGAAGGAACAGCTATAACATCTGTAAAATTCCAAAATGTGATACACGAATATTCCACAATAATAGGCATTAAAGAATCAATAAATGACATTTTAATTAATTTAAAAGAAATTGTTCTTCGAAGTGATTCTTATGAGACCCAGAAAGCATATATCTCTATTATTGGACCTAAAGACATAACTGCTGAAGACATTTTGTTACCACCTTCTGTCAAAGCAATTGATGATTCACAACATATAGCTACTATTACGAAAGATATTATTTTAGATATTGAGATGGAAATACAAAAAGACCGCGGATATCGAATACAAGATTTCAAAGAATATAAAGCTAGAGAATTCTTTATCGACGCCGTCTTCATGCCCATTCGAAAAGCAAATTATAGTGTCCATTCATTCGGGAGTAATAATAATAAATTCCAAGAAATACTTTTTATTGAAATATGGACTGATGGAAGTTTAACTCCCAAAGAAGCACTTTATGAAGCTTCTCGGAATTTAATTGACTTGTTTCTTCCTTTTTTACATACAGAAGAAGAAGAAATTATCTCTGATAGAGATGAGAAAATAGAACCTAATGAAAATATTATTCTATCTAAATCTATCTCGACAGATATAGATAGAATGGCAAAAGAAGTTGCTTTTAAACATATTTTCATTGACCAATTGGAATTACCTGCAAGAGCTTATAATTGTCTCAAAAAAGTTGATGTACATACAATCTCAGATCTCTTAAAATATAGTCAAGATGATCTACGAAAGATTAAGAATTTTGGAAAAAAATCGGTGGACCAAGTATTGGAAGCTTTACAAGAACGTTTTGCAATAAATTTGCCCAAAAATAAGTTTTCCATCCATTAATTATTTATAGAATACATAAAATATATGTTATCTAATTACTTGTTTGATATTTGATAACAAGCTCGATCAAAAACTCAATCAGAGACGAAATTCTAGTTCTTACAAATCCTTCAATTTGAGAAAAAATAATAGAATGATTGATCCAAATATACCTAGGGAGATATTGATTGAAACAATTACTCCCTAGATAGAAAAGAATTAAATCAAATTACTTCTTCTTAATAAAAAGAGACTTGCTTTGATATCGTATTGGTAATAAATTTTATTGGTATTAGAAAAGACCTAGGGTTAAAGATTTATCAATAGGTAATGCCGCTCCAATACCTAACCAAATAGCTACTACAGTACCGATTAAAAATACTGTTGTAGCTACTGGACGCCGAAATGGGTTCTGAAATTTATTAACATTTTCTGAAAAAGGTACTGTTAATAAACCAGCTGGCACTGAAGCCATTAAAAGAACACCTAATAATTTATTAGGTACTGTTCGAAGTATTTGAAATACCGGGAAAAAATACCATTCAGGTAATATTTCTAGGGGAGTTGCAAAAGGATTTGCTGGCTCACCAATCATTGATGGTTCTAAAACCGCTAAACCTACGGTACAAGCGATAGTACCTAAAATTACTACTGGGAAAATGTATAAAAGATCATTGGGCCAAGCAGGTTCGCCGTAATAATTATGGCCCATACCTTTTGCCAATTTAGCTCTTAATACAGGATCATTCAAGTCAGGTTTTTTTGTTATTAGGATAGGTACTTCAGTGAAGTTCCCCCAAAAGAATCGGACATGAACTTTTTTCTTCATCCGGCTCAAGCAATCACTAAAATAATCTCCTCTCAAAATATCGTAATAACGATATTATCAGATCCAATCAAAAATTTTTGAATTCTCTTGGTACAGAGGATACAGATAATACTTTAGTCAGATGGCTTACTATCCAAGTTGGCTTAACTATCTCAGACTGTTAATTAATAATTAAGATGCTTTTTGGACTATCTCATACCTAAAAATCGTTCTTTCCATTCTTTCCAAAGACATTCAAAATTTAGGTATTAACTTGTTAAAATTTTGGCCTTTCTTTTCCTTAGATCTTCTTCCTACTCCAACGGCAATGTGTATATCTCGTCACATCCGATACAAAGGAAATGATTGTATTTATAGAAGCCATATATTTTATTGATCTTTTTAATTTTTAAAATCAATTTTGATGGAATTTGATGAAGCCTCTTCATAAATTGGAATTGATCATAGAAAAAATTCTCTCTCAAAACTGGGAAACGATTTTTGATCCAAGTTTTAACCTTTACTAAATAAAAGAAATTGGAATAAAGACACATCTCTCAATGTGACAGATTCGAATCTGCACAGCCTAATCTATAATTCAAGTCACACACTCCCATAATCCATCTCTCTCTTTTTCAACAAACTAGAAGTCTTTTTCAAAAAATACTTCGAGATTGGAAATTCGATTCAGTAAACATCTTTCATTGTTCTCACTTTCATTGTTCTCAATAAAAGATATTCATTGGCAATGAAATAAAAATTTCTCAATATTTTCACTATATTTTGAACGTAATAATCAATCGATTTCTCTTTGTAATCTCTTTCCTCATTATAAAGGACCTGAGATTCCTTGTTTACGGATCATAAGAAAGTGCATTAACATAAATACGGCAGTAAGAAGAGGTAAAACAAAAGTATGTAAACTGTAAAAACGAGTTAGTGTGGACTGACCTACACTAACACTTCCACGTAATGATTCTACTAAAGGAGATCCTATGACAGGAATAGCTTCAGGTACACCCGTTACAATTTTGACTGCCCAATAACCAATCTGATCCCAAGGGAGAGAATATCCAGTCACACCAAAAGAGACGGTTAATACGGCTAAAATTACACCTGTAACCCAAGTCAATTCACGAGGTTTCTTAAAGCCACCTGTAAGGTAAACACGAAATACATGCAGAATCATCATTAAAACCATCATACTAGCCGACCATCGATGAACTGATCGAATTAGCCAACCAAAGTTGACTTCAGTCATAATATATTGAACAGAGGCAAACGCTTCCGTAACAGTTGGACGGTAATAAAAGGTCATAGCAAACCCAGTAGCTACTTGAACCAAAAAACAAGTTAATGTAATTCCACCTAAGCAATAGAAAATATTAACATGAGGAGGAACATATTTGCTAGTAATATCATCTGCAATCGCCTGAATCTCAAGACGTTCTTCGAACCAATCGTATACTTTATTGAGATAGGTAAGTCTATCTAACCCCCTCTAAAGACTGTACATGAGAGTTTCCCTTCATACAGCTTGAGCAAGAACGTTAAAGAATCTATGATTTTGTCGAGAGAACAAATTATTGACTAATTCATACTATTTCTTCAATAGTATGTCAATAGTATGTAGAAATAGAAGAGTTATTCACTAATTAAAAAACGATTAAAAAAACTCTCTCAGAACTCTTTTAGGAAGGATCTTCTTTGCTTTCATCTCACGTTAGCTCATAGATTTCAAGAAAGAGAAAATTGTAATATCTTTTGTTGGCTTCATGAGCAATCTTATTTCCTAATACAGATAAAGAATTATCATGGATAGATGATAAACCAACGAATAGGAATTATCTTGTCAAAAAAATCATCTAGTTCTATTTAAACTTTAGATTTCTACTATACTTCGATGATCTCTCGTTAGGAAACAAAAGGAATAGTGGATAACAACCTTTTTTATTATCATCCGATTCAATAAAAGAGACTTCATAAAAATGATAGTTTCTAATTTCTATATCTAAATCTAACTCGAGAACCTAAAAAAAAAAAAAAGAAGAAAGATAAAAAAAAAAAAATTATTCTTACTTATTATCGAATCATAATTTGGTAACGAAGCTTAAGAGGTAGATATAAAAAGATTAATCATAGTTTGAATATTATTTGATTTATCTATAGCTCTTGCGCTTTAAATATTAATAATTTAAATGAATAATATTTAGCAAGGTAAAAAACTATTTATCAATAGCTTGTAAGACAATCGAACTAGATTGATTCGAACAAATCGCACACCCATATTCCAAGAATCCTTAAATAGAAATAATTACACGATTCAACTACCGTTTAGTTGAAGAAATAATTAGTAAATCCCCCAGTTCGTTTTTTTTTTCTTTTTCATGGTTACCGGGGGGATCTAACGAAAATTTTGATACAAAATGATTACCAACTTATTGAAATCCCATCTAATAAAACAGACGAATTATAGATTTCCAATAGGATAACCAGAAATACTGCAAATAAAGCCATAAAGAAGCCCATAAGGGGAGTTGTTCCCCATCCAGGGGCTACTTTACCATATTCTGAATTAAGTGGTTTCAAAAACACCCCTAGACCACTCGTTTTTGGTTTACCTTTTGGTATATCATCAATAATCTTTGTAGCCATAAAACTTATTGTATTAGTTGAGATTTGTTAACTTTGTGTACTATTATATCGGAAACAAACCATTATTTCGGGGTTACCTAACGATGGAAACTGCAACCTTGGTCGCTATCTTCATATCTTGTTTACTCGTGAGCTTTACCGGTTATGCTTTATATACTGCTTTTGGTCAACCCTCCAAAGAACTTAGAGATCCTTTCGAAGAGCACGAAGACTGATTGAAATAAAGACCTTCCTATTCATTTCAGGAAGGTCTTTATTTATTTGCTAAAAGATGAACGAAATAGATTTCTTAATCGACGGAAAAAAAAATTATTTCTTCCCTTTATTTGGAACTTTAGGTGGATCTCGGAAAAAGATGGCAAAAAAGATTATCCCTGAAGTAGCCACCAGCAAGAATGTATAAACCAATGCTTCCATAGATTTGATTTTCAATTAAAATTATGGAGATAGCTTCCGTACTAATTAAAAGATTCTTTATCTCATATCAAGAAAACTATTCTTCTATTTTCTAATACTCTTTATTGAAATAGTTACTAATTCTTCATTATATCCGATACTGAAAATTTTACCTTCACAAATTAATCTGCTGTTTAAAACTAGAAACTGGATAATCTGAGATGAAGATAAAGCAACCTATACTGTTTGTCTCTTGGTAGTTGGATCTCCCAGTTTTTGGAACGCTCCAAATTCAACCTGAGCATCTGAATCAGGATCAATACCAGCAAAAACGTCTCTAAACAGAGTTCTAGCACCATGCCAAATATGTCCGAAGAAGAAGATGAGAGCGAATGTGGCATGACCAAAAGTAAACCACCCTCTTGGACTACTACGAAAAACACCATCCGATTTTAATGCGGCACGATCGAATTCAAAAATTTCTCCTAATTGAGCACGTCTAGCGTATTTTTTTACTGTGGCAGGATCACTAAAGCTAACACCATCAAGTTCACCACCGTAAAATTCAACAGTTACACCTACTTGTTCAACACTATACTTCGATTCCGCTCGTCTGAAGGGAACATCGGCTCTTACAACGCCTTCTTCGTCGACCAGAACTACTGGGAATGTCTCAAAGAAAGTGGGCATACGACGTACAAATAACTCATGTCCTTCTTTATCTTTAAAGGTAGCATGTCCCAACCAACCAACAGCTATTCCGTCTCCATTGTCCATTGCACCTGCTCTAAATAGTCCACCTTTAGCTGGATTATTACCAATATAATCATAAAAAGCTAATTTTTCAGGGATTTTAGACCAAGCTTCTGACAGACTCAGATTTTCAGCTTTACTAGCACGAATCCGTCGATCTATTTCTTGTTGAAAATATCCTTGATCCCATTGATAACGAGTAGGACCAAATAATTCGATTGGAGTCGTAGCAGATCCGTACCACATAGTTCCCGAGACTACAAAAGCTGCGAAGAAAACGGCAGCGATACTACTGGATGAAACAGTTTCAACATTTCCCATACGTAATGCCTTGTATAAACGTTGGGGGGGACGAACACTAAGGTGAAATGAACCAGCTAATATACCTAAAATACCTGCTGCAATATGATGAGAAGCTATTCCTCCTGGAACAAAGGGGTCAAACCCTTCAGCTCCCCATGCTGGATCAACAGGTTGCACTTTTCCGGTTAAGCCGTAGGGATCAGATACCCATATTCCAGGGCCAAATAGACCTGTTATATGGAATGCTCCGAATCCGAAACAAAGGACTCCTGACAGGAATAAATGAATCCCAAAGATTTTTGGTAAATCTAAAGACGGTTTTCCCGTACGTTCATCACGGAAGAGGTCTAAATCCCAATATACCCAGTGCCAAATAGCAGCTAGAAATAACAAACCAGATAGAACTATATGTGATGCAGCCACACCTTCATAACTCCAAATACCTGCATCATTTACAGTGTCTCCAGTAATACTCCAACCTCCCCATGATTTTGTTATTCCGATGCGGGTCATGAAAGGTATAACGAACATACCTTGTCTCCACATTGGATCTAGAACCGGATCGGATGGATCAAAAACTGCTAATTCATATAGAGCCATTGAACCAGCCCAACCAGAGACTAAAGCTGTATGCATTAAGTGTACAGAAAGTAAACGGCCAGGATCATTTAATACAACGGTATGGACACGATACCAAGGCAAACCCATTGAAAAACCCCTTTTTTAAAGAGAAGTAAATACTATGTAACTTTCTTGCATTTCAAAACATTTCATACATTAAAAATAAAGAATTATTATTACTTACTAATAATTATTAATTTCAAGTTTTCTTTCAGGTTATAAAAATGAAATGGAAGTAAGCATTAATTCCCCGTCTAGCTGTAGAAATAGACATAGATATTCTAGCATTCACAGATTTTGCATAACAATGTGGAGATTGGTCCCATTTTTTTCTTTTTTGTTATTAATAAGATTTACTACTAAATAACTAATAATATATTTATGGATAATATAGATTATTATTATGGATAATATAGATTAATATCAATTTTCTAATATCATATAGATTGATGTTAATAATCCATATAAGAAATTAAGAAATGAAGATACTTTTTAGCTTTTCATAAGCTACGCTTTCATATCATAGGTCAGTCTTTATCCATTTTTATATGCCCATTGGTGTTCCGAAAGTGCCTTTTCGTCTCCCTGGAGAAGAAGATGCAGTTTGGGTTGACGTATAGTGCGACTTGTTAGAATATTGGGTTATGCGGAAGTTATTCCCGTCATTCTTTTATCCAATCAGGATGTTCTTGTCTCACTCAAGATTGACTAAATCATCAATAGTCTAACGCGTGAGATGATGATGATCTTAAACCAGTAAAAAAGATCTATTAATCAAAAGAATCTATGGTTGTTTTAAGCATTCAGGCTTCGCCCCAAAAACTCTCCAAATTATTGAATAATGGTACTAGTAATTACGAAATTGAAAATCAATAAAAAGAATTTTTAAAAATGGAATAGAAATCAATTATTAAGGATAGAGGAATAATTTTTTGTCCTATATGTACAAATAATGATTGAGTAAGATAAAGACTTCCCCGAGGTAGAGCATGAACCTAACGATTCTGTCAGATAGACCCAAAAAAGAGAAACAAGAAAATCTTGATGTAACAAAAAGAATAATTAATTTCTCAGCAATACACCAATTAAAGAATAGTTCAATAAGTTCGATTGAGATTGAGAGACAGAAAGAGAACAAACTTGAACCAAAAGTAGTAAAAATTGAGGGATGAGATCATCTTCTACCAATAACTAAAGATAGAAATAGCAATATAATGAGGAAGAATCTTATTTTTCAATATTCTAGAAATCTGCTTGAGCCGTATGCTTTAAAATTTGCTTGTACGGTTCTGAAGGGGGAAAATGATCAAATCTATCCCAATCAATCGACTTTATCGAGAAAGATTGCTTTTTCTAGGTCAACAAGTAGATGACGAGATTGCGAATCAACTTATTGGTATAATGATGTACCTGAATGGAGAAGATGAAACTCAAGATATGTTTTTGTATATCAACTCTCCTGGTGGAGCAGTATTACCAGGAATATCTGTTTATGATGCTATGCAATTTGTAGTACCAGATGTACATACAATTTGTATGGGATTAGCTGCTTCAATGGGATCTTTCATCTTAACCGGAGGAGAAATAACTAAACGTATAGCACTACCTCACGCTTGGCGCCAATGATTTATATAGATAATTACTATGCCTTCACCTAACTAGATTGAGGTAAAGATAGCATGGCATATTGAACTCGAAAAAAAAAAAAAGAAATTGAATTTGATTCTTGAATCTCGAGATAGTAAAAAAAAAAATTTGTGATTGTCCTTAATCAATTGAAAAGATATTTTAGAAGTTTATTTTAGCGTCATAAACTGTATGTATTCAATATGGAACAAATCATCAGATCTTAATGAAATATTATAGAATAAAAATTCTATGATCAATATAAAACTTTGGGATTGCTTTTTAGTAAGAAGCAACGGAACCATCATAGTATTTTCTATAAAAAAAAAAGATGGTATATCAATTCTATGACGAGTATTTAATAAGGTCTCAAACTTAATTTATTTTCTTTCTATTAAGATTGATTTTACTGATTTCAACTCTTTCTAAAGGTTAGATTCTTCTTATTCGATCCAGTAATAATTTTTGATATAAGAAGCCGTATGCATAATAATGCTTGTACGGTTTATTCGAATGTTCATTAACAGGGTTATGATTCACCAGCCTGCTAGTTCTTATTACGATGGACAAGCAGGAGAATGTATTATGGAAGCAGAAGAAGTGTTGAAACTTCGTGATTGTATCACCAAAGTTTATGTACAGAGAACAGGTAAACCCTTATGGGTAATTTCTGAAGACATGGAAAGGGATGTTTTTATGTCAGCAGAAGAAGCTAAGTCTTATGGTATTGTTGATCCTATAGCATTAGAAACTTCCTAACATTTTAGAAGAAATTGATTCTATTAATAAGAGGCCATATTACTCAGTAAGTCATAAAAAACTATCCTTTATTTCTAAGGAATAATGGAATAATTTTTTCTATCTATAGAGTTATGTATAGATAATTTCAAATTCTAGAGATTCGCTCAAAATCTTTTGTAAGTATTAAATGAGACAGACTTAAACGGAACTAGAATTTTCTAATTCTAGTTCCGTTTAAGTCTGTCTCATTCGATACTTCTTTTCTTTTGGTCTTGGAAAGGAAAACAAATATTTCTTTCGGGAATAAAAAAACTATTAACTCTTTCAACAATTCAATATGGTTAGGATTAATCTGAACCAAACATTTCTGCATCTTATTAAACAAATGTCAACTATCCAACAACTTATTAGGAATACAAGACAACCAATAGAATATGGAACAAAATCCCCTGCCCTTCGAGGATGTCCTCAACGTAGAGGAGTATGTACTAGGGTGTATGTGCGACTTGTTTAGATCAAAAGCTGAACAATTTTAAGAGATTGATATTGCAGAAGAACTCTTATTCAGTGAAGCGAGGATCTATCATCTACCGTTTATGGAGATGGAATTTATGGTTTTTATTGGTGCAAATCCAATTGTCCCGGTGTAGGATGAGATGCATTCTTCAATGATATTAAAAATAATGAATTCATTGAGCGAGGAAAGAGGAAATAAAGCCTAATAATTAGGCTAAAATCTTTGCAATAACAGATTTATAAGGTCAGCTACCCAGCTAACTTTCGAGATCAAATGTCGTTACTATATAATAAGTCTTATTGTAAAATAGATTTTTTGCTCAAATATTGAGTAGAGCTAGAGATTGGGGATTATACAATCTATCCATAGCATTCTCATTTTATTCTTGAGAAATTAAAGGCTCCGGCGTATAGAGAGGACCTCTCTGTTGAGAAAAATACCATAGAAACTTAGGAATCCATGATTTATTCTGGTGCAAGGTTTTATTCCCTGCTTACCAAAGAGGTATTTCACTCCAATACTTCATGGCTAGGAAGGTTATAGTAGCAAAAGCCATTGGAATCTTTATTTTCTATATCAGAAAGATTAGTCAGAAAGATTAGTTCTTTTTTTTTTTTTTCAAGAAATTATTTATGAAGAAAAAGAAGTAATGAAGAAAAAGAAGTAGAATCCCGAATTTAGCATTCTAGTTTTCAATCTTACATTGAATTGCGAATCCTAAATCTATTTCTTGGTCAAACTAACTGAAATCGTATTAAAAATATACAATGAAGATACTCTTTTTTAGTCAAAAAAAATCTTCTATTGGATCTGTACTAAAAACGAACAATTCATTTAGGAATTCAATTGAAATTTTGGTTCAATAAATAATAAAACTAACGGAATCAATTATTCTGAATTACGACCTAATAACTTATGGGAGTAAATATCAATGACTAGAGTGAAACGTGGATATGTAGCCCGAAAACATCGAAAAAATATTCTTAAATTCACGTCAGGATTTCAAGGGGCTCATTCAAAACTCTTCCGTACGGCTAACCAGCAAGAAATAAAAGCGTTAGCTTATGCGCAACGAGATAGAAATAATAGGAAGAGAGATATTCGTCGTTTATGGATTACTCGGATTAATGCAGCATGTCGAAATAGTGGACTTGTTTACAATGGAATAATTCACTCTCTGTATAAAAAACAAGTTCATTTAAATCGCAAAATACTTGCACAGATTGCTATCTTGGACAGTAATAGTTTTTTTGAAATAGTAAAAGAGATTGGAACGTGAGCTTAGAAATGGAAAAAAAAAGAAAGAATAAGGAAAGAAAGAAAAGCCTCTCCGGAGAATGTCCTCCGGGGAGGTAGGAGAAGAAGGAGAGAAAAGACCAATAAAGATTATAATTTTACGAATCAAGTAATCTATTCTTGGAATTGCAATTCCTTCTTCCTTATCATCGAAAATCGAATTGGAAATCTTCAAATTAGTTAGAGTCAATTTTTAATGGAATTAACTTTCATTATTTAAGAAAGGTGATAAGGCTAAGATACGAGCTCGTTTAATAGCAACAGTCATCAAACGCTGTTGTTTCGAAGTTAACCTATTCATTCGTTTGGATAAAATTTTTCCTTGTTCACTCATAAATCTACGAAGCAAACTTATATTTTTATAATCAATTATTTCACCAGACCTGATTGGTGGCAAACGTCTACGAGAAGATCTTTTGGATTTGTTCATAATCTCTTTCATAAACCTTGAAGAACTAGTAAATGATATTTATTCCATATAAAATCCTCTTATTTCTTCAATTCTCTGTGAATAGTATGTTCAGAACAATAAGGACAAAATTTTTTCAACTCCAATCTGGTAGGTGTATTGCGTCGATTCTTCCGAGTGATATATCTAGAAACACCGGGAAATCTTTTATCCGAATTGTTTTGATTACAACTAATACATTCTAAAGTAATAGTTACTCTTACATCTTTACTTTTAGCCATAAACTCTTTTTTTTTTTTTTTTTCGAATATCAAATCTTAAATATCTTGAACGTTCGGAAGAAAAGGTTATAATATCTTTTTCAATAGAATATTTTTCCTAATGAAATAGAATAAAATTTTGAATAGTTCAAGTTCAATTTATCGATTAGCTTTCGAAAAAATCTCTCATACATAATTGAATCAATTATTGAAAAGAAATTGAATATTTTGTCTTTTTCTAAAAGAAAGGAAAAATTAAAGCATCTGGAAAAAAACGATTAATTTCTATTAATAAACCGGCTAAGAATCCAAACCATAACGTAGCTAGTACAGGAGCTGTAGAAAGATATGTTTTTACATCTTGCATTTCAAATCCTCCTTTTATTTGGTATTGAATAGCAACACTATTTATTTTATAGTATAGTATATATATAATACTGACTGCATGAATAATCACCAAAAACTCTAATTTGTTTGTTTGCGTCGGAACCAGTAGGAATAAAAAATATGTAAATGAATTATGTCCGAAGAAATAATTTTTAGACTATGAAAGATTCTTGATTTATCTCTCTTCAAGAATCATCAATGAGGAAAAAATTTATTGGAGGGAGGGGGGAAAAAAAAAGAAGTAAGAACATAAATAATTGTAATTGCAAGGATTTACAAAGATAGCTAGAAATTGATAAGATTAGCTATAATCCTTTTGATGAAAAAAAAAAGAGTTGATAGGGATGTAGCGCAGTTTGGTAGCGCATTTGTTTTGGGTACAAAAAGTCGCAGGTTCAAATCCTGTCATCCCTACTTCTATATGGAGTAGTAATGAGATAATAGTGATAAGATTCGAAACAATCTCTTAATGAATAAGGAGTGTATTTTAATTTTCTTAAAAGAACAATATTGAATCTAAAGATAATCTAGATATTGATGAAACATATCTCGATTTCATCAATAGATTTATGAAAGAATGAGAGAAAGCGCTCTTAGTTCAGTTCGGTAGAACGCAGGTCTCCAAAACCTGATGTCGTAGGTTCAAATCCTACAGGGCGTGATGGTTTTTCCAAAACCTTGTTGGAACCAATTTATTTTTCGTTTCTTCTCGAATTGGATCGTCGTAATCCTCTTTATACGATATGACCTCTCTTTTTTTTTTTCAGAGAGGTCAGAAATAATAAGTCGTTTATATTCTCCATCAAAGATCTAATTGATCACCACGTCGATATTGTAAATAAGCAGTTACAAATAATCCCGCTAAAGTTATTGGGATTAAACCTAATACAATTCCAGATAGCAGGGCTTCAACCATTAAAAATTTAGTAAATGAAAAGAATATCTTCTAATTCAAATACTTTCCGAACTTGCTGTGAATACAGAAAGATATAAAGAATTGGGAAATACAATGAAACTTATAGAACTTGGAATTAAGTTCTCCTCAATATATTCTTAAATAAGCTGTATCTTGTTCAAACCAATAAATAGAACCAGAGTCGATGTTGATGCAGCAAAAAGAAATCCAGAGTAACTTAATAAAGTAAGCATAGATTAAAAAACTAATTTAAACTAACGAATCTAGTATACACTTCTCCAAAATAATTATAACAGAGTAATTGGTTAATAAGCATTCTTCCAACGTATAAATAAAAAGATCTATATTGAAAGAAGATTATTTGAGACTTATTAAGTTCTGCAGTTTCTGGAAGTTATATTGCTGCGTCAAAAGAAGGCTAGCTATACTGTTCTAGTATATTTTAGAGATACCCTCGGTATAATATTGACAACTTAACAAGGAATGATAGGCTGTATCAGTAGATCCTGTATCTTCTAGTCCCTATCTTTTTGGGAAAAAATCCTCCTTGTCCCTATAAGAATATACGGAGTTAAAAATGTCTGGTAATACGGGAGAGCGTCCTTTTGCTGACATTATTACTAGTATTCGATACTGGGTTATCCATAGCATTACTATACCTTCTTTGTTCATTGCAGGTTGGTTATTTGTCAGTACAGGTTTAGCCTATGATGTGTTTGGAAGTCCCCGACCAAATGAATATTTCACAGAGAATCGACAAGAAGTTCCATTAATAACTGGCCGTTTTAATTCATTGGAACAGGTCGATGAATTCACTAGATCTCTTTAGGAGGTATCAATGACTCTAGATAGAACTTATCCAATCTTCACAGTTAGGTGGTTAGCTGTTCATGGATTAGCTGTACCTACAGTGTTTTTTCTAGGATCTATATCCGCAATGCAATTCATTCAGAGATAATTTTTTTCTTTTCAAAAATGTAATAATCTTTTTCTGAACTGTAACGTTATGACACAACCAAACCCAAATAAACAAACTGTAGAATTAAACCGTACAAGTCTCTACTGGGGATTGTTACTGATCTTTGTACTTGCTGTTTTATTTTCTAACTATTTTTTCAATTAGTTAGAAAATAAGAGGAAAAAAAAAATCAACAAGAATATTTTCAAGTCATTCAAACAGATTTCAATTTTTATTGATTTGTGACTGTTTATGTCTCGAGTCATGACCACCCGATGAAATGGAAAAGGGAGTGAGATAAATGGCTAATACCACTGGAAGAATTCCTCTCTGGCTAATAGGTACTGTAACTGGTATACTCGTGATCGGTTTATTGGGAATATTCTTTTATGGAGCATACTCTGGATTGGGTTCATCCTTATAAGAAGCAATAAATTGAACATGTATAATATCCTACATACATGTAGATGGATAATCACTCATTCGAGAGAGAGAGACTTTACCTTTTTGCTACTTAAAAAGGTAAAGTCTCTCTGAAGATACTAATTTAAATTCAAATTTTTTTTTTAGAGAATCAAAAAGAAGCAAATATATCGTCACGATTAAAAAAAATTATTCACTCATTTATTGATTCGTAATTATTAATTATTCCAATTCTCTAAAAAAGACGTTGAAATTTTATTACTCGAGTTAGAAAAAACAATATTTGTCTCTCAAAACGAACCATCTTAAGGAACTTACTTGAAATATCCCATATATTGTCACAATAAGTAGTATAAGCCATTTTTAAATACCATTTCTCAGCTTTCCATTCTTTATGAACTAGGACAAATCTAAGAAGAACGTACAAAATATATTCCCTTGGTAGTTGATGAACAAGATTAGAAATATTTTTGGTATATCGTATTTTAATACCGAGAGAATCTAATTCTGTTCGATCGAAATGCAAGATCCAGGAAAAGAAAGATATATCTGATGATTCTTTAATATCTCTCTGATAGATTTTCAAATCCTCCTTGAAAAAATTATTATTCAAAAAACATGAATGATTGAGTGAAGAAAAAAATCTTATAACATCTTGTTCGTCAACCCAGAAAGAATATTTGGATTCAGAATATATATCTAATTCTTGATCTATATTTTCTTGCTGAACAGCAAAAGAGGGTGAAGAAATTTCACAATCGATAAAAAGCTTTGAGGACCATTCATTAAGTTGATCAATATTTCTCAATGTTCGCTGGGCCATCTTTCTGAAAAGAAATAGATTTGTTATTGATGCATATCCCCAAGATTTTGAAGTTTCTTTCAATAAGGGAAGAAGATAATAATATTCGAAACATTCAATCTTTAAGGAGATCTTGATCATGTCGTACAAAATTTGAGAACCTGACATTGCATTAACCATCACTAAAAGATGGAAATTCTATCAATTAAGCGCTTTGACTAACTGAAGATTGGACGAATATCTATTAAAAATTCATCTCAGCTAATTGAACTTTTTCAAACTGTTTCTTTTTAAGTACTAAGAATATTTGTGCCAAAACAACCGATGCAAAGAATAATAAAAGACCTTGAATACGTAATGGATCTTGAAGAACTATTTCAGCATCTCCTTGACCAAATCCACCTACATTAGGATTATTAGTTAATGGTTGATCAACTTTAAGAAATTCACCTTCTGATATTATTAGTTCTGGTCCTGGAGGTACAATATCCACCACTTGACGACCATCTGATGTTTTTTCAATCGTTATTTCATATCCACCTTTTTTTTCTTTCCGAAGTATCTTAATTACTTTTCCCGTCGCTGAAGCATTGTAAACTGTATTATTACTTCTACTTCCATCAGGATAAATCTGTCCCCTTCCTCTATTTCCTCCTATATAGATAGGATATTTCAAAAAATTTGATTCTTTATTATTAGCAGGATCTGGTGAGAGAATGGGAAAAACAATCTCACTATATTTTTTACCAGGAACAGGGCCTACTACGATAATGTTTTTCTTCTCAGGGCTATAGTTTTGAAATGAAAGATTACCTATTTTCTCTTTTATCTCGGTCGGAATACGATCGGAAGGAGCTAATTCAAATCCCTGGGGCAAAATCGGAACAGCTCCAACATTTAGTCCTCCTTTCTTACCATTAGCAAGGACTTGTTTTACTTGCATATCGTAAGGGATTTTAACAATTGCCTCAAATACAGTATCCGGAAGTACAGATTGTGGGACTTCAATATCTACAGGTTTCTTAGCTAAATGACAATTAGCACATACAATACGTCCAGTTGCTTCCCTAGGATTCTCATAACCCTGCTGTGCAAAGATTGGATATGCGTTTGAAATGGATGGCCAAGTCAGAAGGGTCAAGAGCAGTAATGAATGAATTACCCATTCTTTTAGCCAGTTAGAATTATTTTTGTTTCGCATAGCTCTATTGATAGTGTCAAAAATTTTTATAAATCAGTCGATTTTACGCATCTTTTTTACCCCATAAAATTCTGCCATTTCAACAATCACAAAGATAAAAAATTTAATAATTTTCCATTTCTTCTTAGAATTTGAGTATTCCGAATAGCTTATATTGGTAATAAGCAATATATTTCATCAATGAAGAATTTAGAATCTATTATTCATTCATTGTATGATAAGTTGCTACAATTGAAGGAGATATACGATTTAAATGACGGAAAATCCAATATTTAAAAACTGTATCTAAGATGACTGGGAAGGTTGAAACGAAACAAGATATTATATGTTTGTTATGCGAAAATCCTAAATGTTCTAAAAAAGAACCTATTACTATTTCCCAACCATGGGGCGAATGAAATCCAATGCATAAATCGGTTAATAAAAGAATAGAAAAAGCTTTCATTGTGTCACTCAAACTATAAAAGAGTTCTTGAATCCAAGAATTTAAAACAGCAAGTCTTTTCCTTCCTATAATAAACAAAAATATTAGGGTGACAATACTAATTATATCTGTTAATAAATGTGAAATAATCTGAATACTATCTTCATTATATATTGTTACTAATTGAATTGTTTCTTCATATATCTCTATATCAAGATCTTGTGATTGATCTTTAACATAATCTGTCATTACTCTGTCTAACCAAAGTAATTCTTCCATTTCTTGAAGTTCTTTCAATGCCCTTTCTTCTTGAAAGAAATTAAGAAAAATATGAGATTGAGACATATTCCACCAATTTGTAATCCAAGATTCCAAAAACCATGTTTTTGAAAGCATTGAAATTATGGGGGGAAAAAATAATAAGCATCCAATATATTGTATAGAAGCTAATGCTTGATATTTAGCTAATCGAAATTCATTAAGTATTAATGATTTTGAATCACCCGTCAATTCCGTTTTAAATCTGGATAAAGTACGAGTTATAGACCGAGGTACAAGACTTATAGATTCATAAGCCATCATGGTAATAGAAGTATCTTTCGATTCTAAAACAGAGAATTGTTGTTCAAGGTTATTCTCCATTTTCCTTGATGAGGAAAAGATGGAGTAAGAATGTCTCCATATATCTAAATCATTCAAGGTTGCTTCAATCCAAGCTAATTTTCGATTCATTTGTTTTATCTTATTCGATTCTCTCGACATGGATTTTTTTGCAGAAACATAAGACTCATCAATAAATCTATGTCCGGACAAATCGTTAATATTATCCCCTCTATTTTTTTTTTCTCCGGTATTACTGAAGAGGTTCGGACAAAGCCTTTTTGAAAGAACAACAAGGAAAAACACGATATTTGATTGGTTTGAAAAAAGATTGCAAGAATCTCTCTTTAAATAGGTTTTATCCGCATCAAAAAAGGATGGATATTGATTACTGGAAAAAGAGGTAGAAAAAGGATTAGATAAAATACATTTCCATTTCTTCAAAATGGTTAGTACATAAATGCTAAATTTACGTTCTAAAAGACTCCAATATATTGTAAATACAGAATTATTAAATTCCATATTTATATAAAATAATATAGCTTGCCAATAATATTTTGAGGAGAATATTTTATCTCTCCGATATAAAGATTCTTTTTTTATATGCTGTATTCGTTTGCTAGCCTTATAAGCTCTTTCTAGAGAGCGATATGGAGTATTGGAAAATTGCTGAAGAAGTTTCCACCAGTATGATCTCATAAGTACTATTTCTTTATCAGTAGGTAGATATTTATAAACAACACATTGTTTAATTTTTTCTATGTGAAATTTTCATTCATTTTCAATATCTAACATTACTTTATTATCTTTTTCTTTCGTGTCAGTATTCTTCGATAACTAGAAATAGACTCTTCAACTTGAATTTAATATTCAAAAACCTTCAATTGATACACGCAGAAAACGAGCTAATTCGGCAGCTTTCTGTTCCATCTCTCTCATCGTTAACTCTTCATCAAGACGAGTCAGAGGAACATCTTGCTGACCCTTTATTCTTAGATATAGAACACGACGAGGGGAAAATCCTTCTTGAATCTCCATCCGTATTGCTTGAATATCCTTGATCATGAATCGAAGACAAATACGACGGTTTTCTCCGGGAAAACCCCAACGAAAGAGATAAACAATACCTTCTCGTTTATCGAATTGGTTGTATCCGCTACCTACATTCCATAATATGGTACACCATAGATAGAACCCGAGAAAAATACCTGCAATACCGTAGAAACACATTACAATTCCTTGTGGAATAAAAAGAATCTGTTGTGATGATGAAAGGATCGGTATTAAATCTCTACCCAGGTAACTGGAAAATCCGACTAGAGAGAAACCTATTGCACCAAAAACCAAAATGAAAGCCCAACAAAAATTACTGAATCTACGAGATCCTTTTATAGGATCTATTCGAAGCCATTCTGATTGGTAATTCATAACGATATTTCCTGGACTTTCTTTATAGTCTAAATTGTTTTAGCACCCTGACTCCTTATTATTTGATACAGTTTTTACGTGTTCAACTGTCAAGTTATTTTATGAACACTATATTCTATTTCTGAATCAAAGGTAGAATATACCATGTTTCTTTTCTTCAGATCATGAGAAAGAATTGAAACATGGTATAGGAGTACAAATGTTACTAAGTTAAGTATTAGTAGTAACCTCTGTATGAAGCTAAATAGCGAAAAATTTGAATTCTCTCATAAAGGGTCTTTATGAAATAGCTAATCCTAGAAAACAAAATTTGTATTAAGATTTTATACTATTTCATCTTGTTCAATATATATAGACAAAGAAGCCATTGTAATTGCTGGAAACACTAAACCTACTAAAGGTACAAAAATGGAAGGTAAGTAAGAAGCTGTCATAAAGATATTACCTTAATATTATTGTTTATTCTAAAGAAATAGTTATTATAAAAACAGTACTGAAATTTTTAGACTTTCTTTTTCTTTATTACACCTTGGTCATGAAGAACATATGAAGATGCTGTTGTTTTCACTTTAACAATCACATAGATTTTGAAGTATTAAAAGATTTCTTTATATTTAATATCTCTCAAAAATTCAGTGAGGAATAATATCTTTGCTATAACCTGGCAAGTACTTTAAAGGTCTGGCATTTAGATACAAATACATTATATCATTATAATATCGATAAAATACTGGGATGAAATGATAAATAACTAATTGCTAGAATGAAAAACATTATAATGTCGGAATTGAAAAGCAATTTAATAGAGTATTAGTAATTGGCTCTTTGTCTGTTCAAGCGAATTTGAAAAAATGATCTGAATTAAACTTGGTTATTATTTCCTTTCCAAGGAGCTAAATCATAAAGTTCGAATATCTCACTTAAAACACCTTTTAAAAGGTTACGCGGAACAATTAAATCAAGTAATCCATGATCGAATAAAGATTCAGCTACTTGAAATCCATCAGGGATCTTTTGACGTAACGTCTGTTCAATCACTCTTTTTCCCGCAAATGCAATATATGCTTTTGGTTCGGCAATAATAATATCGCCCAACATACCAAAACTAGCTGTAACACCACCAGTCGTTGGATAGGTAAGAACGGCTAGATATAATAATTTTTTCTGTACCTGATGAATTTGCAAAACAGAAGATATTTTAGCCATTTGCATCAAACTCAATGTTCCTTCTTGCATACGTGCTCCTCCAGAAGCACAAACAATAATTAATGGTAGAGATTCTTGAGTCGCGTATTCAATGAGACGAGTGATCTTTTCACCGACGACAGAACCCATGCTACCTCCCATGAACTGAAAATCCATAACACCAAGCGCGACAGGAGTTCCATTCAAATTTCCTATACCTGTCTGAACAGCATCTGTTAAACCTGTTCGTTTTTGGGAAAGACTAATACGATTTTTATAAGACTCTTCATCAGAGAATTTCAGAACATCTTGTGCGATCATGTCTTCATCCAGGGGAATCCAAGTATCACGATCAATTAAAAGTTCAATTCTTTCTGTACTATTTATTTGGAGATGATAACCACATTCCTCACAAACACCTTTATTTTGTTTCAAAAATTTGATATAGAGCATATTTTCACAATTATCACATCGAGTCCATAATCCTTTATTAGTATCGACATTTATATATCTATCCTTTTCTCTTTCACTCAAAACATATCCTTTCGTAGCTTTTTCAATAAACGCTCCGATCAATCCACCAAATTTGCGTTTCTCTTCGAACCAATTTATTAAAGACATAGAGATCTCCTAATTCATATATATATATATATAGAATTCTTAATTTTAGTAAGTTGTTCTTCGAAAGATTCGAGCTAGAGATGAAAGAGGTACTTTATCTTAATCCTACTAATAAAACATTTCATTGAGATTAATTAACAATTATTCAAAATATTGAAATGAACTTGATATTAGAATAGAAATAATTAACAATTATCGGTTGATTTTTCACATAACTAAAGGTATATTAGAATCTCTTCCTGAATCATCCAATTAGATTTGGAATCGAAAGAAAAGTTTGTATGGGTTAATAAAAGAAAGATCTTCTATTTCACCAGAAATTACCAGAAATTTGTTCTATTTGGGCTAGAAGGGATTTGAACCCTCGACTTTATGGTTCGGAACCATATACTCTGATCCACTGAGTTACCAACCCTAATATATATATCAAAGAATATTACGAAAGAGAGTAAGAATATTACGAAAGAGAGTAAAAAACTCTCTTTCGTAATATTCTTTGATTCAATTAATTGATAGATTCATTGAATGGGAGAAGAATCTGAAAAAGACACAGAGATTAAAGTGTATCAATTGTCTCGAATTCAAATTTAATTGCTTTCCATACTTCACAAGCAGCAGCCAATTCAGGACTCCACTTAGCAGCTTCACGAATAATTTCATTACCTTCACGAGCAAGATCACGTCCTTCATTACGAGCCTGTACACAAGCCTCTGAAGCAACTCGATTAGCTACTGCACCAGGTGCATTTCCCCAGGGGTGTCCTAGAGTTCCTCCACCAAATTGCAAAACAGAATCATCTCCGAAAATCTCAGTTAGAGCAGGCATGTGCCAGACATGAATACCACCAGAGGCTACGGGTAATACACCCGGCATAGATACCCAATCCTGAGTAAAATAGATACCACGACTTCGATCTTTTTCAATATAATCATCACGGAGTAAATCAACAAAGCCTAAAGTTACTTCACGTTCTCCTTCGAGTTTACCTACTACTGTACCAGCATGAACATGATCTCCACCGGACATACGCAAAGCTTTAGCTAATACACGGAAATGCATACCGTGATTTCGTTGTCTGTCAATAACAGCATGCATTGCACGGTGAATATGAAGAAGAAGACCATTGTCTCTACAATAATGAGCTAATGAAGTGTTTGCAGTAAATCCTCCTGTCAGATAGTCGTGCATGACAATGGGTGCGCCCAATTCTCTAGCAAAGATTGCTCTTTTCATCATTTCTTCACACGTACCTGCAGTAGCATTTAAGTAATGCCCTTTTACTTCGCCTGTCTCAGCTTGAGACTTAAAAAGAGCTTCTGCTACGAATAAGAAACGATCTCTCCAACGCATAAATGGTTGAGAATTTACGTTCTCATCATCTTTTGTAAAATCAAGTCCACCACGAAGACATTCATAAACAGCTCTACCATAGTTTTTAGCAGATAAACCTAATTTTGGTTTGATAGTACATCCTAATAGTGGACGACCATACTTGTTTAATTTATCTCTTTCAACTTGGATACCGTGAGGTGGACCTTGGAAAGTCTTCGAATAAGCAGGAGGAACTCTTAAGTCCTCTAATCTCAAAGCTCGTAAAGCTTTGAATCCGAATACGTTACCTACGATAGAGGTGAACATATTGGTGACAGAACCTTCTTCGAATAGATCCAAAGGATAAGCTACATAAGCAATATATTGATTATCTTCGCCAGCAACAGGTTCGATATCGTAGCATCGACCTTTGTAACGATCAAGGCTAGTAAGCCCATCCGTCCATACAGTAGTCCAAGTACCAGTAGAAGATTCGGCAGCTACTGCAGCTCCTGCTTCTTCAGGTGGTACTCCAGGTTGAGGAGTCATTCGAAATGCTGCCAGGATATCAGTATCCGCAGTCTCATAATCAGGGGTATAATAAGTCAATCGATAATCTTTAACACCAGCTTTGAAGCCAACGCCTGCTTTAGTCTCCGTTTGTGGTGACATAGGTCCCTCCCTACAACTCAATCAATAATTCTTGCAAGGGTGAGGTCTGCTCGACATAAAAAAAAAATTTGTGGAAGAAACATTAAACGTATCTGAATAGATTTGTATTGTATTTATACAAAACATTATCTCAAGGATGAGACACTAGTATTCTATCAATTATTTTTTGTATAATGCAACCCAGCTTTCACTATTCCACCAAAAAGACCCGCTAAAACACCAAATTCTCAAATATTATTATGCATTAACTTGAGAATATTTTCATTGTTCAACTAGCCAATGAAAATCCAATGAGAAAAAAGAAGCAATTCTAAAAAATCTTTTCTTTACTTCATTCAAGGATATAGAAAGAAATAACGAATTAATAACGAGAATATACTTTCTATATATGTATATAATATAATCTATTTTTTCATTTCAAGTAAAGTCTTTTTATTTCTTCAATCTTGTTTCTTCCAATATAAAGAGCAATTTATTCCAAGAAATCCTTTGAATCTCGATTATATATAATATATGCTATTATTAAAGAAGTAAATGAGATTGTTAACTTTTTTGTTATTAACCGATCGACTTGATACCAAAGAGGTTTATTATTCCAAATTTCGGATGAAATTAATGAAGTAGATTATTCATGAAAACAAATCCTCTTATTTTTGTAGTTTCGACAGCAGTGGAAAAAAATGCGGGATATATTACTCAGATTATTGGTCCAGTACTCGATGTTGCTTTTTCCCCAGGGAAATTGCCTAATATTTACAATTCTTTGATCGTTAAAGGACAGAATCCAGCAGGTCAAGAGATTAACGTCACTTGTGAAGTACAGCAATTATTGGGAAATGATAGGGTTAGAGCCGTAGCTATGAGTGCCACCGATGGTTTAATGAGAGGAATGGAAGTTATTGATACAGGAGCTCCTCTGAGTGTTCCTGTCGGTGAAGTTACTCTTGGACGAATTTTTAATGTTCTTGGAGAACCAGTTGATAATTTAGGGCCTGTCGATGCTGGCACAACATCACCTATTCACAAGTCTGCTCCTGCTTTTACACAATCAGATACTAAACTATCTATATTTGAAACGGGAATTAAAGTAGTAGATCTTTTAGCTCCTTATCGTCGTGGGGGAAAAATTGGATTATTTGGAGGGGCTGGAGTAGGAAAAACAGTTCTTATTATGGAATTGATTAATAACATTGCCAAAGCTCATGGAGGTGTATCAGTATTTGGTGGCGTAGGAGAACGGACCCGTGAAGGTAATGATCTTTACATGGAAATGAAAGAATCAAAGGTAATTAATCAAGAGAACATATCAGAATCAAAAGTAGCTTTGGTATATGGTCAGATGAATGAACCACCAGGCGCTCGTATGAGAGTTGGTTTGACAGCTCTGACAATGGCTGAATATTTTCGAGATGTTAATAAACAAGATGTACTATTATTCATTGACAATATTTTTCGCTTTGTTCAAGCAGGATCAGAGGTTTCCGCTTCATTAGGTAGAATGCCTTCTGCTGTGGGTTATCAACCAACTCTCGCTACAGAAATGGGTTCTTTACAGGAAAGGATTACTTCCACTAAAGAAGGTTCTATAACTTCCATTCAAGCAGTTTATGTACCGGCAGACGATTTGACTGATCCAGCTCCTGCCACAACATTTGCACATTCAGATGCTACTACTGTACTATCCAGAGGATTAGCAGCCAAAGGCATCTACCCGGCTGTAGATCCCTTAGATTCAACTTCAACCATGCTACAACCCTGGATTGTGGGTGAAGAGCATTATGAGACCGCACAGGGGGTGAAACAAACTCTACAACGTTATAAAGAACTTCAAGATATTATAGCTATTCTTGGACTAGATGAATTATCAGAAGAAGACCGTTTAACAGTGGCTAGAGCACGAAAAATTGAACGCTTCTTATCACAACCATTTTTCGTAGCAGAAGTTTTTACTGGTTCTCCAGGGAAATATGTTAGTCTGATAGAAACAATTAAGGGATTTCAAATGATTCTTTCCGGAGAATTGGACGGCCTTCCCGAACAAGCTTTTTATTTGGTAGGCAATATCGATGAAGCGACCGCAAAGGCTGCAACTTTGCAAGTGGAGAGTTAATAAAAAGATGATACTAAATCTTCGTGTAATGGCTCCTAATCGAATTGTTTGGAATTCTGAAGTTCAAGAAATCATATTATCGACTAATAGTGGTCAAATTGGTATATTACCTAATCATGCTCCACTTCTTACAGCTTTAGATATAGGAGTCATAAGAATACGTCGTGATGGACAATGGTCCACTATGGCTTTGATGGGTGGTTTTGCTATGATAGAGAATAATCAAATGACAATACTAGTGAACGAAGCAGAAACAGCTACTGAAATTGATTTTGAAGAAGCTCAAGAGAATTTTAAAAAAGCTCAAACTAACTTAGCTCAGGCTGAAGGCAAGAAAAGAACTATTGAAGCTAATCTTGCATTCAAGAGAGCTAAAGCAAGATTAGAGGCAATAAATGCTACTCAATCTGTTTCGTAACCAACTAATTTTTTATCTCTATAATAAGTTTTTCTCTCTATAATAAATATATATATCTATTCAATAGATATCTTTTTAATATATTGATATATATATATTATGACAAATTAATGAATATGACAAGTTAATGAACCAACTTGAGCGTTTCAAAAATACTTAATCTTTTTTTTTTTTTTTGAATTTAGTAAAACTTATTAGATATTGATTCAAAATTACGATATCTAATAAGTTTTACCTACTATTGGATTTGAACCAATGACTCTCGCCGTATGAAAACGATACTCTAACCACTGAGTTAAGTAGGTTGTTAGTTATAATAATAATAACTAGAAAAATAATAACTAGAAAAGTTATAAATATCATAGTCTTTCTAAAATAGAGTCTTTCTCAAATTTGAATCAAATGAATAATTAGAAAAAATCTTTGTGATTGAATATCTACCTTGACAAACATACTGAATATAATTACTATACAACAATAACTACTATACAACAGAGTTGTTATAATAAGGGCTATAGCTCAGCGGTAGAGCACCTCGTTTACACGTGCGCCAATGCTTTTCGAGAATAGTTTATCGATCTTCTTCCGATTCATAAAAAAAGTGTTCTGTAAAATTTTCTGTCTTACTCTCTATCCAGATAGGAGGGAACAATAGCATGACAAAAAGCTTAAGTCTTGAATAAATTATATCGTTGATATGGTAAATCCAAAGTTGATTGAATGCTAGGGATGATGGGGAAAATACGAGGACCTCAAGATATTATCTATCTCGCTTTATGAACTTTAAGGTGTATAAAGTATCATAATCTTATTGGAAGTGATAGAAACTCTATTTGGGTTAATCCATTCTTGAATAAGGCAAACCTACGTCAACATCGAAGACTCTCTCGAAAAATTTTGGGATTGCTTCAAAATAATTCTTTGAGCACACGGAACCATCTTATTATCTTCTTGAAAAGAAAAGGATGGAAAATTAACTAATGGAATTTTTAGTTAACGAGAGAGCCCAATGCAAAGAGAAGATGCATGTTGGGTTCATTAAACAGTTCAAACATTATACTTTGATCTGTTTTACCGAGAATGTCTACGGTTCGAATCCGTATGGCCCTAAATTACTTCAATATAAATTATCGATTGCCAACTTCTAATTCTTTCTAGTTAATAAAGAATTACCAATATGTTTGATAGAAATTATTGATTTGAACTGATTAGTTCATTCAATTCAAACATCTTCTTTTTTTTCCTATCAAAGGCCTAAAAAAACTTTCTTGATCGGAGGAAGATATTGTTTGTTGGATATATATTTCTTTTGTATTTCTTTTTCTATCTAATTGTAATTGATGCCAAGAATCAAAAATCTCTTCGAAAAAGTTTTGTATGGCAAATGTGACCAGGAAGGATTATCTGGGCATAGTCAGTCCTAAGTAAATTTACTATATCATAAGAATATTAGCTATTATTCAAAATATCAATGAAATAAATAATATCTTTGTAGAAATTGGGTCATATCAGTATATATTCATAGGCAAACTTTTCAAAATTCATAGGCAAACTTTTCAAAAAAAAAAAAAAGTTTGCTAAAAAACATTTCTTTATTTCGATCCTTTTATGTGAATTTTAGTAAGAATTCCTTTTCTCAATTATTACTAAGATGATGGAGGATTCGATGAAAATATAGGAGTATTCTCATGTTTCTGCTTTCCACATATGATTCTTTTTGGTTATTCCTAATAATAGCTAGTCTTATTCCTATTTCAGCATTTTCAATCTCCAAAATTTTAGCACCTGTTAGTCAAGGACCGGAAAAACTAACTAGTTACGAATCAGGTATAGAACCCATGGGAGATGCTTGGATTCAATTCCAAATTCGTTATTATATGTTTGCTTTAGTATTTGTTATTTTCGATGTCGAAACAGTTTTTCTTTATCCCTGGGCTATGAGTTTCAAAGAATTAGGTATTTCCGCTTTTCTCGAAGTTTTAATCTTTGTGCTTATTCTAATCGTTGGTTTAATCTATGCATGGCGAAAAGGAGCACTAGAATGGTCTTAGGTTCTAATTATTCAAATAATGGGATCGAGGTTGAGACTCCATTGATTAATTCTATAGAATCATCCTATTCCCTTGATAAAAACATGTCAAACTCAATTATTTCAACTAATTTTAATGATTTTTCCAATTGGGCCCGACTTTCTAGTTTATGGCCTCTTCTCTATGGAACTAGTTGTTGTTTCATCGAGTTTGCTTCACTAATTGGTTCACGATTCGACTTTGATCGATATGGTTTAGTACCACGATCAAGTCCTAGACAAGCTGATCTTATAATAACAGCTGGTACTGTAACCATGAAGATGGCTCCTTCTTTGGTGAGATTGTATGAACAAATGCCTGAACCAAAATATGTTATTGCTATGGGAGCATGTACTATTACAGGCGGTATGTTCAGTACAGATTCTTACAGTACCGTTCGAGGAATTGATAAATTAATTCCTGTAGATGTCTATTTGCCGGGTTGTCCACCCAAACCTGAAGCCATTATAGATGCTATAATTAAACTTCGTAAAAAAGTGGCTCAAGAGACATATAGAGATCGAACTAAAAAGAAAAAAGAAAATAGATTTTTTACTTCGAATCATCAATTCAAAATTGTACCTAGTATTCATACTGGACAATATATATCGGATCAATCGTCTATACCTTTCCTAGATATTTCTTTAAAAAGAACTATCAATAAGATGCCATTTGATAATAAATTCTTCATGAATGAGGAGGAATTACTATCAGAAGGAAGAAATTAAAAAAGAAATATAAAAAAAAAAAAAAAATAGAAAAATGACAGCTGATTATACAGATACTATTATTAGTAATAATTCCAATATTAATAAGATGCAGGGTCGATTATCTGCTTGGTTGGCCAAGTATCAATTAGCTCATAGGCCTTTGGGTTTCGACTACCAAGGAATTGAGATTTTACAAATTAGACCTGAGGATTGGCCTTCTATAGCTGTTGCTTTATATGTTTACGGTTTCAACTACCTCCGTTCTCAATGTGCTTATGATATAACGCCAGGAGGAGGTTTGGCTAGTGTATATCATCTTACAAAAGTCCAAGATAATGCAGATCAACCTGAAGAAGTATGTATCAAAATCTTTGTTTCGAGAAAAGATCCTAGAATTCCGTCTGTGTTTTGGATTTGGAAGAGTTCTGATTTCCAAGAACGCGAATCTTATGACATGTTCGGAATTATTTATGAGAGTCATCCACGCCTTAAGCGTATATTAATGCCTGAGAGTTGGATCGGATGGCCTCTACGTAAAGATTATATTGTCCCCGATTTCTATGAGCTACAAGATGCTTATTAATAGGGGAGAAATAAAATGCTTCTATCAATTGGAATACTTGAAAAATAAAAAAGAACTTCTTAATTAGAGGCTTTTGTTGGTAGTATAATGTCGTTTCATCTACTTACAAGAGTTCTCTAATAGAAAGAGGCAACAAAGAATCGTTTTTTTTTTTTTATATTAGTTGAATCAAGTACCACTGACTATACACAATAAGGAATAGAAATATCTGGCTTATACTAATCCCAATTAACAAAGAATCCCATCTCTTGGTATTCCTTGCTTTTTCTTTGAATCCTTTAAGCCAATTCCAATTTTTAGATCCAGGGGATTGAATTGAAATAATAAAAAACACACTAAAAATAGAAAGAACTCGAAACATTGTTATTTTCTTTTCTTTATGAATATATTTGTTCGATTCCGTAATAGAGAAATCCTGTTTCTTATATTACTACTGATTTATATTACTATTGATATAATAATCAAATAATGTCTCAATTGAAATGCCAGGAACCAGATTTGAACTGGTGACACGAGGATTTTCAGTCCTCTGCTCTACCGACTGAGCTATCCCGGCTGTTTTTTTCCTAATATATTTTAGGAAATTCTAGATTCTCTGTCAATTAGAAGGAACAACAAATACAATCAGATAGAAAAAACAAAAGAATGGGCAGAAATATATTCATCTAAATCTTTAATTTGGTATAAAGATGTTTCCATCTCATTCATTGTACTATTTATTAAATTGGTATTGAAAAGGTTGATGAAGTCAATTTCATGAGACTTCTAATCAAAAGTCTGACTGATTTGATTCATTTCTTGGGGGTAGAGGGACTTGAACCCTCACAGTCTTCAAAGACCAACGGATTTTCTTTTTACTACAATTTGCATTGCTGTTTCTATCAACAGTGTAAAACTGGACTCTATCTTTATCCTCGGCAATTATCTATTACAAAATCTTATCTTTTCAAAATATCTCTTTAACAATTAATAGTTAACAGGTGTAATACTGAGAGACAAATTCATAATTGAATTTTGAAGTCGTCCCAATCTATTTTTGATTCTACTATCATAGATATATTGAATCTATTTCATTTCTAAGATATTGAGAATTCTTTTTCTCTAGTGAGGGTTAATCAATAGATTATTCTCGATTAGATCATGTTTTATCAATTCGTTAGAATAGCTTCCATTGAGTCTCTGCACCTATCCTATCCTCGCTTGAGGCAAGATTTGGCTCAGGATTGCCTACTTCACAGTCCTAGGTTTCCCTGAATCTGAAAGCTATCAATTAGTAAGTTTCCATACTAAAGCTCAAATTAGTCAAGTCCGCAGCGTCTACCATTCCGCCATACCCCCCTTTTCTTTTTGATATATCAAAAAGAAAAAATAGTACTTTTCAAATATTCTCGATTGTTATATAATTATTTCTCTAATCGATTCGACAAAAATTTGACAAAAAAATTATACTATATTAAAAATAGAATCTATTCTAGTAATTGAATAGTAATTAATTTATTCTAGTAATTTATTCTAGTAAATTTATTCTAGTAATTGAATAGATTAATAGATTATTTTTCTTTATTCTAAATATTAGAAATATTTAGTTATTTCAAATATTATAAATAAATCGATTGATTCAATCAATAATAGATTGATTCAATCAATGTTTAATTGCAATATTCAATTGCATATTTCTAATGAATCATTCTAAAATAAAAAAATCTTTATAATGGAATACAAAAAGCAATGAACATTATGTTCAATTCACTTCTAAAAGAAGAATTTTCTTTCGATCGAAAGAAGCCCGCTTAGCTCAGAGGTTAGAGCGCCGCACTTGTAATGCGATGGTCATCGGTTCGACTCCGATAGCTGGCTTTTCACTCTTCTCTTCATTTTTCTTCTCCGTTTCCAACTATTTCTCCTTCTTTTTCAAAAATCACAAAGTTCACTATTTTCAATATTCTATGATGTTTCTATAACTATATGTTATATTTGTTAAGAACAATCTTATGAGAAATTGATCAATTCTTGAACCATATTAGGATTAGATAATCCATTATTAATTATCAAATTTATATCAAATTTATTTATTACAAAAAAGGAGTTTTTATGTCCCGTTATCGAGGGCCTCGTTTAAGAATAATTCGTCGTCTAAAAGATTTACCAGGACTTACTAATAAAACATTGAGATCGAAAAAAGCACAGATTGCAATTGATCAATCTGCCTCGAAAAAGATATCTCAATATTGTATTCGTTTAGAAGCTAAACAAAGATTGCGGTTTAACTATGGATTGACGGAGCGACAATTACTTAAATATGTTCGTATTGCTGGAAAAGCTAAGGGTTCAACGGGCCAGGTATTATTGCAATTACTAGAGATGCGTTTGGATAACATTCTCTTTCGACTGGGTATATCTCCTACTACTCCCGCAGCTAGACAATTGGTTAACCATAGACATATCTTAGTCAATAATCGTCTAGTAAATATACCAAGTTATCGTTGCAAACCCAAAGACATTATTAGTGTACGAGATCAAACTAATTCTCAGATTTTGGTGAAAAAAAATTTGGAATCTTTGAATAAAGATCAAATACCGGAACATCTAACTCTTTCTTCGTTGGATGATAATAAAAAACCTCAAGGATTTGTTAACAGAATAGTTACTCGTGACTCGATTGGTTTGAATATAAATGAATTGTTAGTTGTGGAATATTATTCCCGTAAAGCTTGAAATCGATATAGATGGTTGAAGATACAAATAATATTGTTTTTATGTTATACTTCATCTTGTTATGCTATACTTCATCTTGTAAGAATTTATTAGATTATTCTTTCATTCCTTGAATGAAAGAAATTTTTTTTCATTCGGACCAATTAGTAAGTAGATATTACGAAATTAGTAAGTAGATATTACGAAGTAGAATCATGATATCTATATATATTTTGTTTTTCACGACTATTTTTACTGTATTAAAAATGAAGTTTTTTAGATATCGATTCTATCTAATCGATAGATTATAGATTCGTTATGACAGTGTAATTAAAATGTTCAATTCAGAATGGAATTCGGAAAGAGAGGGATTCGAACCCTCGGTAAACAAAAGCCTACATAGCATTTCCAGTGCTACACCTTAAACCACTCGGCCATCTTTCCTTAGATGTTTTATCATTTCTCTATTTTAGAAAATAGAAGACGAGACAACAAGTCTTTCTTAACTATCACGGGATTGAGTTGAATTCTTTTTATCTTCTTCATCCCTAGATTTGTTAATTCTGGAAATAGAAAAAAAAAAAAAGATATTGTTGAATCGAGTATCGGTAGGAAGATGATAAAATCTATGGAACTATCTGAAAAATTTGTTATTCTTTTGAAAGGACAAAGAGATTAATTTCACTATGTTTCACATATGTCTTCATATAAAAAGATACAAAAAAGATGTAGTATTCTTTCCATATCATATAATTAGATTTTAAATCTAATTATATCTTAATTGAATTGAGTGATGAGTGAAGATATGAAATAAAAGCGAGAATCGAATTCACTATGCCTAGATCCCAAAGAAATGACAATTTTATTGATAAGACTTTTACAATAGTAGCAGATATATTATTACGAGTAATACCCACAACTCAAAGAGAGAAAGAAGCTTTTACCTATTACAGAGATGGTGCGATTTGAAAAAAAAAACTAATCAACTTAATCTGCATTAGATTGGGATAATGTTTAATTTCATAAAACTTACGCTAAGTGAAGGTGCATTTTGAAGATGAAATAATTCCTTCTGTCGTGTATCCTCGATTGATGCAGCCTTAGATGCTTTAATCTCTTAAAGATTTTGGTATTGAGCAAAAGGTTAAACTTATAGAATAGGTTTGAAAGAGTCTTATTCTATGGGTAAGCATATGGGAAAGGCACTACGTGTAGAAATCGACAACACAAAAGCTTCGTTATAATTTCATCTAACCGATATTTCTTTTTGTTTTTCCTTTTCTTTTTCTGACGACTAATAGGAATGATTGGGACAACAAACATCCATCTCGTTTGTATTCGGATACCCGTAGAATCATCGGAGATTGTCGAAGTAGCTAATCCCTGTGAAAACAAAGCGCTAAGAACAAAGAAATTGTTAAATATTCTATTGATAGCACCATATATGGTGTTGACAACAGAATATTGACAAGAAGGATGGCTAGAGATTAATTTTAAGAACACTAGCCCCTGTTAATTCATATTGTGAGAGTATGAAATTCTAGATACTATTTCTCTTTCTATAAATTATACAGGAGGAGCCGTATGAGGTGAGAATTTCATGTACGGTTTTGAAACGGAGTTCATTTTCAGAGATGAACGACCGTAACGAATGTCAGCTCAATCTGAAGGAGAATATGCGGAAGCTTTACAGAATTACTACAAAGCCATGCGTCTTGAAATTGATCCTTATGATCGAAGTTACATACTTTATAATATAGGTCTTATTCACACTAGTAATGGAGAGCATGCTAAAGCTTTAGAATATTATTCCCAGGCATTAGAGCGAAACCCTTCTTTACCACAAGCTTTCAATAATATGGCTGTGATCTGTCATTACGTGCGGCTATCTCTACCATAAGATTTATTAGTTCACAACTACTTAGAAAGAAGGCTTTCTACATATACACTGTTAAGTAGAAACAGTTTTTACCAGCTGTAGAAAATAGGATTCTTCATCACAACCCGAATATGAAGACGAAAAGCCTGTCTCTTCCATGGATATTCTGATTAAATTGATAATGAAAGCACCGTAAAGATCTATTATTGAAAGTTTGGGTTGATACGATAATATTTGCTGATTCATATACAATCAATTTATGTAATGAAATTGACTAAGAATGAGGAAATAGCAACGGTGTAGTATCAAATCCCAAAGAGAGAATGTGCTCAAAAAAATCTCTATAAAAGGTGAGATAGTTACCTTTTAAAGATAAGAAAATACAATTAAGAAAATACAAATTTTTGATAATTCTTTGATCGGTGGGAGAATAGACATCATTTCATATATCGATGATGAAATAAGAAACTTATGTCATCAACTATTTTTACTATTTCAATCAACCTGATAGCGGGGAAAAAAAATTCTTCGCAATCTTTCAATATTTGAGTTGAGGGAAAGCTAAAAAATAGTTTCTTTGAGCCGTATGAGGTAGGAAACTCTCAAGTACGGTTCTAAGGGAAGGAAATCTTTTGGGATAAACCTATTCCGACCGAGGAGAACAAGCCATTCAACAGGGAGATCCAGAGACTTCAGAAACTTGGTTTGATCAAGCTGCTGAGTATTGGAAACAAGCAATAGCGCTTGCTCCGAGCAATTATATCGAAGCACAGAATTGGTTAAAGATTACAGGACGTCTCAAAGAATGGTTATAGGATTTTAAGAACAAGATATTTGAAAGATTGAGTAAAGAAAATATATCTTCTATATCATTTATGAAGTTATTCATAATAATAAAAAGTTCTTTGAGGTGCTTTTTAAGAATCTCTGATAGGTCCATTAAGCACTTATTGATTGTGTAATAATAAAATTGAATGCCTGCCCTAGATAACTTCTTTATTACAGTCGTTCTAGTCTTAGACTGATCGAGAAAAAAAAAAAGAATATTTTCAAAATATCTTTTAGAAGTTGCCCATTGATTGTTGGCAGGTTGTTGCTATCCCTCGTCCGAAGAGAGGAGAATCTCGATGACTATTCGTTCAACGGAACCAGAAGTCAAGATTGTGGTGGAAAGGGATCCTATAAAGACTTCTTTCGAGAAATGGGCTCAACCTGGACATTTCTCAAGAACTTTGGCTAAAGGTCCTAACACTACCACTTGGATTTGGAACCTACATGCTGATGCTCACGATTTTGATAGCCATACAAATGATTTAGAAGATATTTCTCGGAAAGTATTTAGTGCCCACTTCGGCCAACTAGCTATTATTCTTATTTGGTTAAGTGGTATGTACTTTCATGGAGCTCGTTTCTCCAATTACGAGGCATGGCTAAATGATCCTACTCATATTAAACCTAGTGCTCAGGTAGTCTGGCCAATAGTTGGACAAGAGATTCTGAATGGAGATGTAGGTGGAGGTTTTCAGGGGATACAAATAACCTCTGGGTTCTTTCAGCTCTGGCGAGCATCCGGAATTACTAATGAATTACAACTTTATTGCACTGCAATTGGTGCATTAATTTTTGCAGGGCTAATGCTTTTTGCTGGTTGGTTCCACTATCACAAAGCTGCTCCCAAATTAGCTTGGTTTCAAGATGTTGAATCCATGTTGAATCACCATCTAGCAGGTTTGTTAGGTCTAGGTTCTATATCCTGGGCAGGACATCAAGTACATGTCTCTTTACCGATTAACCAACTATTAGATGCTGGAGTCGATCCCAAAGAGATACCTCTTCCTCACGAATATATTTTGAATCGCGATCTTTTGGCTCAATTGTATCCCAGTTTTGCTAAAGGATTAACCCCATTATTTACCTCAAATTGGTCAGAATATGCAGATTTTTTAACTTTTCGTGGAGGATTAAACCCAGTAACAGGCGGTTTATGGTTGACTGATACTGCACATCACCATTTAGCTATTGGAGTTCTCTTCTTGGTAGCCGGTCATATGTATCGAACTAATTGGGGTATTGGACACAGCATAAAAGAGATTTTGGAAGCTCATAAAGGTCCATTTACGGGTGAAGGTCACAAAGGTCTTTACGAAATCTTAACTACTTCATGGCATGCTCAACTCGCTCTTAACTTAGCCATGTTAGGATCTTTAACCATTATCGTAGCTCATCATATGTATGCGATGCCTCCTTATCCATATTTAGCTACCGATTATGGCACACAACTTTCTTTGTTTACACATCACATGTGGATTGGGGGTTTTCTCGTCGTTGGAGCCGCTGCACACGCAGCAATTTTTATGGTAAGAGATTATGATCCAACTACTCAATACAATAATTTATTGGATCGTGTTCTTCGACATCGCGATGCAATCATTTCACACCTTAATTGGGTATGTATTTTCCTAGGTTTCCATAGCTTTGGCTTATATATCCATAACGATACTATGAGTGCTTTAGGACGTCCTCAAGATATGTTCTCAGATACGGCTATTCAATTGCAACCTATATTTGCCCAATGGATACAAAATACTCATGCTTTCGCTCCTGGCTTGACAGCCCCTAATGCAACAGCAAGTACTAGTCTAACTTGGGGAGGTGGTGACTTAGTAGCAGTAGGTGGTAAAGTAGCTTTATTACCGATTCCTTTAGGAACCGCAGATTTCTTAGTACACCATATCCATGCTTTCACTATCCATGTTACTGTATTAATATTATTAAAAGGTGTTTTATTTGCACGTAGTTCCCGTTTAATACCTGATAAAGCTAATCTTGGTTTTCGTTTTCCTTGCGACGGACCAGGTAGGGGAGGAACTTGTCAAGTTTCTGCGTGGGATCATGTTTTCTTAGGGTTGTTTTGGATGTACAACTCCATTTCAGTAGTTATATTCCACTTCAGTTGGAAAATGCAGTCTGATGTTTGGGGGAGTATAAGCGATCAAGGTGTGGTAAGTCATGTCACTGGAGGAAACTTTGCACAGAGTGCAACAACTATTAATGGATGGCTTCGTGATTTTTTATGGGCACAGGCTTCTCAAGTTATTCAATCTTATGGTTCTTCATTATCTGCATATGGTCTTTTATTCCTAGGTGCTCACTTCGTTTGGGCTTTCAGTTTAATGTTTCTATTTAGCGGTCGTGGATATTGGCAAGAACTCATCGAATCTATCGTTTGGGCTCATAACAAATTGAAAGTTGCTCCTGCTATTCAGCCTAGAGCCTTGAGTATTGTACAAGGACGTGCTGTAGGAGTAGCTCATTACCTTCTGGGTGGGATCGCCACAACATGGGCGTTCTTCCTAGCAAGAATTATTTCAGTAGGATAATGGCTAGGAGGATTTGAAAAGCATTATGGCATCAAGATTTCCAAAGTTCAGCCAGGGCCTATCTCAAGACCCAACTACTCGTCGTATTTGGTTTGGTATTGCTACCGCACATGACTTCGAGAGTCATGATGATATGACTGAAGAACGTCTTTATCAGAAGATTTTTGCTTCGCACTTCGGTCAATTAGCCATTATATTTCTTTGGACCTCTGGGAATTTATTTCATGTGGCTTGGCAAGGTAATTTCGAAGCATGGGGACAAGATCCTTTACATGTGAGGCCTATTGCTCATGCAATCTGGGATCCTCATTTCGGTCAACCAGCTGTAGAAGCTTATACTCGAGGAGGAGCTCCAGGTCCCGTTAACATTGCTTATTCCGGTGTGTATCAATGGTGGTATACCATCGGTCTACGTACGAATCAAGATCTTTATACTGGAGCTATATTTTTGTTAGTTCTTTCTGCTTTGTTTTTGATAGCAGGTTGGTTACATTTACAACCTAAATGGAAACCAGGTCTTTCTTGGTTCAAAAATGCTGAATCTCGTCTCAATCATCATTTGTCAGGACTTTTTGGAGTAAGTTCTTTAGCTTGGACCGGCCATTTGGTTCATGTTGCTATTCCCGAATCGAGGGGAGAGCATGTAAGATGGGATAATCTTTTAACTGCATTACCACATCCCCAAGGATTAGGACCTTTTTTTTCGGGTCAATGGAGTGTTTATGCACAAAATCCTGATTCAACTAATCACTTATTTGGTACTTCTCAAGGAGCGGGTACTAGTATCCTAACCTTTCTAGGAGGATTTCATCCACAAACTCAAAGTTTGTGGCTAACTGATATTGCTCATCATCATTTAGCTATTGCAGTTGTGTTTATTATCGCTGGTCACATGTATCGAACTAATTTTGGTATTGGACATAGCATAAAGGAAATTTTGGAAGCTCATATTCCTCCAGGAGGTAGGTTGGGACGTGGACATAAAGGACTTTATGATACAGTCAATAACTCTCTTCACTTCCAATTAGGTCTTGCGCTAGCAGCTTTAGGGGTAATTACTTCCCTGGTAGCTCAACATATGTATTCTCTACCTGCTTATGCGTTTATAGCACAAGATTTCACTACCCAAGCTGCTTTGTATACTCATCACCAATACATCGCTGGATTTATTATGACAGGTGCTTTTGCCCATGGCGCCATATTCTTCATCAGAGATTATAACCCCGAAGAAAATAAAGATAATGTATTGGCAAGAATGTTAGAACATAAAGAAGCAATAATATCTCATCTAAGCTGGGCTAGTCTATTTTTAGGTTTTCATACATTAGGACTTTATGTTCATAACGATGTTATGTTAGCTTTTGGTACTCCGGAAAAACAAATCTTGATTGAGCCTGTATTTGCTCAATGGATACAATCTACTCACGGTAAGGTTTTATACGGTTTCGACGTACTTTTATCCTCAACCAATGGTCCAGCATTCAATGCTGGCCAGAGCTTATGGTTACCCGGGTGGCTGGATGCTGTAAACAATAATAGCAATTCATTATTCCTAACAATTGGACCTGGAGACTTTTTAGTTCATCATGCTATTGCTTTAGGTTTACATACTACTACATTAATTTTAGTGAAAGGTGCTTTAGATGCACGTGGTTCAAAATTAATGCCAGATAAGAAAGAATTTGGTTATAGTTTTCCCTGCGATGGTCCGGGTAGAGGCGGTACTTGCGATATCTCAGCATGGGATGCCTTTTATTTAGCCGTCTTTTGGATGTTAAACACGATAGGTTGGGTCACTTTCTATTGGCATTGGAAGCATATAACTCTATGGCAAGGAAATGTGGCGCAATTTGATGAGTCTTCGACTTATTTAATGGGATGGTTGAGAGATTACTTATGGTTAAACTCTTCACAACTTATTAATGGGTATAATCCTTTCGGTATGAACAGTTTGTCTGTCTGGGCATGGATGTTTCTATTCGGTCATCTTGTCTGGGCCATTGGATTTATGTTTCTTATATCCTGGCGTGGTTATTGGCAAGAGCTTATTGAGACCCTAGCATGGGCTCATGAACGTACACCTTTAGCTAATTTAGTACGCTGGAAGGATAAGCCAGTAGCTCTTTCTATTGTCCAAGCACGATTAGTAGGATTAACTCATTTTTCCGTAGGTTATATTTTTACGTATGCAGCGTTTTTAATCGCTTCCACATCAGGGAGATTCGGATAATATTTCTCTCTTATAGCAAAAGTGATTAGATTAAGCCTACCATTGGCCTGTATATCAATGGTAGGCTTAATCTTTTTCTTTCCCGTCTGCTATTAGCAGGAAATAAATAATGAATGAGAGTCCTTTGATTCCATCTCAAAATTGATTTTAAAAAATTACTTCAATTATTCTTAAAAATAGTATGGCAGGAATATGGCGAAAAAAAGTCTTATTGAACGAGAGAAAAAGAGAAAGATATTGGTCCAGAAATATAAGTCTATTCGTAAATCTTTGAAGAACAAAATAAGAAATGCTTCATCTTTGGAAGAAGTATTGGCAATTCATAAAGAATTACAATCTTTACCACGTAACAGTGCACCGACACGTCTCCATCGTCGTTGTTTTTTGACCGGAAGACCTAGATCCAATTATCGAGATTTTGGTTTATCGAGACATGTACTCCGTGAAATGGCACACATATGTTTGTTGCCTGGAGTAACAAAATCTAGTTGGTGAATAGTAATTTTGAGCAGCATTCCAGAAGGAAAAATCTATCTCATAATTACATCATATATTCAACGTAATAATTCTATTAATTAGAATAATTGCAGTGGATATATTGTGCGCGGGGTAGAGCAGCTTGGTAGCTCGCAAGGCTCATAACCTTGAGGTCACGGGTTCAAATCCTGTCTCCGCAAATGAGATACAAATATACGACTAGGAACAACCCATATTAGTTTGTTTTTCGTTGTTTGTGATGTGGATTAAAAAACAGAAATGTTTAGAGTTAATCGATTCATATTATCACCAACAATTCATAATAATTAATAATTAATTTATTCCGAATCCACTCCCATACTAATTTATGCATAATTTAATTCTTACAAAACATTAATTCATTTTTTCCCCAGAAAAGAAAAAAAATATTATTCATTCCATTCACTACATGGTCTATATATCTAGAAATAGATACAGAGAATATTTCTTAGTTATTAGATGGAGATGCACTTTTTAATATCAACTAATTTCTTTCTCTTTGTCTTGTTTTTCTTTCTCTTTTGAGTAGATTGTAGATCCACGATACTTCTCTTATAAGATACTGAAGCTAAATTTATTCTGGGATTGATGAAATCATTTCCATATCGAATGAAATAAATTTTTTCAGTATCGAGTATCGATCTTTTTTTTTCTGGAATAGATAATATACATTGTCTATTGCTTGTACAATATATTCGTATTGCGATCTGTCAAAAATTAAGCCCTTTTAACTCAGTGGTAGAGTACCGCCATGGTAAGGCGTAAGTCATCGGTTCAAATCCGATAAAGGGCTAATCATATAATAGACTATGGATTAAGAATCACATTAAAAAAAAAAATTGAATAATTGTTAGAATGATTTGATCGTTCTACAAAGCACATAATATAACATTGGAAAATTAATTTCATGATTCCATTTTATTAGTAAAATGTGGAATAGAAACAAAATAAAATCATTATAATTATAAGTTCTTAACTTTATTTCTTTCTGTTCCATAAAATTTATGTATCTAATCACGAAATTTGATGAGAATGAAAAGTCAATTTCTTATGTGACAATCACATGATTACTAATATAGTACGGAAATTTGGGATAAGAATACGATATTAAAGAAAAGTTTTTTAAGTTTCATTATTTAATTAGATGTCAAGAATCAGAAAAAATCATCAAGAAATAGATATTATATATAAATAAATATAATCTCTATTGTTATTTATGAATTAGCTACTCTAATATCAGAATTTATTAAAGACTATCACCTCAATTTTTAGTATATTCTTGGATAAGAGTCATACTATCAATTTTTTATATACGAAATAATTGGTTGTGATTCTTTAATGAATATTGTCCCAAAATTATTACAAAGATTATTTCAAAACAAATTGAAGAACAGAAAAAAATATATATCTATATATCTATATATATAGATATTTTTTATCTAGATATATTTTTTCTTCTTTTTTTTCTTCTGTTCTTTGCTTTTCATAAGATATAACGTTGTTCTATACAGTATTGAAAGAATATTATTTGTTCATTGCTACTAGATTGTTCATTGCTACTAGATCGATCCGAGGAAAAGGAAAACTTCTAAATGTAAGAGAACTTTCAATATATCTTGAAAATTGGTAGAATAATTTCATAAGGATGTGAAAAAGCTAACTAATCTCAAGCTTTATTCGATTTATCAATCAACCAATTCGATGATGAACTGAAAAGGAAAAAAACTAAAAAAACTATATTTCCTCTTCTTATCCCTCAGGAGTCTCATTTGAAAAATGTAAGACTAACGAGAACATACTTTGATATTGAAGAAAGAAATTATCCTATTGATTATTTGATTAGAGAGAGGTAGATCCAAGAATTCCATATTATTAATTTGGATTCCCAAAATGGATTACTGGGATCGGTGAAAATATGCTGGGCAGGAGAGAAAAGTTAACCTACCTTCTAAGAATTAATGAATTAATAAGTTCATCCCAAGACTAGATATAACATAATTTGGATGATCAAATAATAACTACATTTGGATGATCAAATACTAACTACTTGTAGTTTTTCATATCGTTTATAGTTTTATTGAAGAATCTTTATATTCTTAATTAGTATTGGAAATAGTAGCCCCCCTAATAAACGATTCTTTAGAAGGGATAAGAATATGATTCTTTAAAAAAAGTTATCATATTCGTTCTCTAACAAGGTGCTTAGAAATGGTTGAAGCAATTGAATAGGAGAATCATTATGACTATAGCCATTGGGAAGTCTTCCAAAGAACCAAAAGATTTATTCGATAGTATGGATGACTGGCTAAGGAGAGACCGTTTCGTCTTCGTAGGTTGGTCCGGTCTATTGCTTTTCCCGTGTGCTTATTTCGCTTTAGGTGGTTGGTTCACTGGTACAACCTTTGTAACTTCATGGTATACTCACGGATTAGCTAGTTCGTATTTAGAGGGTTGTAATTTTCTAACTGCTGCAGTTTCGACTCCCGCTAATAGTTTAGCACACTCTCTCTTACTATTATGGGGTCCTGAAGCACAAGGAGATTTCACTCGTTGGTGCCAATTAGGTGGTCTATGGACTTTCGTTGCTCTTCACGGCTCTTTCGGTTTAATAGGCTTCATGTTACGCCAATTCGAACTTGCTAGATCTGTACAATTGCGTCCTTATAACGCAATTGCTTTTTCTGCCCCAATTTCTGTTTTTGTGTCTGTATCCCTTATTTATCCCCTAGGTCAATCTGGTTGGTTTTTCGCGCCTAGTTTTGGTGTAGCAGCTATATTTCGATTCATTTTATTCTTCCAAGGTTTTCATAACTGGACCTTGAATCCATTCCATATGATGGGCGTTGCTGGAGTATTAGGTGCTGCACTTTTATGTGCCATCCATGGTGCTACAGTAGAAAATACTTTATTTGAAGATGGTGATGGTGCAAATACATTCCGTGCTTTCAATCCAACCCAGTCTGAAGAGACTTATTCAATGGTTACTGCTAATCGTTTTTGGTCTCAAATTTTTGGCGTTGCTTTTTCCAACAAACGTTGGTTGCATTTCTTTATGCTATTTGTACCAGTTACTGGTCTATGGATGAGTGCCATTGGAGTAGTTGGTCTAGCGTTAAACTTGCGTGCATATGACTTTGTTTCGCAAGAGATTCGTGCAGCAGAAGATCCTGAATTTGAAACTTTCTACACAAAGAATATTCTATTGAATGAAGGTATTCGTGCCTGGATGGCAGCTCAGGATCAGCCTCATGAAAACCTTGTATTCCCTGAGGAGGTTCTACCCCGTGGAAACGCTCTTTAATGGAACTTTATCTTTAGGTGGTCGTGACCAAGAAACCACAGGTTTCGCTTGGTGGGCTGGTAATGCCCGTCTCATCAACTTGTCTGGTAAGTTACTTGGTGCTCATGTAGCTCATGCTGGATTGATTGTATTTTGGGCCGGGGCAATGAACTTATTCGAGGTAGCTCACTTCGTCCCGGAAAAGCCTATGTATGAACAAGGATTGATTCTACTTCCCCATTTAGCAACTTTAGGATGGGGAGTAGGTCCCGGTGGAGAAGTTATAGATACTTTTCCATACTTTGTATCTGGAGTACTTCATTTAATATCTTCTGCTGTTCTAGGTTTTGGAGGTATTTATCATGCACTTATTGGCCCTGAGACTTTAGAAGAATCTTTTCCATTCTTTGGTTATGTTTGGAAAGATAAGAACAAAATGACCACTATTCTAGGTATTCACTTAATTCTGTTAGGTGCTGGTGCTTTTTTATTAGTGTTCAAAGCGTTATATTTTGGAGGTGTATATGATACATGGGCGCCTGGAGGTGGAGATGTAAGAAAGATTACGAACCTTACTCTTAGTCCAAGTGTTATATTCGGTTATTTACTCAGATCTCCATTTGGTGGAGAAGGATGGATTGTGGGTGTAGACAATTTAGAAGATATAATTGGTGGTCATGTGTGGTTGGGATCCATTTGTATTTTCGGTGGGATCTGGCACATTCTAACCAAACCTTTTGCATGGGCTCGTCGTGCTTTTATATGGTCTGGAGAAGCTTACTTATCATATAGTCAAGGAGCTCTTTCTATTTTCGGTTTTACTGCTTGTTGTTTTGTCTGGTCTAATAACACAGCATATCCCAGTGAGTTTTATGGACCTACTGGTCCAGAAGCTTCTCAAGCTCAGGCATTCACCTTCTTAGTGAGAGATCAACGTCTTGGAGCTAACATCGGCTCTGCTCAAGGACCTACTGGTTTAGGTAAATACCTTATGCGTTCTCCTACAGGAGAAATAATCTTCGGAGGAGAAACCATGCGTTTTTGGGATCTTCGTGCTCCGTGGTTGGAACCACTAAGAGGTCCCAATGGCTTAGATCTGAGTAAGTTGAAAAGGGATATACAACCTTGGCAAGAACGACGCTCGGCGGAGTATATGACTCATGCTCCTTTGGGTTCTCTAAACTCTGTAGGTGGAGTAGCTACCGAAATTAATGCTGTAAACTATGTCTCTCCTAGAAGTTGGTTAGCTACTTCTCATTTCGTTCTAGGATTCTTTTTCTTTGTAGGTCATTTATGGCATGCAGGGAGAGCTCGTGCAGCCGCAGCTGGATTTGAGAAAGGAATCGATCGTGACACTGAACCCGTTCTTTCCATGACACCTCTTAATTAGGCGGAAGAATTATAGGAAGAAGTTACGGAATAGTCAAAATTTTTTTTTCTAACAAAAAAACAAAAATTTCTCCAAAAGTTTTTGAATAGCTCGGCTTACTTAGCCGAGCTAATAATTAGTTTTGATAGGAATAGCTTATTAACGATTGGAGGGAGAGAGAGGGATTCGAACCCTCGATGGTATTGAAACACCATGCCAATTTTCAAGACTGGAGCCATAAACCACTCGGCCATCTCTCCTATACAATACATTATTCTCTAGTTAAAAAAAGTCTATTTGAAAAAGTGAGTATCTCTAGTAAGAGATTATTATTTCACCATTGCTGGTACAGTATCTATATCTTAGCAATATCTTTCTATATAATGGAAGGATTTTAGATTCGTCCCTATTACTTCTTTTGGAATAAACTGGATCTAAAAATAGATGATCATCTAGGAGAAAAAGAAATACTTCATAGTGATGAAGTATATTGAAAATTGAATTATTAAATAATATAAAGTGATAAAAAGATTTTGAATATTCTTCATTTATCATTTTTGATCTAATTAACATTTTGCTAGATGGGGATCAGATGGTATAATCTTTTGATTTCAAATGCATAGAGAGTCACAACTATGACTATTGCCTTTCAATTGGCTTTGTTTGCATTAATTGCTATTTCATTTCTATCAGTAATTGGTGTGCCCGTTGTGCTTGCCTCTCCCGATGGTTGGTCAAGTAGCAAAAATATTGTGTTTTCGGGTGCTTCGTTATGGATTGGATTAGTCTTTTTGGTAGGTATACTTAATTCTTTCATATCTTAGGGTTTAGATTCCTATAATTTAATCAACATACTAAGATCTTTAGTTTCCCCTCCCTAAGTTTACTTTTCCCATCTCAGGTTCACTCTTTTCGATATGGAAGAAATCTATCTAATGCACTTTTTGGGAACTAAAGTTAATTAGTTCCGTTCAAGGGAGGGGAACGTCTTCAGTTTCTTATCAGTTTCTTAGAAAGAAATAAAAATTTCTTAGAAAGAAATAAAAATTTTTGATCGAAAACAAATCTATTCCAATCATTCTTTTATTTTCTAAAAATCGATTAAATGAAGTATATGACTATTGAGAGAATATATAATCTTTAATAGATATTAGTACCGGTTATTTCGCGGGTATGGTTTAATGGTAAAATGTCTCCTTGCCAAGGAGAAGACGCGGGTTCGATTCCTGCTATCCGCACTCTCGAAGGAAAAGATATAATAGACTATGATTAACAACCTAGAAAATATCGTAGAATACTTTTTATTTGTGAAAAAAAACTATTATGAAAAAAAATTATTACTATTAGATTAATCTCAATTTATGAGGAATTTCTACAATACAAAATGTGAGCTTTTTTTTATTGGACTAGTACCATTGATCTTTTAGTTTACGTCCGTTATTATCATAACGAGAAGCCTTAGGTTAGGCCCCCATCGTCTAGTGGCCCAGGACATCTCCCTTTCACGGAGGAAACGGGGATTCGAGTTCCCCTGGGGGTACTTATTCAATAAAATAATTCCAAACTAGTTCCTTTTTTTTTCTTCTCAATCATTTTATTAATCCGATTCGATATTGAAAAAAAAAAAATAGAAACAGACTCAAATTTGTAGTCTTTTTTATGCTTTTTTTTACATGGGTCGATGCTCGAGTGGTTAATGGGAACGGACTGTAAATCCGCTGGCAATGCCTACGCTGGTTCGAATCCAGCTCGACCCAATACAAATGATTATCGAGTCTATATTTATCAAATAGATCAATCGGGATTGACGGGTCTCGAACCCGCAACTTCCGCCTTGACAGGGCGGTGCTCTAACCGATTGAACTACAATCCCAGTAACTAAAGTCTATATACTAGACTATTATATGTCAATATAATCTTTATATTATTGAAAAAAAAAAAAGAAGATAACTAATTACTAGTGATATCTTAAAATTTGAATGAATATACTTATTGAAGTAATCATTAAGAAATGAAAAAATTATCTATCAAAGATTTTCTTGTGTATTCAATTCAATCAATCTCTAATCGAATAAACGATCTGATCTTAAAAAATTCAATTATTATTAGTTATAAAGATGTTTGATCCATTAAATAGATTATTATTATTAATATTGATAGCTTTTATTTCATTCAATTATTGAATCAGATTCTGTCGTAGGTTCATCTTTATAATTTAACTATTAGGAGGAAAAAGAATTCAATCTCAATCAATGATGTGTTACTAAGCCTTTTCACTGATCGAAGAAATGAGAAAAAAAAAAAAAAAGAGTTTCAAGTGAAAAGATTATTTCAATGAGAGAATAATTCAAATCAAATATTTCAAGGATTTCATCTTATGTTATACTATCTAATTGATATCAAAGAATTGATTCAACCGAGTTAATTGTCTTATTCGTCTTAAAGCATTAATTGAATATTCAAAAATAGTTGATTCAATTAAATCTTGCAGAAGAGTAAGAGTCCTTGTCAACGATATCTTCTCCAAGTTAATCTTTAATAATTCAAAAATAAGAATATGGAAGTAAATATCCTTGCATTTATTGCTACTGCATTGTTCATTCTAATTCCTACTGCTTTCTTACTTATTCTCTATGTTCAAACGGCAGCTCAAAACAATTAAATCAATTCTCAAGTTATTATATACTTCTTTCCAGCCAAGAAATAATAGAAAATAAATCTTTTTCAAGTTTTTTAGAAAAAAAAGTTCTGTGTCAAATACAAATTTTTTGAGAGAAAAGACTAGAAAGGTTTATTTAGATAGCCTCTTTTAGTCTTATTACCAATATATTTGAAATCTTTTTTTTTTTCCCATGATTCATATGGAATTGGGTCCTAGTACTATAGTAGGAATAGGACTAATAATTATAGGTATACTCTTATATGTCCTTATAAAAAGGAAACCAAATGTTTCCAGAGGTGTGATTTCGAATATACTTGTCCAATATTATCTCTTTTCAACATCTTTAGCAAATAAAAATGAAACTTGAAAGAGAATAAAATGAATTTTCGGAAAAAAAAGCGAAGAAAAAGAAATCTATGGCTAAGCTAATTTAACATTTTTTTTAGGTTACTTCGGAAACTTATACACGAGAAATGGGTAGATTCTTGTTCCATCCCTTTCTTTGTAAGGAATTTGAATCTTTAATCTTTTTTGGTTCTGTCTCGTTTTCTCCGGGAAATAGAAATAGAATTCATAACCAACGGAGTTAATTTTGGGTCTAAGGATAAATATTTCATAGTAAAAAATTCTTTATATATATGACAAGTATATAACAACTAAGCTTAATTTATTACTAATTGATAAATCATCATGACATTAATGAAGTAAGAGACAGTCCAAGAAGTTATAGGGAAACCAACTTGGATCCAGAGTGAAGGAATAATTATTATTGATACTATCCTTTGCTTAAGCCATAAAGATATCAACGTATCACGTATGGTTTTTAGGGGGGGGATATAACATGAAATAATCTTAACCTATCCCAATATTACGACTTTTTCTTTTCCTCTATCGGATTGTTATGTGGAGGAATTCTTATTTTCCAAGGTTGGCGTTTAGATCCCATTCTCTTATTATCTCAAATACTGTTAAGTGGAACTACAATATTTTTTATTACAGAAAATATAATTTTGCGTGAAAAAAAATTGAATGAGATAGATTCATTATTAAAAAGAGAGAATAGGACTTTATCAGATAATAATAGATTATTGAATTTTTTAAAAAAAGATTTGATTTACAAGGAGATGAGATTGGATGAAGAAAAAACATCTCCAAGGAGATGGAAAAAAATTAGTTACACAATCTCTATTTCTTATGGAGATGGAATAAAATATTCTTCCAATATCCAGAGAAGAAGAAAATTGAATGGTTGGGATTAATCCCAACCATTCAATTTTCTTTAGAGTTAATCTTGGATGAGAAATAGAGGATTATTTAACACTAATCTCGATCAAAGATCCAGAAATCATTGTTAAATAATCCCATCTTTTATTAGAATTATAAACCACTCCTTCCCCATACTACAAGTGAGAGAGAGAATGTAAAAACTACCATTAAAGCAGCCCAGGCAATACTAACTATATCCATAATAATGAATCCTAGTTTTTTCAATAATATAATATACTATTTTAGTATAATGAAATTTCTATCTGTAGTATATGTTAAATCCGAGAAAAATTAGTAATATTAGAATAGAAAGGGATAATTTTTTATACACAATTTTTTTTTTAATGGAACCAAAAATTAGCCCTTGGAAAAGGTCATAAATCCATTTCATTGTTTCAAAATTAAGAGATATAACACTATTAGGGTTGTCTATTCGTGACGAATCTAAATACATTTAACGTGACAGGCTATAACATCATATAGAGCATCTCTTTCTGTATCTGGAGTTGAAGTAATAGTCAACCCCGAATTTTTTGTTTTGTTCTATTTATTAGGCGACACCCAGATTCGAACTGGGGAATGAAGGATTTGCAGTCCTCTGCCTTACCACTTGACTATGTCGCCTTTTTCTCTCAAATTTCTATTTCCGTAGAATTAGAAGGATTAGCAAGAAAAGATATACATATATATATATATAGTATATACATACATATATATACAGTATAATATTTAAGATGGCTATTATCAAGTAATTAACTTCTTTTTTTCTGAGTCCAAAATCTCACAAATACTATTTTAGTATGTTCTTTTTCTTCTTTCTTTTTGCCGAATCGAAATTGAAGAAGAAATTCAAAAAAATCAAAATCTCGATCGAGTCTTTGATTTTTAAAAATCAATAAATAATATTGAATACGGACTATTCTTTCTTGAGGATTTCCTTCTCATACCGAAAAGAAATTCTTACCATGATATTGAAGGAGAACAAAAAGATGTTTGTACTTCCAGAATTTGGAAGAATTCAATTTGAAGGATTCCAACGTTTCATTCATCAGGACTTAGTCGAGGAATTAACTAATTTTCCCAAGATTGAAGATATAGATCAAGAAGTTGAATTTCGATTATTTGGTGAACGATATAGATTAACAGAACCCTTAATTAGAGAGAGAGATGCTGTATATCAAAGTTTTACATATTCATCCGATTTGTATGTACCAGCTCAATTAATGCGAAGAACAAATGGAAGGATACAGAGACAAACTGTACACTTTGGAAGTATTCCTCTAATGAACTCTCAAGGAACTTTTGTAATAAATGGAATTGCTAGAGTTGTAATCAATCAAATTTTACGAAGTCCTGGTATTTATTATGATTCCGAACTCGACCATAATGGAAATTCAATCTATACTGGCACAATAATCTCGGATTGGGGAGGAAGATTCAAATTAGAAATTGATGGAAAGAAAAGAATATGGGTTCGTCTAAGTAAGAATCGAAAAATATCTATAATAATCTTATTATTAGCTATGGGTTTAAATATGAACGACATCTTGAAGAATGTTCGTTATCCCAATATTTTTTTGAGACTATTCCAAAGACAGGCTGAAAATATTCAATCATATGAAGATGCCGTAGTAGAACTTTACAAAAATTTATACTCTGCAGGTGGAAATTTAGTATTTTCAGATTCTATGTGTAAGGAGTTACAAACGAAATTTTTTCAACAAAAATTTGAGTTAGGACAATTTGGTCGACGAAATCTGAATAAGAAACTGAATCTTAATGTGCCTGAAAACGAACATCTTTTATTACCCCAAGATTTATTAGCTGCTGTAGATTATTTAATTGGAGTAAATTATGGAATAGGTACACTTGATAATATAGATGATTTGAAGAACCGACGTGTTCGATCTGTAGCAGATTTATTACGAGAACAATTAGAATTGGCTTTAGATCGTTTAGAAATTTCGATTCGACAAACCATACACACAGTAGCTAGACGTAAACGTTTAGTAACTCCTAAGGGATTAATCACTTCAGCTCCATTGACAACAATTTTTCAAGATTTTTTCGGTTCACATTCTTTATCCCAATTCCTGGATCAAACCAACCCATTGGCAGAGCTAACTCATAAACGGAGATTAAGTTCCTTAGGACCTGGGGGATTGACACGACGAACTGCTAGTTTTCAAGTACGAGATATTAATCCCAGTCATTATGGTCGTATTTGTCCTATCGAGACATCCGAAGGTATGAATGCTGGACTTATTGCATCATTGGCTATTCATGCAAAAGTGAGTGATCGTGGTTCTTTACTAAGCCCTTTCTATAAAATATCCAAGACATTAGGGGAAGAACATATAGTTTATCTATCATCAGAAGAAGATGAATATTATAGAATAGCTACTGGGAATACTTTATCATCAGATCGGGAAATTCGAGAGGAACGAGCTACTCCTGCTTGGTATCGACAAGAATTCTTGACCATTGCATGGAATCAAATCCATTGTCGAAGTATTTTTCCTTTTCAATATTTTTCTATCGGAACCTCTCTCATTCCTTTTCTCGAACACAATGATGCAAACCGTGCTTTAATGGGTTCTAATATGCAACGTCAAGCAGTTCCGCTTTCTCAACCCGAGAAATGTATTGTAGGAACTGGTTTGGAGAGTCAAATAGCCCTGGATTCAGGAAGTGTAGTTATATCCAATCAAGATGGACAGATTGCGTATCTCGATAGTGAAACAATTAGTATATTATTACAAAATAAGAAGACTGTAGATATCGAATCAATAATCTATGAACGTTCAAATAATAATACTTGTATACATCAAAGACCGGTAGTTTCTCAGGGAAAACGCTTGAGAAAGGGCCAACTTTTAGCAGATGGCGCAGCCACAGTTAAAGGAGAACTAGCTTTAGGAAGGAATATTTTAGTAGCTTATATGCCCTGGGAAGGTTATAATTTCGAAGATGCAGTACTTATTAGTGAACGCTTAATATACGGAGATATCTACACCTCTTTTCATATTGAAAGATATGATATTAATATTTATGAAACGAGTCAAGGTCCTGAGAGAATAACTAAAGAGATACCTCATCTTAATAGTTATTTACTTCGTCATTTAGACAATAATGGACTTGTAGTACCAGGTTCCTGGGTCGAGACGGGAGATGTTTTAGTAGGCAAATTAACACCTCAAGAAACTGAGAATTCATTACGTGTTCCTGAAGGAAAATTATTGCAATTTATTTTTGGTATTCAATTAGCTAATACGAGAGAAAGTTGTCTTAAAGTACCTACAGGTGGAAGAGGTCGAGTTATTGATGTGAGATTGATTTATGATGAAGATACTTCGCCGAATAGTGCACATATGGTTCATGTATATATTTTGCAAAAACGTAAGATACAAGTAGGCGATAAAGTAGCTGGAAGACACGGTAATAAAGGTATTGTTTCAAAGATTTTACCTAAACAGGATATGCCTTATTTACAAGATGGAACTCCGGTAGATATGATATTAAGTCCTTTGGGAGTACCTTCACGAATGAATGTAGGACAGATCTTTGAATGTCTGCTCGGTTTAGCAGGAGATATTTTGAAAAAACATTATCGAATAACTCCTTTCGATGAAAGATACGAACGAGAAGCTTCTAGAAAATTAGTATTTTCTGAACTTCATGAAGCGAGTCAAAAAGCAGTTATCCCGTGGTTATTCGAACCCGATTATCCTGGGAAAAGTAGATTAATTGATGGACGAACAGGTGATATCTTCGAACAACCTGTTACCATAGGAAAAGCTTATATGATGAAACTTATTCATCAAGTTGATGATAAGATTCATGCACGTTCAAGTGGTCCCTATGCACTCGTGACACAACAACCTCTTCGCGGAAGGTCTAGAAGAGGAGGACAGCGAGTAGGTGAAATGGAAGTTTGGGCTTTAGAAGGATTTGGTGTTTCCTATATTTTGCAAGAGATACTTACTATCAAATCTGATCATATTCCAGCTCGTTCTAAACTACTTGGTTCTATTGTAGCTGGGAAATCAATACCTAAACCGAATACTGTTCCAGAATCTTTTCGATTGTTAGTTCGAGAATTACGTTCCTTAGCCGTGAATTTAGATCATAATCTGATACTTGAAAAAGATTTAAGAAAAAAAGTGAAAGATGTTTAATAAAATTGAATTGAAAACTTTCATCTTATGATTCATCATAATAACTATCCACAACTTCGAATTGAATTAGCGTCTCCTGAACAAATCCGTTCGTGGGCTGAAAGAAGATTACCCAACGGAGAAGTAGTTGGACAAGTCACTCAAGCTGCTACTTTCCATTATAAAACAAACAAACCAGAGAGAGATGGTTTATTCTGTGAAAAAATTTTTGGACCGATAAGGAGTGGAGTTTGTTCCTGCGGAAATTATCAGTCGGTTGACGAAAAAAAAGTGGATTCAAATTTTTGTAAACAATGTGGAGTTGAATTTACAGATTCTCGAGTTCGAAGATATAGAATGGGATACATCAAATTAGCATGTCCAGTAACTCATGTGTGGTATTTGAAACGACTCCCTAGTTATATCGCAAATATTTTGGCTAAACCTCTTAAAGAATTAGAAAACCTAGTAGATGGCGATGTGTGACTTGATCATACGTTTTGATAATTATAGATTAGTATAATAACTGTCATTTGATTCAGATCAAACGGATGCCTCTTATTTTGACATGTTTTTCAGAAAGAGTAACGTGAAGCTCAAAATCAAAAACAATCTTAATAATATTGCGAAAGAGGTTTTAATCTAGGGTCAAAATATATATCTCAATTCACTAATTAGGCTTCGTGAGAAAAAAAATTATTATTTCCTTCTCCTTCCATAGGATGGAACAAATTCAAAGAAGTCTGTTTCGTTCGATCGAAGAATATTTTTTTTTTCTGAATGATCTTTCAGAAAATATGGTTATAGAAGCTTATTCATCGCGTATACGTTTCATCTGACAAAATAACCATCGAAGTGGAGTGAAAACCTAACGGATAATAGAAAAATTAAACTATAGACAAGAAAATCCCTTTGTATTTCTACTTCTATTGAAGGTATTTCTGTAAAGAAATATATCATATACAGGGAATAAGATTACTCAAGAATCTAATGAATGATCTAGAATTTCTAAAAACAATTTGTTATGTAAGGATAAAAAATTACCTCACTTATAACTTGAGTAATAAGTAGCTATTTCATCTTCGACAAAAGGTGAACGTGAATCAGTATCAATATGTTCATATTTTGGTATAGCTATTTGAGCCGGATGAAAAAAAATTTTCACGTCCGATTCTTAGGGGGGGGAATTGAAAATAACCTATCCCAATCTCTTTCTTGCTAGGCCTATAGTTAAAAAACCCAATTTATTGCGATTAAGAGGTTTATGCAATTATAACAATCATTCATGGATTAAGATTCTTTCCCGCTTTTTATCTACTCGAGGATTCGAAATATTTCAAGGAAGAGAGATAGTTACGGGAGCGCATGCTATTAAAAAACAATTAGCTAGTTTAGATCTCAAATCTGTGTTTAATAGTGCATATTCAGAATGGAAAGAACTGTCAGAGGTAGAATCTACTGAAGATGAATGGGAAGATCAAACAATTCAGAGAAGAAAAGATTTTTTAATCAGACGGATGAAATTGTCTAAACATTTTCTTCATACGAATATAAAACCAGAGTGGATGGTTTTAGATGTGTTACCTGTTCTTCCTCCCGAACTAAGACCACTAATTGCAATCTCTGAAGGTGATGTAATTACTTCAGATTTTAATGAACTTTATCGAAAGGTTATTTATCGGAACAATATCCTTCTCGATTTCTTACTGAAAAGTGAATTTACACCCGCAGGATTAATTAATTCTCAAAAAAAACTAATCCAATATTCCGTAGATTCACTCATCGATAATGGTATTCGTGGACAACCCCTGAAAGATAGTAATAATAGGCCTTATAAATCTTTTTCCGAGGTTCTCGAGGGGAAAGAAGGGCGATTCCGCGAGAATTTACTTGGAAAACGGGTTGATTATTCAGGTCGTTCTGTCATTGTTGTAGGTCCATTTCTCCAATTACATCAATGTGGATTACCTCGAGAAATGGCAATAGAGCTTTTTCAATCTTTTGTAATTCGTGGTTTAATTGGACGACATCTTGCTCGTAACTTACGAGATGCAAAAGATATAATTCGAAATAAAGAGATTTTTATATGGAAAATACTTCAGGAGATTATGCAAGTACATCCTGTGCTATTGAACCGAGCGCCTACATTACATCGTTTGGGAATACAAGCATTTCAACCCGTTTTAATTGAAGGACGTGCTATCCGTTTACATCCATTAGTTTGTGGAGGATTTAATGCAGACTTTGACGGGGATCAAATGGCTGTGCATGTACCTTTATCTATCGAAGCTCAAACAGAAGCTCGTGTTCTGATGTTCTCGCATACAAATTTATTATCTCCCGCTACTGGAGATCCCATTGCTGTACCAAGTCAAGATATGCTTCTTGGACTTTATGTATTAACAATTGAGAAGTCCCAAGGGATTTACGGAAATAGATACTACCCAGATGAACGTACAAAAGATCCAATATATTCCTTTTCTAGAATACCGTACTTCAGTAGTTATGATGATATTCTTCGGGCTAAGGAACAGGAACGAATTGATTTACACAGTCCCTTATGGCTTCGATGGCAAAAGGATTTGCGTATAATCACTTCGCTAACTCGCGAATTACCAATTGAGATTCAATATGAATCTTCTGGAATTAGTTTGCAATTGTATGAAAATTATCAGATTAGGAAAGGTCAATCAGAAGATATATTGAGTCTATATATTCTTACAACTGCCGGTCGGATCTTATTCAATCAACAAATAGAAGAAGCGATACAAAGTACTTTGGAAGCTTCTCAACATCAAACTCAACCATTACTAGCTATAACAATATAAAAAATATTTTCAATTTATTCTATTCCTATAAAATGGAAGGGATGAAATACGAAAGATTGAAAAAAGTTTTGAAATAGGTCAAGAATGAATTAAATTTATGGGTCAACTTTGCTTACAAAGAGTTCGAGGTTTCTATTATGGCAGATCAAGCTAAGTTACTTTTTTACAATAAGATGATGGATAGAACTGCCATAAAACACCTTATTCGCAGATTAATATCTCACTTTGGAATCACATTTACGGCAAACATCTTAGATCAAATTAAAACTTTAGGTTTTCATCAAGCTACGAATGCATCTATTTCATTAGGTATTGATGATCTTTTGACAGTACCATTGAAGTCATGGCTCATTCGAGATGCAGAAAAACAAGGTTATAGATCGGAGCAACATCATCGTTATGGAAGTGTACATTCTGTAGAAAAATTACGTCAATTGATCGAGACATGGTATGCTACGAGTGAGTATTTGAAACAGGAAATGAATCCTAATTTTAGGATGATTGATCCCTCAAATCCAGTCCATATGATGTCGTTTTCCGGAGCTCGCGGAAGTATATCTCAAGTTCATCAATTAGTGGGTATGAGAGGATTAATGTCAGATCCTCAGGGACAGATTATTGATTCACCTATTCAAAATAATTTTCGTGAAGGATTATCTATAACAGAATATATTATCTCTTGTTATGGCGCTCGCAAAGGAGTTGTTGATACTGCAGTACGAACCTCAGATGCTGGATACCTCACACGTAGACTTGTCGAAGTAGTGCAACACATTGTTGTGCGAAAAAAAGATTGTGGGACTTTGAGAGGTATTCTCCTGAATTCTAATCGAGATGAAAGGAGATCTATACAACCATTATCTCAACAACGATTAATCGGCCGTGTCCTAGCAGACAATGTATATTTTAATATGAGATGTATTGCTACGCGTAATCAAGATATTAGTAATGAACTTGCTAGGAGATTAGTAATAAATCAAGTCCGAGAGATCTATATACGATCCCCTCTGACTTGCAAAAGTATGTTCTGCATTTGTCAATTGTGTTATGGTTGGAATCTTACGTATAACAATTTGGTGGAGTTAGGAGAAGCTGTAGGTATTATCGCAGGCCAATCAATAGGCGAACCGGGAACCCAACTAACTTTAAGGACTTTTCATACTGGTGGAGTCTTTACAGGTGATATTGCGGAACATATACGAACTCCATCCAATGGAATAATTAAGTTCAATGAAAATTTAGTCTATGCCACACGTACACGACATGGGCATCCTGCTTGGCTATGTCAAGACAATCTACCTGTTTCTGTTGAGAATAAGGAAGAGATACATAATCTTATCGTTCCAGCACAAAGTCTGCTTTTGGTTCAAAATAATCAATATGTTGGATCAAAACAAATTATTGGACAGGTACGGACCACAAAATCTCCTTTGAAAGAAAGAGTTAAGAAACCTATTTATTCCAATTTAGACGGAGAAGTACATTGGGATACAGTTGTATCCCATTTATCTGAACATAAACATAATAATATTCATCGCGTAGTTAAATCAGGTCATATATGGATATTATCGGGAAAGCTCCATAACTTGAGTAAAACATCTTTCTTCTTTTATCAGAATCGGGATAAAATTCATGTTCAATTTCCTTCTATCACGAATTCTAAATTGCTTCCTAAATTTTCAAATGGGGATATTAAAAGAGACTCTAATTTTATTGATTCCAATATCAACAAAAGAGAAAGTCAAACTTCTAACTTCGAGCTTAGTTTCTCCAGAATCACTCCAAATCCTTCCGATTCGACTATTCTTTTTTCCAATATCGAGTTGAAAAGAAACAGAAGAAAAAACAGAGTTATTCTCTTATTGGGACAAGTAAAAAGCCACTACGAAAAAAAATCTTCTAGTAGTTTCGTTCTTGACATACCTAACAATGGGATCTTGAATCAAGGTGATATTTTAGCAATCTCTGAGAATCCTCAATATCAAACTGTGATACCAGGAATTATCAAATATGGTACCATAAAAGTGGATTCGGTTGGAAAAAGAGAATATATTGGGGATGATGAAAAAAAAACCACTTTTAGATCGAGATATAAGATTCTTAAAGAAGGTAACTTCTTTCTCATTCCCGAGGAGGTATATACCATTTATCAACCCTCTTCGCATATCTTCGTATCCAATAATAGTATTATTGAACCAGGTACACAAATCACTTTTAATATCACTAGTCGAAGGGGTGGGTTAGTCCAGATTAAAAAGGTACGAAAGATTATTGAAATACGAATATTGCCTGGAAATATCTATTATCCGAAGCGATTACATAAAATATCTAAACAAACTGATATTTTAATTCCACCAGGTCAAAAAATAGTTGACGAATTCAAATCTGATTATTGGGTTTATCTTCAATGGATTACACCCTATAGAAAGAAAACATTTCTCCTAGTTAGACCTGTTATCGAATACATTATATCTAATCATTCGTTTATAGAAATTCCTTCTACTTCTGCTTATTGGAGATACAGAGACATCATACAAGTTCAAGCTGCTGAATATATATTCTACGAAGATGGTGAAGAAGTTCGAATAAGAAACAATGCAAGTAGTATTCAATTAGTTCAAACTTGTTTAGTAGTAAATTGGAAAGAACCATCTGTTGTTAGAGTAGCTTATGTTTCTCCCATGGAGATAATATTTAATAATATTAAAAAGACTTTTCTCCAAATTAGTTTAATTGAATTCTCCAATGCATATGTTAGAAGAGGAAATAGTAGAGCTTTATCGAAATGTTTTTTTAATAATCAACCTCTCTATGCAAATAATACGAATAATCATTTGTTGAGTCAATTCCCAATTAATAATCCTGGTGTTATTCGTAGGTTGAGTGATCAAGGAACAGATAGATCCTTGGTAGTTTTATTTCCATCTGATTTATCTCAAAGGTTTTCTTCTCCATGTCATGATGATCGAAATAAGAGTAAGCAATTTTTTGGATTGAAATATACAATTTCTTTCTGTAAAGACGCAATCTCTGAGAGATCAAATACTCTTTCTTTATTTTTCAACAGGAAGAAATTCTTAAAACGAAAAAAGAAATTAACAAATACTTTTTCATCATTTGATCAGCTTTGTATAATCCAAACGACGGAAAGGTTAGGTCTTCTGGGAACCACACATAGTATTACTCATTATTCGTTTTATTCCCATCGGATAGTTGACAAAAATCTTGTTCTATCCAAACAATTGGATATTGATGATTCAAAAGCTATTTCTCAAAATTCCAATTGGTTTTTTATCGATGAAAATAAAGTTATATGTGGAAACGATTTGTCGAATCGGACTTATCATTCATCCGTCCTTTGTGACGTAATAATCCCATTTGTTAATCTCGGACAATTCATTTGCGAGGGTGTATCTTTATATAAAGATGAAAAATCTTATCAATCCGGGCAAATTATAGCTATTTATCAAAAATCTGTAATGATGAGATTGTCCAAACCTTATTTAGCTACTGAAGGAGCAACTGTTCATAGTAATTACGGAGATATTTTGAAAGAAGGGGATACACTAATAACTTTAATATATGAGAGATTAAGATCTGGAGATATTATCCAAGGTCTTCCAAAAGTTGAGCAATTACTAGAAGCTCGTTCAATCAATTCAGTCTTATTAGAAAAGAATTTTCTATTTTGGAATAATAGTATGACAAGGTTGGTTGGAAACTTTTGGAGTCATTTTCTCGGTGTTAAAACAAGTATAGAGCAATGTCAAATGTTTTTGGTTAATAAGGTTCAAAACGTTTATCGATCTCAAGGAGTCCAAATCTCTGATAAACATATCGAGATTATTGTGCGACAAATGACATCTAAAGTAATAACTTTAGAGGATGGAATGGCTAATGTTTCTTCACCCGGAGAACTTATTGAATTATCACGAGCACAAAGAATGAATCGTGCGTTGAAGGAATCGATTTGTCATAAACCTATTGTATTGGGAATGACAAAAGCATCTCTTAATACTACCAGTTTTATATCAGAAGCAAGTTTTCAAGAAACTACTCGAGTACTATCTAGAGCTGCTTTGCAGGGTCGAATCGATTGGTTAAAAGGCTTGAAAGAAAATGTTGTTCTTGGCAGTGTAGTTCCTACAGGAACTGGAAGTGGAGAAGTTATTTGTCAAATAAAGATAGAAAAACGAAAAGAGCTTGGTTCGATAAAAACAAAAAATGATAACATTTTTATTCGCAAAATAAGAGATATTTTCTTTTATCACGAAAAAGTCTCTATTTCTAAAAATCGAAAATATATTCATATGAGACTGAAAAAACCAGTGTTAAAGGAGATCAATACTTCGTATATTTCTAATTATATGGTCAAGTGAATCAAGGAATTGATTCTCATTCATGATCGAAAGATCTCAAGGCTTTAAGAGATCTTATTGGAATAATATTCTTTACAATTTCCTGATATTTCCGAGAAAAACAATGCAACAAAAGAATTGGAATATTAATTTGGAAGAGATGATGGAAGCAGGACTTCATTTTGGTCATCGGACTCAGAAGTGGAATCCCAAGATGTTGCCTTATATCTTTATGGAAAGAAAAGGTGTTCATATCCCAAATCTGACTCAAACTGCTCGTTTTTTATCTGAAGCTTGTGATTTAGTATTTAATGCAGCAAATGAGGGAAAACAATTTTTAATAGTAGGTACAAAATACCAAGTATCTGATTTAATAGCATCAGCCGCAATAAAAGCTCGATGTCATTATGTAAACCAAAAATGGCTTGGTGGTATGTTAACAAATTGGTCTACCATAGAAACACGTCTCCAAAGATTTCAAGATTTGGAGAATAAAGCAAATACAGGAGGATTTAATCGACTTCCAAAGAGAGAGGCAGCAATATTGAAGAGACAGTTATCTCAATTGCAAAAATATCTTGGTGGGATTAAATATATGATAGATCCACCCGATATTGTAATAATAACTGATCAACACAAAGAATCTACAGCTATCAAAGAATGTCTAAATTTAGGTATTCCCACAATCTGTGTCGTTGATACGGATTGTGATCCAGATCTTACAGATATTCCGATTCCAGCTAATGATGATGCACGATCTTCCATAAGATGGATCTTGAATGCATTAACGTTTGCAATTCGTGAAGGTCAATCTAACTATATGCTCTCAAAAGATTCCTGAGTTATTTATTACTCCTAAACCGAGAAATTTCTTGAAATAACGAAAAATTTTCTATTTTTCGAGATCTAGTATATAATCTTATTGCAAAAACGATTCGCTATGTGTTCAGAATATTCATTATTTCTATATTGAAATAATCTATTATTTGTTCAGAATTGTTTTCTTCCAAGTCAATCTCTAAGAGGGAGGTAATATGGATATTGAACAACCTTCTATTAATGTAATAAACAGTTTATATCAAATATCAAGTGTTGAGGTGGGTCAACACTTCTATTTGCAAATAGGCAATTTTCAAGTTCATGCACAAGTTCTTATAACGTCCTGGGTCGTAATTGCTATATTATTAGGTCTTTCCATCGTAGCTACTCAGCATTTACAAACTATTCCAACGGGTAGTCAAAATTTTATTGAATATGTTCTTGAATTTATTCGAGACTTAACCCGGACTCAAATAGGGGAAGAAGAATATCGTCCGTGGGTTCCTTTTATCGGAACAATGTTTTTGTTTATTCTCGTTTCCAATTGGTCAGGTGCTCTTTTTCCTTGGCGAATTATTCAATTACCTCATGGAGAATTAGCTGCACCTACGAATGATATTAATACCACTGTTGCACTAGCTTTGCTTACATCAGTAGCATATTTTTATGCGGGTCTACATAAAAGGGGTTTAAGTTACTTCGGTAAGTATATTCAACCAACTCCGGTACTTCTACCAATCAATATTTTGGAAGATTTTACCAAACCCTTATCACTTAGTTTTCGACTTTTTGGAAACATATTAGCTGATGAATTGGTAGTAGCTGTTCTAATTTCTTTAGTACCTTTGGTAGTTCCTATACCGATGATGTTCCTGGGATTATTCACAAGTGCTATTCAAGCTTTGATTTTTGCAACTTTAGCTGCAGCTTATATAGGAGAATCTATGGAAGGTCATCATTAACCAAATCTCTTTTTTGGATAACCCGTTATTCAAAATCATTGTACTTAAGATCTAATATCTCTTAGATAAAGCGATTTATTAAAGTAATGAGAACTCTTTTTAATGTATAATAGAATGATACTCTTTATTCTCTAGATAAAAAAAATCTGGATGAATACTAAGAATATATTTCTATATATCTATATATAGATAGATATTCTTTTCTCTTTTATATTCCAAGAAGAAGAGATGTAAACTCTTAGTATTCATGTCGGAGAAGAAATATATACATAAGACGAATAAACAAGTTTTCAATTGGAAGTTAATCGATTCTAATTGATCTGCAAGATGTTCTAGAATGGAATAATTCCTATTTTTTCATTCCTCTTCCAGAGATAGAAATACTATCTATAAAAGTATCTCAGAATACTCTTTTGAAGATTCAAATAGAATCGATCTTTTTTAATCCAACATCCCAACTTTATTCAATCCATATCTTTTTAACCCAATTGATATAATCTGATTAAAACCAAGATTATGGAAGGAGAAATATTCATTCATCGAATGATATTATCGCTTCAATAATATATATATATATTTGACTCACTAATTTGACTCACTAATTACTTTAACCAGAATATCTCGATGTTTTAGTAAGTAATATATCGAAGATTCTTGTGATATAACTATTTCTTTCTTTAGTAAAAGGAGATTACTATGAATCCTTTGATTTCTGCGGCTTCTGTTATTGCCGCTGGATTAGCTGTAGGTCTTGCTTCCATTGGACCTGGTGTTGGTCAAGGTACTGCAGCAGGTCAAGCTGTAGAAGGTATTGCGAGACAACCAGAAGCAGAAGGTAAAATTCGAGGTACATTATTGTTAAGCTTAGCATTTATGGAAGCTTTAACTATTTATGGATTAGTTGTAGCTTTAGCACTTTCATTCGCAAATCCTTTTGTTTAATCCGAAGCATATTCTAAATCTCATATACTTGAAAAACCCTCCTCTAATAATTCCATCGGATTAGTCAATTCTTCAGGGGAGGGAGGGAAACTAGCAATAATGAAAGAGTACTGGGTTTCCTCCTTCTATCTTGTTAAGAAACAAAAAATATTATTGATTTCTGTAGAAGGTAGTGTAGCGAGCGAATCATTTGTCTAATCCTATTTTGTTGAAAAGATTCATATTTTGGATTAAGAGAGTCTCTTCGTCCAAATCCATGATTTCAAATAGGTTTTAGGAGAGAAAAACTATTCAAGACTTAGATAATCTTTTATGGAATATTTTATAGTATATAGGATGTTAAAAAAATGATTCATTCGAATATACTTTATTGGCCCCCCGCTGGAGGTTTTGGTTTAAATACCAATATCTTGGAAATCAATATAATAAACTTAGCTGTGGTTTTAGGTGTGTTAATCTATCTCGGAAAGGGAGTGTGTGCGGGTTGGATATTCGAATAATATAACTGGATTTTCCCAGTTGCATTTCATATGGAATGAAGTGCAAATTCCCAACGAATGACTTATTCGAGAGAAATAGATAAGAACTAGAGCATTTCGTAACATCGGGAGAAAAACTTTTTATCTCCTAACTTGAATGGGAATATTATTAATATGGTTAAAGCTAAACTGCTTGAAGTCTAAGCAATAACTGGGGTTTTCTTTCCCTCACTGTGTAAAAGTATGAATACATGGTTGGAGAATTATTTGATATATAACACTCATATCAAAGATGTTTTAATTATTTCCGGAATAATTATTCTCCCCCCAAACAAACCAGGAGCGGTTTACGATGCTGAATTGACAACCTATACGAAAGAAAAATTATTCGGAAAGAACAACTTTGCTGACAATAAAGAAAGAAGTAATTTTGTCAGAAGAACCCTCGAGAATCTTCAGGTTCTATTAATTCCATTATAATTCAAATCGAAATAGAGGATATGAATAAAGAGGGCAAGTTCGTGGAAACAACAAATCTTTCTGTATTATTGGAAAGCACGAACAGGAAAGCCGAATGAATCAAAAGATTCATGTTCGGTTTGGGAAGGGATTATTAATCCGTGAGAATCAGCGATCTATAATCTACTTTCATTAAACAATTTATTAGAAAATCGTAAGCAAACAATCTTAAGTACTATTCGTGATGCGGAAGAACGATATGAAGAAGCTACTGAAAAGCTTAACCAAGCTCGAACTCGTTTGCAACAAGCAAAAGTGAAAGCAGATGAAATTCGTGTAAATGGACTTACACAAATGGAAAGGGAGAAACAGGATCTGATAAATGCTGCGGATGAGGATTCACGAAGATTAGAAGATTCTAAAAATTCTACTATTCGTTTTGAAGAACAACGAGCAATTGAACAGGTTCGACAGCAGGTCTCTCGACTCGCTCTAGAGAGAGCTCTAGAGAGTCTGAATACCCGTTTAAATAATGAATTGCACTCACGCATGATTGATTATCATATTGGCCTACTTAGGGCCATGGAAAGCACAACTGATCAGTTTTTATAGGTCTTATTTTTCAAAAGATAATTGATAGATACTAATGGTAAACACAAATATTCGACCTGACGAGATTAGCAGTAGTATCCGTAAAGAAATCGAAGGATATACTCAAGAAGTAAAAGTGGTTAATGTTGGTACTGTTCTTCAAGTAGGAGATGGTATTGCCCGTATCTACGGTCTTGATAAAGTAATGGCAGGTGAGTTGGTAGAATTCGAAGATGGTACAGTAGGTATTGCTCTGAATTTAGAATCAGATAATGTGGGAGCTGTTTTAATGGGAGATGGTTTAACCATACAGGAAGGGAGTTCTGTCAAAGCAACAGGTAAAATTGCTCAAATACCAGTCAGTGATGCTTATTTAGGTCGTGTTGTAAATGCTCTAGCCCAACCTATTGATGGTAAAGGTCAAATTCCAGCTTCTGAGTCTAGACTCATTGAATCTCCTGCTCCAGGTATTATTTCGAGACGTTCCGTATATGAACCCATGCAAACAGGACTTATTGCTATCGATTCTATGATACCTATAGGACGTGGTCAACGCGAGTTAATTATTGGAGATAGACAAACCGGTAAAACAGCAGTAGCTACGGATACCATATTGAATCAAAAAGGTCAAAATGTTATATGCGTCTATGTAGCCATCGGTCAAAAAGCCTCTTCCGTCGCTCAAGTAGTAAATACCTTTGAAGAGCGCGGTGCAATGGAATATACAATTGTGGTAGCAGAAGCTGCAAATTCTCCCGCTACCTTGCAATATCTTGCTCCCTATACCGGGGCAGCTTTAGCTGAATACTTCATGTATCGTAAACAGCATACTCTGATCATTTACGATGATCTTTCCAAACAAGCACAAGCTTATCGACAAATGTCTCTTCTATTACGAAGGCCACCCGGGCGCGAAGCTTATCCAGGAGATGTCTTCTATTTGCATTCTCGTCTTTTGGAAAGAGCAGCTAAATCAAGTTCTCAATTGGGAGAAGGAAGTATGACTGCTTTACCCATTGTTGAAACTCAAGCTGGAGATGTCTCAGCGTATATTCCTACCAATGTAATTTCTATTACTGATGGACAAATATTTCTATCAGCTGATTTATTCAATGCTGGAATTCGACCTGCAATTAACGTTGGGATTTCTGTATCTAGGGTAGGTTCGGCTGCTCAGATCAAAGCGATGAAACAAGTAGCTGGTAAATTAAAATTAGAATTAGCTCAATTTGCAGAATTAGAAGCTTTTGCACAATTTGCTTCCGATCTTGATAAAGCCACTCAAAATCAATTGGCAAGAGGTCAGCGTCTACGTGAGTTGCTTAAACAATCTCAATCAGCTCCATTGGCTGTGGAAGAACAAGTAGCTACTATTTATACCGGAGTAAATGGATTTTTGGATAAATTAAAGGTTGAGCAAGTCAAAAGATTCTTGGTTCAGTTGCGTGAATATATAACAACGAATAAACCTCAATTTGGCGAGATTATACGTTCTACTAAGATGTTTACGGAACAAGCCGAAAATATTCTTAAAGAGGCTATTGAAGAACATATTGAACTCTTTTTACTTCAGGAGAAATAACAAATAGCTCGCTCATTAATTAATAGAAATAATCAAGAATAGATTGAAATACATTATTAATTACAATATTTCAATCTCTGATTAAGATTTTTACGTCCAATAGGATTTGAACCTATACTAAAGGTTTAGAAGACCTATGTCCTATCCATTAGACGATGGACGCTTCTATTTGTTCAGTAGAATAGGAAGCTGTTCAGTAGAATATGAAGGATATATCGTAAACAGACATTTTTTGTTTACGATATATCTGGAGAACCGGAGAAAAAAAATAAGAAGCCAATAGAATTGGTTTTTTGAGTTGGCAAATTCGGAATTCTTTTGTTTCTTTTTCTTTTTTTTTTCGTACTACAAAGCATTGAGAGCATTGAGAGAACAATACGTTGATTGATTGGATATTATCAGCGGGTAGCGGGAATCGAACCCGCATCACTAGCTTGGAAGGCTAAGGGTTATAGTCGATAATAGCTACATCATCTCTAATTCAGAACCGAACATGAAAGTCTCTTTTCATTCGGCTCCTTTACGGGAAGAAAAAAAATTTCTTTCTCTATTTGATTTTTTATTGAAAGAATTTTATCCGTAACATCTATGTCAGTCGATCCATCTATTCTTTAGATATACACTTTTTAGATGATCCCTGTAGAAAGAGAAAATAGTCCGGTTTTACAATCTATTTCTTTTTCCAGACTTGATCAAAAAAGGCTCTTTCTAGTTACTTCGTTCTTCATTTCTATCGACTCGAATCGTTAGGAGAATATTGTTCACCGAGCTAATAATCAAATACTAATAATCTTAGTAAACTGAGATTCTTTTTCCTACTAACTATAGCTATTTAGCTCCAATCTATTAAAAGATTGAAGATTTAGTTACGATGAAAGAAATATTTTAGATGGCTATCCTTGGATTAATATCAACTAATCAATCTGAAGATATTCTTGATATTCTTTATTTTGATAGCATTCCGCTTTGTCATTTGAAATACCTAAACAATTCAATCGTTTTAGGTAGTAATAACGGGAATGATGCTACTCCCTATAGTACTTATGGGAAGTATTCAGACTTTTATAGAAATAAAGTTTTCAATTGAAAAAAAAAATTCAATTTGAAAGATCCCTCAACTATTTCAGTTGGGAATAGAACGAATCACACTTTTACCACTAAACTATACCCGCTATGTTAATAGCATATCACATGTTATAGGTGTTTGTCCATTGTACAAGAGGGAAGAACTACGAAAAAATTTATGAGGAAAAGGATTGAATCTCCATCCCCGGAGATTAAATGGCTAGCAAAGGATTATTTTATTTTACGTCCGGAGATGGTTTAGTAAGATCACAAATTTCCTTTTCGAACAGCCAACAAAGCAATTACTAATGGTCCTGATACGACTATTAAAGCTAAAACAGTAAGTTGTGCAACAATTTCTAAATTCATTAAAAAATCACCTCTTTATTATCTTCAAGTTATTCTACACAAATATTGAATGAAATATCGTAGAATCAAAAGTTCCCTCTTTTTTTTTGATAGTCCGAAAGTTCTATACTACATCAATAATATCTATAGCCATAATAATCTGAGATCGGTACAATAGAAGAGAGCTTATCCATTTATTGGAATGATAGTCTTTCCAGAAATGGCTTAATTCTTCAATCAGATTAAACTAATTAGTGATCTATATAAATAGAATTGGGGAGAGAATAAAAGGATGACATCAATTTCAGACAGTCAAATTATCTTAGCCCTTATAAGTGCTTTCATAACAAGTATATTAGCTGTAAGGTTGGGTTCTGAATTGTATAGATAATTTGCTCAATGATTTATCTATCAAGAGACAGCCTGGCCAGTCCGTGGCTAGGCTGAGATAGATACATTTTCAGAAACAATGGGAATAATTACAAATTACAAAGAATAAGGAAAGGAATAAGTCTTTGAAATATGTTGGTATATCTTTTTTTTCTTTTCTCTCTTTTTCTGAAAGAATCTATTTATGACAAAAATTTCTGTAATTGGTAGTATCAATTCCGTACAGTATGGACTTTTACTCCAGTTTTATGATAAAGTCTTCATCAAATGATTCTTATCTCTTTTTGGAGAGATGGCCGAGAGGATTAAAGCGTCGGATTGCTAATCCGTCGTACACTTTCTATGTACCGAGGGTTCGAATCCCTCTCTCTCCTTTCAATATATTAGTAATTTCTTTCTTATTGAATTCAACTTGAATCTTTATTGAAACGAGTTAGTTATTCCTTACGTCCGGGATTACGTCCAGGGTCGTTTGATAGAAATCCGAACAAGAAGAGAGAAACGAAGAAAATAACCACTGTATAAACAAACAGCTTAAGAGTAAGCATGATCTAATCTCCAGGATCATTACTAGAAGTAGAATAGAATAGATTCTAAATATTTATACCATATATTCTTTTTACTTTGAAAGTAAAAAGGGGAACAATTAGGATGAAATCATCCTAGAATAGGAAATAAAACTCAACCTATATCTCTCAAGAAATCTTAGAAAGTATTAAGTTTTTTAATCTCCAGGAAATATTCTTTCTAAATGAAGTCGACTGGAGAAAGAGGGATTCGAACCCTCGTTAACCGGAGCTAAAACGATTTTCGAGATCGTCACAATAGACCACTCTGCCATTTCTCCTGAGGATCTGAGAAAGAAAGTATTTTTTTGATACCATGAGAAGAAAAGACAAGCTTTATAGAAGAGATAGAAAAAACTATTCCAGTTTTTTTTTTTTAGATTCCCAGGGCGGACGTAGAAACAGAATCCGCCCTATAACATGAAATAAGAAATAACATGAAATAAGAAATAAAACAAAATATTTGATACAAAAATATTCTAGTTACCAGTGATTTATCATGGATAGTCTTAATAATTGTATATTATCCCATCTATTTGCAAAAATAACAAGTTGCAGGAATAACGGAAGGGAAAATTTTATGAGGAGGTAAGAAAAATTATTACCTAAAACTTACAGCTGCTTGCCATACGAAAGCTAAGAGAAAGAAGAACAAAGGTATAACTGGCATTACATCCACGATTGGGTCGAAAATAGCATAAGCTTCAGGTAATTTGGCAAGAAAAGTATCAGTTAACTGAGAATTATTCTCTAGATAAATGTTAAACAGAACTAGCATTTTTATTCTCCAATAACGAAAGATTCTTTTTCAATATGACAATTATGGATCTATTAATTATTCCTTTCGATATAAATATAATCGGAGGTATTTTCTTTCAAATGAGATAATAGATTCTTACACTATTTTACTGAATTCGATAGACAAATAGCTAATAAATGTATTTGTTTACTCCTTTACTTATTTCGCAAGTTATCTTTGTTTATGATACTCCAACCAACTACTATCTATTTTTAGGAATCAAACGTTCTAGAAATAAGTACTAGTTGACATATATATTGATATAGAAGATATTATTAATATCAATTGTGTTTGGGGCGTGGCCAAGTGGTAAGGCAGCGGGTTTTGGTCCTGTTATTCGGAGGTTCGAATCCTTCCGTCCCAGATCATTTTTCTAGATAAATTTTTTTTTTTGACTCACTATCCTATTTTTTCTAATTAGAAATTTTCATTTCTAATTAGAAATGAAAATGGGAGAGAAACAATCTCTCTCTTTTCATTCTCTGTTAGTAAATACTAAAATCTATATTATGATACTAAGCCAAATATGGTAAGAGATATATTGAAACAGGAAGGAAACATATTACTACTATTAATAATAATCCATGAAATTAGCTTATTGGATGTATGCTGGTCCTGCTCATATTGGTACTTTACGCGTAGCTAGTTCGTTCAAAAATGTCCATGCTATAATGCATGCTCCTTTGGGGGATGATTATTTCAATGTAATGCGTTCTATGTTAGAAAGAGAACGAGATTTTACTCCAGTAACCGCTAGTATAGTAGATCGTCATGTATTAGCACGTGGCTCGCAAGAAAAAGTTATTGACAATATTACTCGAAAGGATAAAGAACAACGTCCTGATTTGATTGTATTGACACCTACATGTACTTCCAGTATATTGCAGGAAGATCTACAAAATTTTGTTGCTCGAGCATCTATTTCTTCTGATTCTGATGTAATTCTCGCAGATGTTAATCATTATCGGGTCAATGAACTTCAAGCAGCGGATAGAACTTTGGAACAAATAGTCCGATATTTCTTGAACAAAGCTCGTAGACAAGGGGTATTGAATCGATCCCTAACAGATACACCTTCTGCAAATATAATTGGTATTTTTACATTGGGATTTCATAATCAACACGATTGTCGTGAATTAAAACGTTTATTACAAGATTTAGGAATTGGGGTTAACCAAATAATTCCTGAAGGAGGATCTGTTGAACATCTCCAAGATTTACCAAAAGCTTGGTTTAATATAGTTCCGTATCGCGAAGTAGGTTTAATGACGGCTAAATACTTAGAAAGGGAGTTTGGAATGCCTTATATATCTACAACTCCTATGGGAATTGTAGATACGGCTGAATTTATTAGACAGATGGAGAATTTTATTAATTCTTTCCTATCAAAGGAAAGAGTCGATTATGAATCATATATTAATTATCAAACTCAATTTGTTTCTCAAGCTGCTTGGTTCTCAAGATCTATCGATTGTCAAAATTTGACGGGAAAAAAAGTTGTAGTTTTTGGTGATGCAACCCATGCAGCTTCGATTACTAAAATACTTGTTCGCGAAATGGGTATTCATGTCGGTTGTGCAGGTACATATTGTAAACATGATGCAGAATGGTTTAATGAACAAGTTCAAGGTTTTTGTGATGAAGCATTGATTACGGAGGATCATACTGAAGTTGCTGATACGATAGCTCGTATAGAACCGTCTGCTATTTTTGGGACGCAAATGGAACGTCATATTGGTAAACGTCTTGAGATTCCTTGTGGAGTAATCTCTTCACCAGTTCATATTCAGAATTTTCCTTTGGGATATCGACCGTTTTTAGGTTATGAAGGAACTAATCAAATAGCTGATTTGGTTTATAACTCGTTTACTCTAGGTATGGAAGATCATCTTTTAGATATCTTTGGTGGTCATGATACTAAAGAAGTTATTACTAAGTCATTATCCACGGAAACGGATCTTACTTGGAATACTGAGAGTCAGAGGGAATTAAAGAAAATTCCTGGTTTTGTTAGAGGAAAAATTAAGAGAAATACTGAAAAGTTTGCAAGACAAGAAGGTATTACAACTATTACAGTTGATGTAATGTATGCAGCCAAAGAGGCTTTGAGTACTTGATAGAATCCAAAATCTTTCAATATTAAAATATTAGATTCGCAATATAGAATCTATTGCTATGGTAAGATTTGATGAAAAATTTTTCTATCGAAATCAATTTAGTAATGGACATAACCAATAAATTATTTCAATTTTCAGATATTATGGTAAAACTTCGTTTAAAACGCTATGGTAGAAAGCAACGTGTGACTTGAAATTATGATTATTTCTGTGGGAGTAATATCCGCCATCTTTTCATATCCGGATGAAATTGTTCCTGTTTCAACTTTTGCTCAGATATTTTAGTCAATGAAACTTGAAGAAAATTGTCGGATTGATAGAGAGATATATTTTTCCGATTTGGAAGTAAGATCTATGGTTAGTTAAAAGCAAAAAAGCTAGTTCAACTTTGTTAGTCTACATTTTCTTTTCTAGAATTCGATATAAGATTTTATGAAACTTCCAATCGTTTATTAAAAGTAATAAAAGTAATAAAAGTAATAAAGTGAGATTGTTGTGGGATAAGAAGATTCAATAATCTAAGATCATATTTTGATATGATAGATTCATTCGTCTGGTATTAAAGAAATAGAAAACAGAGATGAAAATATAAGACAAAGATGAATTTTATATCTGCTATTGGGTGATTGGAAATGATTCTTGTTGCTCTCATTTCTTCGGATTAAACCCCACGAAGTAAAGCTTAAACCTAATGATATTAGAAATAATTATTTTTTTCGAACAAGAAAATCCTGAAGAAAAGGTTGGAATGGAATGAATAAGACTTTTTTGGAGGTAAAAGACGACTCACGAAGTAGATGGAAATGAACTAATTTTTTAAGACGTACATGAGTTATGAGTACATTCTCTATATCAACTATACCAATGTCAAGAAAAAGAAAGAAATGCAAGCGAAACAAAAAAAAAAAGAAAAAAAAATAAAATTTCTTTCGTTGGTACCTCTTCACTCAATGGAGATTAGAACTTAAGCCGTATGAAGAAAAAACTTCATATACGGTTTTATGGGGGGGAATACTTCCGTTTACCTATCCTACTAAGCTACCTATCGAATAATTGCAATTGATGTTCAATCCCGAAGAGAAGGGAGAGCTATTCAGGAAGTTGGTTTTTACAATCCACGGACAGATCAAACTCAATTAAATGTTTCTGTTATTGTTTCTTTTCTCCAGAAAGGAGCTCAAACTACCGCAACTGTTTCTAATATCTTGAAAAAAGCAAGAGTATTTGAACAAATTGGGATTAATTCTTAGGAGAATTTAATGAATCCAGCTTATGTTATTCTGCACTTGTGTCTCTACTATCCGTTTTTTCTCTTTTTACTCTATATTTATGGAGTATTCTTTGTTCCTATAAAAAATATTCTTTCTAATAATAAGTATTTACTATCTCTTCTTTCTTTCGTAAGAGGAATAAGTAGTCGTTCCTTTATGAGATGAACGTTACTAAAAATTTGAGTTAATAATAATAATGGAAGAAAAAACAACAAAAAAGAGATTGTAATTGAGGTAATAAGCTCTCCAAATTATTGATTGATTCGGAGAGCTTATTAAATTTTTATCGACTAGATACAAATCTTTTGTTTTTTTTTTTCCTAATTAATATTTCTTAATGTATTTGATATATCAAATTTTTGATTTCAAAAAGAATTGAAAAATTGTTATTAATATTTATTTGGGATTGACAATATCTTCTTATTTCCTTAAAATGATATAAGGATGTATATATATATATTTTTTTTTCTACATCAGAGCAGATTAGTTGGTGATAATACCACGTCCAGATGTACTCTTTTTTTTCATTAGGAAGAATCTTAAATAGAAAATTTACAGGGGTGGAATAAATGTACCTAATAAAATCTCCTACCTCGTTCATCGTTCAAATGGGTTGCTAACTCAAAGGTAGAGTACTCGGCTCTTAAGTGCGACTACGGGATTTTACACATTCCGATGAAGTGATATTTTATCAATACCGTTGGTGATATTTTGAGACTACGACTAATCTCTAAAAAAAAAAATTGAGAGAGAATACAGCATGTCGTTCTAATTGTTATAGAATCTTTTTAATATCGAAGTTGATTAATTGATAATGCATAAAGATGTACTCGACAAAGAAATACTATTGAGGTGAAACAACTCGAGTAAGTGGAGTAAAAAAAAATCATCTTTATGGAATGAAGATTCTGTGTAAGTCGAAGCAGTTAATGGATAAAGCTGATGCCTTGAATCAGAGGTAAGACCGGAAGAACGAGCTTCTGCTCAGAGATTTACTGTCTCGAGCTCTCTCTCTACTGAATAGTAGTTAAAACTAAATCAGTACCTAATAGGAGAGAGGTTTGTCCGTCCCCAAATTCATAGGACGATGCTACCGCAGATGAATCCTAAATACTTAACAAAAATGTGTAAAATAACCAGTGTGCTAACTAAATAAGATTCTTCTCTTAGGAGTTAGGAGAGCAATCAATTTCAGAATAATAATTAATTTAATTCATTGTGATAATGAAGGGTTGTATCGAAAATTTCTTCAAATTCTATACGATAGAGAGAAAAAATCATCAATTTGATTAATTAGTTGAATAGATTGTACTATGTAATATCTCGGATTATTTCTATGAAAAACAGAGATAGAATCTTAGTCAAGATTGAAGAATTACGAGAAAGAAACATTCTATGTCAACAACGTTTCTTATATACTGTTCTTTTTCAAGAGGATATTTATGCAAATGCTTATACTCGTTCTTCGAAGAAATCAAACATGAGTTTGATAGAGAATTCAGTCTTATACAAAAAATATAGTATAATTACGATAAAACGGTTAATTATTCAATTACGTCAACAAAATCTTCTAAAACTCTTTTTTCGAGATTGTTATCGGAATCAATTGGATAATCCTAAAAGTCATCCATTTAAGAAATTATTATTAGAGGCACTAGTATTGATACTAGAATCATTTTCTCCAATACAAATCCAACCAGGAAGAGATGGATGGAAAAGCCTTCAATCTATTCATTCTCTTTTCCTTTTCATGGAGAACAAATTCTTACATTCTAACTTTGTTTTGGATATAAAGATACCCCAATCTCTTCATCCAGAGATTCTTATTCGAATCTTTCGTCGACAAATACAAGATACTCCTTTTTTGCATTTATCGAGATCGATTCTTCATGAATATAAGGATTCTATTACCTTAAATACGTCTATATCTCTTTTTCCCAGAGAACAAAATAGTTTCTTGATTTTTCTCTGGAATTACTATATATACGAGTTCGAGTATCTAATAGTCTCTTCATGGAAACGGTTTTCCCGATTACAATCGATATTTTCCCTGGATCGAATTGATCGAACCCATTTTGATCAAAAGATAAAACATGTTATAAGACCTTATTGGATAATTTCTTCAAAGATCTCTTCCTTCACGAAGAATCCTTGTATTCATTATGTGAGATATCAAAATCATTCCGTTTTAGCTTTTCAGGGGACTAATTATTTGGCAAGAAAATGGAAAAACTATCTCCTAAAATTTTGGCAATATCATTTTCATTATTGGGTTCAATCCCATCGAATTTTTATCAAAAAGTTCTCTAAGAATAGTTTTTTATTTCTAGGTCATGTTCTAGGGATTCAAACGAGAATTACCAAAGTTCGAGCCAAGATGGGAGATGAATTACCTAATACTTGCCTTATTATCAAAGAATTTTGTTTTATCGTACCAATTTTCTCATTAGTTAAGTCCTTAGCAAGGGAGGGTTTTTGCAATAATTTAGGACGTTCTGTTAGCAAATTATCTTGGACTACCTTAACAAATGATGATATATTGAATAAATTTGATCATATTTGGAGGAACTTATATTACTACTACAGTGGATCAACCAATAAACATGGATTATTCAGATTAAGATATATATTGAGATTTTCTTGTGCAAAAACGTTGGCTTGTAAACATAAGAGCACAACACGTATAGTTTGGAAGAGATTTGGTCTAAATTTCTTTTTTAGGTATTTCTCAAAAAAAACGGAGTTCGTGAAATCGTCTATTTCAATATATTATTTGCATAAAAGAAGATTTTGGTATTTAGACATTATTCAGATTAATCCATTAACTGTTTTATTACGAGAGAGATAGAATCAATATTTCTCTAGCCTGAATTCTCTAAGAAAAACTTCATAAAACAATTCAAGTCAAGAAATTGATAACCTATCAATAAAAAAAAAAAAAAGTACTAAGAATCATTATGAGAGAAATACACAGAGAAAGCCGTGTGCTTTGAAAAATGCAAGCACGGTTTGGGAAGAGGTTTTTCCATTTCTAATAAAATAAGAAAAGAATCTACTTTCATCCGACTAGTTCCGGGTTCGAGCCCCGGGCAACCCAAAATTCTATCCCATATTTTTCTGTTTTTCAATTCTTCAAATAATGATAATGAGATATTGAGAACGAATAAAGGGGGAGGAAAAAAACCAAATATATTCATCGAATTTCTATTCATCAAAATATTTTTTTTTTTATTTCAACTTAATTTGATCGAAATAAGTTGACATCGATAGATAAGTTGTGTTATACTATGAAGTAACAAGCTCATTCAGCAACTAGCTTATTTGCTTGGGGAATTATCAATTGCCTCAAAAACCAAGTATTACCATGACCGCAAGTTTAGAAAGACGCGAAAGCGCAAGCTTATGGGGTCGCTTCTGCGACTGGATCACCAGCACCGAAAACCGCCTGTACATCGGATGGTTCGGTGTGTTAATGATTCCTACCCTATTAACCGCAACCTCTGTATTCATCATTGCTTTCATCGCAGCTCCTCCTGTAGATATTGATGGTATTCGTGAGCCTGTTTCCGGTTCTCTTCTTTACGGAAACAACATTATTTCTGGTGCTATCATTCCCACTTCTGCAGCTATTGGTTTACACTTCTACCCAATCTGGGAAGCAGCTTCTGTCGATGAATGGTTATACAATGGTGGTCCTTACGAACTAATCGTTCTTCACTTTTTACTTGGTGTAGCTTGCTACATGGGTCGTGAGTGGGAACTTAGCTTCCGTCTAGGTATGCGTCCTTGGATTGCTGTTGCATATTCAGCTCCTGTTGCAGCTGCTGCCGCTGTTTTCTTGATCTATCCTATCGGTCAAGGAAGTTTCTCTGACGGTATGCCTCTAGGAATCTCTGGTACGTTCAACTTCATGATCGTTTTCCAAGCTGAGCACAACATCCTTATGCATCCTTTTCACATGTTAGGTGTAGCTGGCGTATTCGGCGGCTCTCTATTCAGTGCTATGCATGGTTCTTTGGTAACTCCCAGTTTAATCCGAGAAACTACTGAGAATGAGTCTGCTAACGCAGGTTACAAATTTGGTCAAGAAGAAGAAACTTATAACATTGTAGCTGCTCATGGTTACTTTGGACGATTAATCTTCCAATATGCTAGTTTTAACAACTCTCGTTCTCTACACTTCTTCTTAGCTGCTTGGCCTGTAGTAGGTATCTGGTTCACCGCTTTAGGTATTAGTACCATGGCATTCAACTTAAATGGATTCAACTTCAACCAATCTGTAGTTGACAGTCAAGGTCGTGTAATCAACACCTGGGCTGATATTATTAACCGTGCTAACCTAGGTATGGAAGTTATGCATGAACGTAACGCTCACAACTTCCCTCTAGATTTAGCTTCTGTTGAAGCTCCTTCCGTAAATGCATAGAGGTGAAAAAAAGAGTTAACATGATGTTATTATTAAACAATGAGAGTTAGTCGAAATCGGCTTTTGATCTCTAATAACTGGGCCAAAATTACCCTAAAACATGTTACCTATAGAAACAGTTTTTAGTAAAAAGTCAAAAAATCATTGCGAATAGCAATGATTTTTTGACCATGCATGTATTTTAGAACGTAGTTGAAAGTTAGAACGTAGTTGAAAGTTTCCGAAACCATGAAAATCTTGAAACTTTCAACTACATTCTAAAATGATTTAGGAACAACCCTTAAATTTATTGAGAAAAAAGAAGGCGGACGTAGCCAAGTGGATTAAGGCAGTGGATTGTGGATCCACCACGCGCGGGTTCAATCCCCGTCGTTCGCCCATAAAAAGAAATAGCATGATAATCTTAGTTGAATATTATAGAGACGAATAAGCACAAAATAATATAGAAATTTATTCTGATATCAAATATATTGATATAAATTATATATTGTGTTATCATAGATATTATCTATTGAAATAAAATAGATAATTGATATAATATTACTTACTGTATCAGTAGTAAAAAAGAAAGAAAAAGAAATGGAACAAAATTTAGTCAAAAACACATCTTCTTTGTCTAATACCCCAGATCTAAAAGAAATCAATAGTATCCAAAATATTTTGATATTATTGACAAAGTTAAATCTAGTAAGATTTTTATTTAGAATATTATCCAATCTCGAGTATATTGGTAAATTATTTGATTTTCGTATTTTGAGTTCGCTAATTCTGCGTGATTTACGCAGTTCAAATAATCAAAGAAAGAAACTTCTGCTGAAACTTTTGTTATTAATTTTAATACCAATTTCTTTCTATCGTTTAAATACCAAAAGTTTGGTTGAAAAGAGATACTTAGATCTAGCAAAAATAGTTAATGGATATGAAAATAGTAATAAAGTCAGAGAGAGATTAAAAAATCATTTTGAATCGTCTTCTTCTCCTACTTCTCCAAATAGTTTTATTTCCTCCGATGGAAAGGCGAATAATTCTCCTATAGTACGGAAAATTGACTCCGATAGTCTGACGAAAAAACAACCATATGGAATATTACCTATATCGAATGCAATTGATTTTTCAGATCTGGATTGGTGGAAATCGTGGATTATTCAAGATATACTACCTACTTGGAATATATCTCAAAGCAAACTTAATAAAGTTAAGATTTTATTGAGTGAAAAGAACATAGAAAATTTGAGAAATTTTTTTGAATTCTATATAAATAGAATACTCTGTAAGCCCTATAATTGGAAATATGATTTCGATTTTTATTTCGTAATGAATAAAAATCAAAATAGAAATCAAGATGAAGAAATTGATTGGAAACAAGTAAAATGTCTGGACGATACTTTATTTTCCTCCGCAATAGTTGCTTTTTGTGATAAGATCTTGTTCGAGATAGAAAGTGGTCCATTTAATCGACAAGGATATCAATTAGATATAAATCCTAATTTTGGTAGAAAAAATTTATCTTATATCTATATCTCATTGTCTCGTAGAGAAATAAAAAATTGGATAGATCTTATTCAATCCAAAGGTTGGATCTTTTTTCAAGATTATGCGGAATTTTATATATGGCAATCATATTCTAATAAAAATTCTCCTTGGAACGGAGATCGATATTTATTAGATCGTGCAAGGCATATATTAGAAAAAAGATTCGTTGAACCCAATGATTTGGAAGAAGATCAATCCATAATTAAGGTACAATATTTCCTATCAGATATTATATATAATTTTTCAGAGTATATATTATTGAGAATAGATAAGTTCAACCAATTAGAAGAATTAAAAAAAGGATTTATAGATGATTTAGGTTTGATCACTCAATCTTTAAAGGATATCTTCAATAATCAAAAGATTATTGAAACTTCTAAAGAGTATCATTTTGAAAAGAATTTGTTAGAAAAAAAAAAGAGATCAATTGTTTCAAAAAAAGATTCTATTATTACGAATCCTTTTCTAAAATTTGGTTTCTACAACATCTCATTGTTCCGGAAATGGAGTTGGAAACAATTCCTAATTTCAAATTATTTACCAACTAATATTGAATATATTAAAAAGTTAAATGGAGAATCCCATTTTTCAGATATCTCATTTCTTATTAAAAATGAGAAAAAGTATTTAGAGAACAAAATATTTTCAGAATCTAAAGATTTTGCTATAGTGGATTTATTCCCGATCGAGAGACGATTATTTAATAATACTATTCCGAAGGAAATAAGGTTTGGTCTTTTGGATCTATCGTCAATACATGAGCTAAATGGAAGTTTTATTGATAATAAACAAATTTTGGGGAAGAATCGATCATTAAAAACCCAAGAATATTTTTTGTTTGACGATTCTGGATTGTCTGAAGTTAATAGAATAGTTGATTTATGGAAGATGAAAAGACATTTCGAGTATTATTTGTTCAAGTCTTTGCTATCACCAAAAGATTGTTTATCTGAACTAGAAAAATATTTCAATAACAAATATTCTTTCTTATTTTTGAATAAGAATTTTTTTCTAGATAATTCTTCTCCAATTTATTCGTTGGTTAATCTTTCTAATGAAAAAAATTCTGTCTCATCCGATTATTTACAATTTAAAAAAACTCTCGTAACAAAGATAAATCAATTAATCTTAAGAATTACTAATCCGGGTCTTCTTATTACTGAAGGACTTAGTGGGAATAGTAACCAATACAAAAATTCTCTCATAGTAAGATCTGATTTATCAATCAATCAAATACTTTACAAGTATTTGAAAGTAAAAAATATTGAATATTTCAGTCAGAAAGTTTTGAAAGATCTTATTAGAGAGTATTTTGAGATTGGGGGAATAAATATTGGAAGAACCAAAGACCAAATGATTTCTCTATGGACAATTTCTCACCAACAAATCCGTTCATTTTGGGATGAGTTCAAAAAAAAGACTAATATATCTTTAATATCTTTATTGATTACTATTTATAAACAGAATCAATTAATATCTCTTTCATCAATATATACAATTTATTCGTATCAGTATATTCATCTACTTCATAGTAAATTTTTTCTTAGAGTCAAAAATAACTTTGAATTTTGGATCAATAATAATAATTTAAACGATTTGACAAAAAATATAATTAGTCAAGATTTAAAAAATTGGAAGATTAATCTAGAGAAATGGTTTAATCAATGTATTGTTCAAATCGATCAATATAGAGGTGTTTATCTGTATCTAAATGTTTATAAATGGCATGATGGAAACAGACAATGGAAATTCTTTTTCTCTCATATCATTTCTAAAAAATATCCAATATTATTTGTTGAGTCAAAAAATTTATTGAAAAGTCTACTGCTTTTGAGGAATGAAAGGATTAGCAAAAATCATTTCTCCAAATCTTTGTTTTTGACTAAAACTTTTATCAATAGATTTCTAGATTATTCATTTCCATATATTATTAAACCTTGTTTTTATAAATTACAAGATATAGATCAATTCTTTTTTTATCGTTTCCCAAAATTACTAAAGATTCCAAATTATATCGCTTCTATTAAAAAAATTTTTGGAGATGAAAAGAATTTTTCAAAGGAACCCAAAATTTCTTTGGATGATAAAAAAATGGTATCGTTAACTCGTCTTCGAATTTCGAAAAAGAAATATCTTTCCAAATTACTTCGTAATGAAGAGATTTGTATGCAGGGTTTGAATGATGAGTCAATTCCTGGGGAATCAAATGATTGGTTGAATGATGCCACCATAACTAAAAAGATTTCACCAAAAAATTGTTCAGATAAATCAAATACATTAAAACTTTTGGATTATTTATATAATCCTCGATTAAATTATAATGAGAGATTACGCTTTTTTGAGGGAAAATTTATTACTAAAGGGTATGATAGTACATACAAGGACATTCTTAATAATGTACCTATCCATTACAATCATCAGTTGTTTTTATCTATTCAAATAAGAACTTTCTATGGAAAAAGAGAGACTATTTCTTCTTTTCAATCACAAGTTTCTAAAAAATTATTAGATAGATCGCGAAATTTGAATAGTCAAACTTTTGGTTATATTGATAATCTTTACAAATTCTTAATAGCATTGACGCGATCTAATTCAATTTCTCACGGAAATAAAAATTATTTTTTTTTCGGAAAGGATTTTAAAAATCGCTTACAAATAATTAATTTTGATATAGAGCAATCTCTTTTTGAAGCAGATCAATCTAATCAATATCAATCTTTTAGGATCAGTTCGAAACTACAGGATGAATTTTTCGAAGACCAACCCTATCGGACGGATGAATTATTCCCCGAATTCCTTAGTAATTTGGAAAATCATAAGATGTTTCATTGGTTAAGAAAATATCTATTATATAGATATTTAACACCGAAATCTTTTCAAGAAATGCTTGATACTAAATTCTTGAAAGAAAAAAAGAAGGAACTTGAAACTCTCCTTCCCGAAAAAGAATACCTTATTCGTTCATTTCCTCAAATAAACATCAATGAAGTACTGGATAGAATAAGTATATACAAAATCTTGCAACAGGAAAATATCTCTAATAAATGGAGTTTCTTTGGAAATTATACACCATGGTTTTTCACTCTCGAATGGTGGAAATATCTTAATGATTTAGTCTCAGAAACGTTTCCAGAATTATTACTTAATACCAACGATTTGTTAGATTCGAACAGATCTTATATTATCAGATATATTAATAATTTATTGACTAGTCTATGGTTAGATTTGAAATTTAGATTGAAAAATGATAATGTCGATTATTTAGTATCTAAATTAGATTCTTTTTTGGTGAAGGAGATTTCAAATCACAATAAGAAGCCATTTTTGAAATGGTCACTCTTACGGTTTGTCAATGATCATAATGTTGAATTTTCAGCTATTGTATTATTCTTACTATCTCTTTATGGTATTTCACGACACTATTTACCTGCATTTTTAGGGTTTACATCTATCTCTTTATGGAAACGCATCGAAATTATTAGATATTTAATGGATCCATTACAAGGATTTTATTTGAAAAAATTAATGCATTCTCCTTCAACGAAGTTCATGCAGACAAGAGATCTATTAATATATAGGGTCAAAAGGATTTTGAAGTCCATAAACCATATGCCTTTCTACTTTTTTATAAAAGGCGAACTCGAAACATGGTTATATCGTAGGAATAGTTTAGATATTTTCCAATCTCATAAGAGAAATTTGATACAACATTTAACAACAAACAATATAATCTCTCATTATGGTTTAAATTTGAAATCTAATTCCAACTTCTTGATAAAAGAACCAGGATTGAATTATTTACGGTTTTTGGTTGAAACTTGTCAAAAAGATCTTCTAAAATATCGAATTTGTAATTTTGAATCCACAGAAAAATGGGTTCTGTCTGCTCTTCAACAAAAAATCCTTTTTCCACAAAAAATATGGCGAGATAATAGTCTCAATATTTCTTCTTATCAGACACCTACTTCATTCCAATTAGGATTATTTCCTTCTAAGGGTATTCTATTAATAGGTCCTACGGAGACTGGACGATCATATCTGATCAAGAATTTAGCAGCAGACTCTTATTTGCCTCTAATAAGGATACCTGTCAATAAGCTCCTATACAACAAACCTGATTTTAAAAATACACCTGCAACTATTCTTTCAAAACAAAGTTTGCTTCGATTAAGTCTTATTTCCGAATTAGCAGAAAAAATGTCTCCTTGTATAATATGGATTCAAGATATTCATGAATTAAATATTAATCGATTTGGACATAGATTAGAAACTGATCCAAAATTGTTACTTTGTTCGGTATTAAAAAATATAAGTAATAGTAATTTCAATTCTTATATCAAGAACAATATTGTTATTGCTTCAACCCACATGCCTACAAAAGTAGATCCAGCTATAATTTCTCCAAATCGATTGGACCAATTGATAAATCTTAGAATTCTTACGAATTGTCAACGTCAAAAAGAATTTCCCGTTTTTTTAAGTGTTAAAGGTTTTGACTTGAAAGCTGATTCAACTTTTCTTAAAAAGCTTGGATATAAAACCATGGGTTATAGTAAACGAGATTTATCAGTACTTGCTAATGAAGCATTATTAATCGGTATTACTTTAAATACATCGTTTGTTTGTAGTGAAACAATCCGTTTATCTTTACATAAACAAGTTTCAGCTGTCACTTATACAGATAATGAATCTCGAATAAGCCCGAGATATGAAATCCTTTTCTATAAGATAGGAAAGGCTATTATACGTAATACCTTGATAAATACTTCATCTATAGATTTTTCATTCGTTCAACATAACTTATTGAAGAAAAGATTTTATTTCCTATCCAATTGGTATTTAGAGCCTGCTATTACTGAATCGACTATCAAAGAATTCACTATACTTCCCCATATTTTGGGATTTTTAGCTGGATTTGCAGCTCGGGATTCTTGGTTCATATCGGAAAAAAAGAGAGAAAATTTCATTTCCATTGATAAGGTTGTAGAAAATGATCTTAATTTATCCGTTTCTATTTTGGAAGGTCTTTTGACAGAATTTTCGTATTTGGAATTATGTGAGAAGAAATTGGATGAAGTTGTTTTATCTCCTCCTCGATCCAAGGCAAGACATTTTTTGAATATGATGCAACAAGGTTTTTCTTTGCATACTAATAAACACATAGTAAAAAAGATAGATAGATATAAAAATCTTTCTTCGGTTCGATCAGAACGAAATATACCACGTAGTATTGCTTGGTCTCCGAGGGTTTGGCGTATCAGTTTCCTCCGTAGTAATATTTATGAATCCATAAGAATACCTTCTGAATCTAATCGTTTATATAATCTCATTGTTTTTTATCAGAACCAGAATAGGATTCCAAAAAGAAATTTCGATTTAAATAAGATCAAGTCTGGTCGAAGTATGTCACATAAAAGAAAAGAAAAATTTTTTGGTTATAAACGAAGTTTGGGTAATATGAGACAGAAACAGATACAAAGTTTAGAGAATCAGTTGGAAAATGTATTATTGAGAGAGCATTTCCTCAAATTAGGTATTTCTAATTCATCCACACAGTATCAAACGCAGTATGACTCATCCTATCAATCGATACTATTTCTAGGAGGACGTTTCATTTGGAATTCCGCGGGTTTGATACATCCCAAAAATAATATTGTTTTTTCACGTTTTGATTTATTTGCGAATGAAGAAACAGTTAGAAGACTTTATATTACTTATGGAGTAAGAAGGGATCGAGAAAGACATTATTCCAATGAAAAGATTAAACAATTTTTCCTTCATCGTGGATATGATAGAAATTTAATGACTAAATTAGTTATTAATTGGTGGAAGAGATTACCTTTTGTGGAAAAAAAACATTTTGAATTTTTTAATAATAATCAAAATATGATGACTTTTTTACAATACCCACAATTATTTTCTTCGGTTTATTTGCATCAAGATCGTTTATTAGAGGATTTACAAGAAAAATATGCTCGTTTTAATCCTTTGATTCATAGACAGAGGTGGATTAGATCAAATCGGTTATTATTTAATGATTTGATTATTTATAATATATTGTTTGAAAGTTATCAATATTTATTGAATTTCTTTTTGTCAAATAGACTTTTGCTAACTCAACTAACAAAGATATTAGTTGATAAGGAAGTTATTTTACCGAATGAAATTCATGATATTTTATATAATTTGAAATAAATATGGGTAGTAGGATCATTCTTTCCCACTAACAAATTGATTATAACTTTGATTTGTGTTTCTTCGAAGTAATAGTAACACCTTTTCAAATCCCTGTATAGTCTTTCTCAGTTTATCCGCAGACTATATCTCATTTCTTTCTATATACCCTCTTCCCAATAGGATATTTTTATGCATCCAACAGGAGTTGAACCTGTGAATTCGCCAATTATGAGTTGGGTGCTTTAACCGTTCAGCCATGGATGCTAAAGTACGTCTTTATAGTATTCTATAGATAGAATATTCTATCTAGATAGTTATTAAAGGAATCTTAGTAGGAATAGTATGGTATAAATACGATTGTAAAAATAAAAATTGTTTCTTATCATGTTTCTCTCTCATTCGATGGGATAAGAATATCTTTCACGTTCAAGCTTCATGAGGATGAGACAATAGAGGGAGGGAGAAAGGATAAAAAAAGGATCGAGAAAGAATATGATGTATCTGATATAGCGAATGTACCATTTCCTCACAGAAGAGAAGTAGAGAGAAAACAAAGACTTCTTCTTTGTTTTCTCTCTACTTCTCTTTCTATCTAGAGGGCTAAACCATTCAAATTCTCTCTATCCCTTCGAGTTTTCAGTCCCGGCTGTATAGCAGCACCAAAAACTTTGCATCTTTTACTAGATAGAGAAATAGTTACGGTCCCGGCTCAGCTATCTAGTAGTCATATCGGAAACAATATTTGAAATCCTAGCTATCTAGCGACAATACGTAAAGATTTGAAGTCTTTCTTTCTTAAAGAGATAAAGTCTTTATAAGAGATAAAGTCTTTCTCGAAGGATTTACAGCCCCGAAAGAAAGACTTTTTAAAAACAGAGTTCCGAAACAAAGACTTTATTGAAGGATTTACAGTCCTGAAAGAAAGTCAGAAATAGTTAACGTCTTTATTGAAGGATTTACAGTCCTGAAAGAAAGACATTAAAGTATTTATATGTGAAAAATCCGAAATTTTTCACATATTCATTCAAGTTATTCATCGATATCTAGTAAATAGGCCTTATTCGGAATTTCTCAACGTCCATAAATCTATAGTCAAAAGGTCTCCGATCTTCTCAACGTCCATCGATATGGAGTAAAAGATTTCTTATCCTTTACTTCTTGAAAAAAGACACCTATATAGTCAAAGATTTCTAATCTTTGACTTGTTATAGCGTCTATATAGTCTATATAGTCAAAGATTTCTAATCTTTGACTTGTTAGACTATATTCCATGTAATCGATGAAGTACTAGAGAAACTAGTCATTATCCTCTACTTCTTAGAATTCTCTTTTACTTCTTCTAAAGGGAAGAAATGAAAGAATAAAGAAAAGAGTCGTTATCCCCTATTTCATGTAAAGTTAGTACCTCTATTTCTTGTAAAGGTAATACATAGAACAGAATCGTTAGACTTTCTTTTTTGTAAAGGTAATACAGAACAGAATTGTTATCCTCTATTTCATGTAAAGTTAGTACCTCTATTTCCTGTAAAGGTAATACATAGAACAGAATCGTCAGACTTATTTCATTAGAAGATTTCTTATCCTTATTTCATTGAAAGAATCGCTAAACTCTCTTTTTTGTAAAGTTAGTACCTCTATTTCCTGTAAAGGTAATTCATAGAAAAGAGCCGTTATCCTCTCTTTTCTGTAAAGTTAGTACCTCTATTTCTTGTAAAGGTAATACATAGAACAGAATCGTTAGAATCTCTTTTCTGTAAAGAAAGTTAGTACCTCTATTTCCTGTAAAGGTAATACATAGAACAAAATCGTTAGAATCTCTTTTCTGTAAATTATCCATCCATATAGAGAAAAACGATTTTTTGTCTTTTACTTGTTAACAAGATGTCTATATAGATAGATGTAACGACTCATTCTATGGTAACGACTCATTCTATGATAACGCCTCATCCTATGATAACTCCTCATTCCAACGCCTCGTTCTAACGCTTCATTCTAACGCCTCATTCCAACGACTCATTCTATGATAACGCCTCGTTCTAACGCTTCATTCCAACGACTCAGTCTAACGACTCATTCTATGATAACGCCTCATCCTATGTCAAACATTCCTTATTTCCCAAACATTCGTTCAAGCAAATCCTCTATATAGAGAGAGAAAAGAATTTCTTATCCTTTACGTCTTAAAGAATTTCTTGTCCTTTATTTCTTAAAGAATTTCTTATCCTTTACGAGAATTTCTTATCCTTTACGTCTTAAAGAATTTCTTGTCCCTTATTTCTTAAAGAATTTCTTGTCCTTTACGTCTTAAAGAATTTCTTGTCCCTTATTTCTTAAAGAATTTCTTGTCCTTTATTTCTTAAAGAATTTCTTGTCCCTTACGTCTTAAAGAATTTCTTATCCTTTACTTCTTAAAAAGAAGAAGTTCTTCTCTATATAGAGGAGAGATTTCAAATCATTTGACTTATTCCATATAAAATTAGCTTTTCTAGAAAAAGAGAAAAAATGGTTTCGACTTCTTTGCCTGAAGGAGATCCTTGCAATCTCCTGCCTTGAAGAGGATTCGAACCTCTATGCCTATAGCACAAGATTTTGAAACTTGCGTGTCTACCATTTCACCATCAAGGCTTCTCAGGATTTCTCACACATCTTCTTTCTATCAATATTCTAATACCGATAATCCATCGATGTCAAGTCAACTTGTCAACTTGATTGTTCTGATTCAATCTTTTAATCCGAAATTGGAACAAATCGAACCTCTTACTCGAACAAAAATGGAATCTGTCAACCACTAGTTGCTAGTTGATTGATGATGTCAATCACTCGTTGATTGTTCTAATGTTATTTTACTGAAAAAATCCATCGATGTCAACCACTCGCACTCGTTGATTGTTCCGATTCAATCTTTTAATCCGAAATTCGAACAAATCGAACCCCTCACTCGAACAAAAATGGAATCTGTCAACCACTAGTTGCTAGTTGATTGATGATGTCAATCACTTGTTGATTGTTCTAATGTTATTTTACTGAAAAAATCCATCGATGTCAACCACTCGCACTTGTTGATTGTTCTAATGTTATTTTACTGAAAAAATCCATCGATGTCAACTACTCGTTGATCCTTCTGATTTCATCAGAGCAAATTGGATCCAATTCATCAATTGCAATCACTAGTTGATTGTTTTTCACTAGTTGATTGTTTCTTTGTTTCTTCTTTTTTTTTAACACATCGAACCCATCAATTGCAATCACGCAATCACTCAAATTCATCAATTGCAATCAATCGAATTCATCAATAGCAATCAATCGAATTCATCAATAGCAATCACTAGTTGATTGTTCTATTTCTAGTATAACACATCGAATCTATCAATTGCAAGTTGATTGTTCTATTTCTATGTTCTATTTCTAGTATAACACATCGAATCTATCAATTGCAACCACTACCAATCAACTATCAATCACTACAACTCTCGAAATCACTACAATTTTCAATCACTAGTTGATTGTTCTATTTCTAGTAGAACGCTTCGGATTCATCAATTGCAACCACTATCAATCAACCATCAATCACTACAACTCTCAATTACTAGTTGATTGTTCTATTTCTAGTATAACACATCGAATCCATCAGTTGCAACCACTAGAAAAGGGGAGGGTAAAGTTCCCTGGAATGGATATCAATATCTTCTCCAACCCAAAAAGAGGAATAGGCAAAAAGTTGACTCTATTCAAATAATAAGAAAAACAAAAAGGAGATTGAAGAAACAATATGCCAATCGATTGTTCTCATGAAGTTCCTCTGAAAGCTAACAGAGGGGACATAATCACCATTACCGGATATTCTGGATTACCGGATATTCTGGATTACCGGATATTCTGGAACAAAATCTTCCTCGAAGAAAACCAATTATCCGCTTAGGATGGATTTTGAAGTGCTGGCGTGGCCAACCACAATGAATCTGAGGGATTTTGCATACTCCTTCACTCATCAATGGTTGGAGAAGATCATACTTCCATTACAGTCGTCCGATATGAAATGGACCAAGATGATCATAAGATTCGTTGGTTCAGGACAGGATTTTCAAGTCCCACTGGTAGGAAAGTATGGCAATTATCAAGGAGGACAGAATCTCGACAAATTCTTTGAAGTCAAATTGATTTCTTGTAATAACTCGAGAGAAAGCAAATCTTTCAAGTTAAGAGGAGTGGCCGACGCTTACGAAGCGTTTGACCGACCTGACGCTGGAAACAACCAAATCCTTGAGAATACACACGCTTTGGAAAGGGCTCTTGTAACCCTCTTCACTCTCATCAAGGCAACAGAGAAACCGAATGCGCAAGAAGACACCATTCTGCGCTATGGTATCTCCACCATGCCGAAGCAGAAAGGGGGTTTTGTTTTGCAAGAGCCTCCAAAGAAGAAGCCAAAATTGTTTGCGATACAATTTACAGCTGCGTTCTGCATAGGGTTCAAATAAGCCAATCTATACAAAAAAAGGAGAATTCAATCATGGTATTTAGTCGTTAGTCGTTCCGAAATCAAACTCTCCCAAACTGATTATAAGATGATTAGTGACTTATTGACAATAGGTTGCCACTTGTTTTATCAGAAAGGAAAAGATCCCATGTATGGTTATAGGGACGGAAACAGAGTCGACTCCTCTGATTTGATTGAGGAGGAGAAGTTGTTAAAAAACCTTTCTTATAGTGACTACTCAAAATTAGTGACTACTCAATAGCTGTGGATGCAGGGACCCTACCAGCTGGAGTGGGAATCATCGATTTCGATTACCCCATTCTGAGCCCAGGGATCTTGGAAGCTATTGCAGAAGAGAATAGCCCAGTTAGTGTGGAGAGTACACCCTCAGGTGGCTTGCATATCTGGGGAAGAGGTATAAACCAGAGTGTTCCAAAAAAGAAATAGCAGGGGTACGTGCGGTATTTTCCTCGAATATTTGACCAGAGGCAGAATAACCATATTAGGGGTCGGAAGAAAGACTCTGAACTGGGTGCCTTTCGAGGAGCTGGGAGAGGTTCTTCCTATTCCTTTGCGTCCCGTAGGGAATATCAGAATCCCAGGGATTGATGAAGTTCCTATCCCGCAATTGATGAAGTTCCTATCCCGCAAGGGGAGGAGAGATGGGATATGCTCTCCAAGCAGGTGATGGAAAAAGAGACCTGGAAAGGAAGGTCCTTCTGTTTCAAGTTCGTACCCTTTTTTACTAGAATAGCATATCTCAGAGACTTTGTCAATAGCTGCTAACAATTTCTAGCCCTCGATTAATAACAATCTTTACCCCTCTATGAACCCCTCTATGAGTAGAATAGCATATCTCAGAGACTTTATTAGTAGCTACTAACAATTTCTAGCCCTCGATTAGTAACAATCTTTACCCCTCTATTGAGAAAATAAGCCTTAGTTTTCATAGCCCTTTATTATTAATATAGCATATCTTATAGACTTTGTCAATAGTTACTAACAATCTTGAGTATTCTACTCAAATAGTAATAGATCCAAGAACCTTTGTCAAGAGCTAAATAGATTATTGGATTGAAACTGGAATCGATTAAGAAATGAGCTACTAAGTGATGTTCTTATAGTGTCGGAAACAACAATTTCGATTCGATGTTAACTCCTCTTCCTCTTAGAATAAATACTTCTATCTCTAATCAGAGATAGAAGTATTTGTTCCGCAATTCAAAGAATATTCTTTTCTTGTGAGATTGATGATAGCAAAATCAACTTATTTAAGAAAGAATCTCTTTCTATGAATATTCAATGAATGAGAAGAGCTTTCTTTAAAAGAAAGTATTCTGTGCGATTGCAATAATAGGATTTATTAATATCCCTGGTAGAGTAGATGCTACTACACATACAATCATAGTGATCTCGATAGAACTCTTTGGGATTAGAACATACGACGAAACCTTATAATTCTGTATATAAATAGTTAATTGTCTGTTTTGGTTAGTAAATAATAACTTAATTATTTTTAAGTAATAATATATAGAAATAACGCTTGTAAAAAGTGCTATTGAAACCAAGAGATATGAACCTGCTTTCCATCCACACCAGAATAAATAGAGTTTTCCAAAAGAACCTGATAGCGGAGGTATGCCACCTAGAGATAGTAGACATAGCACTAAAGATAGAGTTAAGAGAGGATCTTTCGTAGATAATCCCGCATAATCTCGAATATTATCAGTTCCTGTACGCAAACCGAATAAGATAATACAAGCAAAAGTCCCTAGATTCATAAATATATAAATTAGCATGTAAGTTATCATACTCGCATATCCATTATTGGATTCTGCAGCAATTACTCCGATAATAATATATCCAATTTGACTTATAGAAGAATATGCAAGCATACGTTTCATGCTTATTTGAGTGACAGCAATGAAATTTCCCAATATCATGCTAGGAATAGCTAATATTTCCAGAAGCAGATGCCATTCAGTTGATGAAGAAGGAAATAGAATATTGAAAAGTCGAATAGCTAAAGCTAAAGCAGCTACTTTCGAAGTCACGGAAAAAAAAGCAACAACTGGAGTGGGGGAGTTAGAGTCGAAAAGAAGATTACTCAATCTTTTCTCTCATTCAAAACCGTGCATGAAACTCTCATTTCACACGGCTCCTAAGTAAAAAAGAGTTTATACGATCATCTCTTTTATAACCTTCCTCGCGTGTGTATAAGATTGAATCTATTCAAAATTATTAGAGTCTTTAACTTTTCGAGGAATCCTTTATCAGTAGTCTCTATGAAAATCTATTACTTGTTTAATCATTAGAGTCTTTTCCTCCAAAATCGGGAAAAAAAGATTAAATAAGAAAACCATCTGAGTTTCTTCGTTTTTTATAGACATGAGATTATTATTTTAGGGTGATCCCTTTGTTGACGGATGCTTTTGCTACACCCGTAGTCTTTGAAGGATTAAAACTAACTATTTAGCATCTTACAAAAGTTATTAAAAATAATATTTTTATACGTCATTTGTTTGATCTTTGCAAAAACTACCCTTAATAACTAACTTATAAAGAGATCTTTTTAGTATTCCAAAATCGATCTTCTTTCTTGACTTTGCTTTACCCTAATCATTAAACAAAGATCTTACAAGAATCTTTAGTAAAAGTTATTTAGTAATCCGAGTGAGGATATAAAGTGTTCTCTTCTTTTTTCACATGTCTATAAAGTACCTTAAAAAGTAGATTAACGATCTATTCCATAATCTATTACAGATCTAAGGATTTCTTGAACGAATCACACTCCTTCATATACATCGGGAGTCCATTGATGAAAAGGAACTAACGAGAGTTTGAATCCAACTCCTACAAGAAGAAATATCATTGAGATAAACATCCCTGTAGAATTATACATTTGTGTGGTTAAGAGTCCATTGACTATCCTTTGAAGTTGAATCTCTCCTCCAGACAATCCGTATAGTAAGGAAAAACCATAAACCAAGATAGAAGAACTTGCTCCACCCATAAGTAAATATTTCATGGTAGCTTCATTAGACCGTACATCTTTTTTTGTATATCCAGATAATAGATAAGATGATAATCCTAAACATTCTAAAGCTACAAAAATAGTTACTAAATCATTTGCACAACATAAAAACATTCCTCCTAAAGTCGCTGTTAGTATGAATAATAAAAATTCTGTCAAGGCCGTCTTTGTACATTGTATGTAGTCAATAGATAATGGAATACATAATAATGAACAAATTAGAAGAAATAATCTAAATATATTGTTAAAACTGTTTATTTGAAAAGTCTCAGAAAAAATTAATACAGGTTCTTCTTTCCATTGAAATAATAAGATTACTATACTGGTAACTAAAGCTGTTAATGATACTAGATAGAGCCAAGGTGTATTTTTTTCGTTGGATAGTAAATCAATAATGATAGTAACAATTAGGCTAAGAATTAAGATACATTCTGGCAGAATGGAATTACCATATAGGAGAAACAAATTAAAATCTTTCATAAGAGAAATTCAAGATAAATTGAGAGAGAAAGTAATTATTTTTCGATATGTTCGTTCGAGAAGGCATAAGTAATTTATTAAGATATTTGGTCATTTCCCAAAACTATTAGAAACCTATACTATTATTCCATTTTGAACAATTCTTTTCTCGATCTTTTTACAATATTTTACAATAACTAATAACTACTTTTTACAATAACTATATATAGATAAATAACTATATATAGATATATATAGTAATAAGATATTAGATATTTTCTATCGGATGATATATTAGATGTTTTATATCGGATGTTTCAATATATTCTGAGAGAGGGATATTTAAGACCTTTTCTTCTTCCGATTCCTCAGATTCTCTCTTTGTTCTTATTACACCATTTCTCTTTCGGAATTCCAGTTTCTATTCCCAAGATGATTAAATAGATTATATCATCAATTATTAGATTCAACTAAAAACGTTCTATAGAACATTTTTAGTTGAATCTAATAATTAACGTTAACGAAAATGTGCAAAAGCTTTATTGGCTTCTGCCATTCTATGAGTTTCTTCCTTCTTACGTACAGCACTGCCATTATTCTTAGCAGCATCCATTAACTCATGACTCAATTTTAAAGCCATACTTCGACCTGGACGTTTTCGAGATGCTCCTAATAACCACCGAATAGCAAGTGCTTTTCCTTGTGCAGGTATTATCTCAACGGGAACTTGATAAGTTGATCCACCTACACGTCTTGCCTTTACTGTTACGTTCGGAGTTACTCTGCGTACTGCTTGTCGTAAAACAGATAGTGGATTCTTTTGCGTCTTTTGCTTAATCTGCTTCATAGCTTGATAAAGAATTCGATAAGCCAATGATTTTTTACCGTCTTTAAGAAGACGGTTAACCAACATGTTAACTAATCGATTACGATAGATTGGATCTGATTTTGCAGTTTCTCCCGCTGCAGTACTTCGACGTGACATGAGTTTGAAAAGGTATTCTATTTGATTCTTGAATTACTATTTAATTATTTATTTTGGCTTTTTCACCCCATATTGTAGGGTGGATCTTTCAGATTCTGAGAGATCTCCCTCCAAACCGTACATACGACTTTCATCGAATACGGCTTTCCATATGATTCTACATCAATAGAATATTTTCTCTCTATCCTTGGAGAACATCATATTTACTCATTAAATATTGAGTATCCGTTTCCCTTTCTTCTTCCAGATATTTCTTTCGAGAAAAGGAAATCTTGTATTTTATATATCCTCACAACAATAGTCTTTAGGTTCACGAAATGAAAATGAAAGGGTTTTAAAAATCTTATTGATTCTAGCTTCAACTTGTTCTAAAAAAGTCAAGACATTGAAAGATTATTTAAACACAAAAAGAGTCAAGGGAAGACTCAATGAATAATTGGAATGGTAAACCTTAGACATAGATTGGTTTCAAATAGATTTCGAATATTCAAATCCTATAATAGCATGCTTTAGTCCCCTTGCAATATTTTCATTATTGGGTTAGCTATATTTCCGACATATTCTCGATATTAATATGGAATCATTGATAATGATACAAATGGTAGATAATATTATACAACGCACTAGAACGCCCTTGTTTGCGATCTTTCACCCCTACAGCATCTAGAGTTCCTCGAACAATATGATATCTTACACCAGGTAAATCTTTGACCCTTCCACCTCTTACCAAGACTACTGAATGTTCTTGTAAATTATGGCCAATACCTGGTATGTAAGCCGTGATTTCGAATCCAGAAGTTAATCGGACTCTAGCGACTTTTCGTAAGGCAGAGTTAGGTTTTTTCGGTGTGGTAGTGGAAAAGTTGACAGAAAAGTCACCTGTACTGTCACTCTACAAAACCGTACGTGAGATTCTCACCTCATACGGCTTCTCGTTCAATTAAGATAAGGAATTAAATTCAATTAAGATAAGGAATTAAAAAATTGTCTTGTTCTTCTTTCTATTGTTTCTCTTTACTGTCTCTAATTCGAGAGATTAACGAAAGAGAATTAGAAGAATATCTTTCTTCATTCTTCCAAAAAAAAAAAAAAATCAAATAGATACTAAATGGTCTTATAGAATGCTATACCAATTTTTCTCTTATTGTGTTACCAAATAGACTGATATTATCTCTGTTCTTTCTATTGGGAATAAGAAAAAACGGCGAATCCATTTCATGGAAGTGGTATTTGATAGAAGTAATAAAAGAAGTGATTAGGGAGAGACTGTCTAAAATCCTTTTAGAATGTAGTTTGTTTTCTCAATGCAAGTCGAGATGGAGAAGAAAGAAAACAAAATAGATCCTATTCACTACAAGAATTCAAAGTATTTCTTCATTTCAAGGATTCTTCTTTATTCCTCTTCCATTACTCATTAATCCTCTTTTATTCTTTATTAATACTTTATTATTTCTTAATACTTTATTATTTCTTAATAAAAGACTGAATATATTGTAAATTGACGGGCTAATGTAAGCTTATCCATGCTATTATGCACTATTCAAATAGGAATCAATTCTAAATAACATTTTGATTTGTCTTTCATGCTTCTCCTTGTTGAGATGAGTTTGTCTGAGAGAATTTCAATAACCTATGTTGAAGGGAAGTCTATATCAGATATGAACTGATGATTGTGTAAGGCCTGCTAATAGCAGAATGGCCAAAAAGAGTATACAGAAGAGTCAGTTCTCTTTTCTCGGTGATCCTGGCTCGGTTAGAGCCTTCTTTCCTGTGAGGAACTGTCGACATTAGTTCTACATTCCCTTTTCTTTTTCCGCGGACCAGGGAGGAAGTAAAAGCTCCAAGATTGTATTACGAGAGAGCAAAGAAGTCAAGCTGTTTTTTTTGGAGCAACAGAACATGGATTTTGCTAATCTAGCTGTATTCCAATTTTCATCGAAATTCACAAGTCGAAGACAAGTCTTTTCTAGACAGCAAGAATTAGAGTAATGAAAATTGGAGATGAGTCTAGTGATGCTAATTGTAACTCTTTTCTTGGTAGAGTGTTAATTTATTACTCTAAAGTAGTTAATGGTTGTCTTATTAAGGTATGGATTTTGTTTAATCTGCTCATTCTCCAAGGGGTTCCCTCTACAGAAATAAAGATTGTTCATAGTTAAGAATTAACAGATAGCTTTACAAAGATCGGGATTATCTAAATCAGGAATGACCACATCTTCAAGAAGAGTTGATGTATCCAATCCAATACTGTTGGTACCCATACCAGGGAAAAGGAGAGAACCATTGAACAAGTTGTCTCTAGTTACACGATACTGCTTCCCCTGCATTCTAACCTTGTTTTTTCTCGAGAGAGATAAGGGAGCAACCAGTTGCTAAAAGGTCCCTTAACATTGTATGATTGAATCGGTCAAGTTTAGGAAAATGATTGTATCTCGAAACTAAGATACTCATCGAATACCTCCTAAAGAATAGTTTTAATCTCTTTTTTGAGGATATGACTATTCTATTGCGGCGAGAATTTCTTGAAAAGGACAGATTACTCAAATCTATCAAATAGAACTTATTTAAAGAATATGGGTTAATCATGTCAAAAATATTGAGCATGCTAAAGAGGCTAATGATGTTAGACATGGTACTCATGTTTCTTCCTGAAAATGTTTTTTTCTATTTCCCATTTCCAACAATATTAAGATTCTTGTATTAGTCTTGGATTAAAGAAAGAGTAGTCTTGGATTAGATTCGATAAAACATGCTAAGAAAAAATCTTTTTAAAATCTTTTCTTCTTAAAATCTTTTCTATATATATACTTTTATATATATATAGAAATTCTAAGATTAGATTGAGAAATAAGATAACGATTTTTAGAAAGTCGTATGTTGTGGCTCGAATCAGTAAGGATTTCCATTTGAAATAGGATCTACTCAGTTGATAATGGAATTCAATCTTTCTTACTACTTTTCTTTTCTTACTACTTTAATAATGAGTAATGTGGAAAAAAAAAAGGCTTAGTTTTAGATTACTCGGAAATATTGAATGGTATTTACTCGACAATTTAGGCTAGTAGATTCTCACTAATTAGTGAGTATTCAGTCAAGATAAGAG